GAGATCAGCAGCAAAAGAAAGAAGCATAAAGACGCAGCACCACCTACTCTTTCAACCGTAGAGTCGGGGTTCGCCCTCAGTCCTCACTGGTTTTGTAAAAGTAAGTAGTCGTTGGTCCTTCTGACTAGCCTTCCTCGGTCACAGCAAAGTGCCTTCGATTGGAACTTCGATTTGCATGTGTTAAGCATATAGCTAGCGTTCCTTCCAACTATCACAAGCAGGTGAGTGAATCCCCTTTCCTGGTGCTGCCCTTGCTCTCATTGCAGCAGAGCCATTTATATCTGCCACTTGATCAGTAGAGGCAACACGCTTGATGTTAAGATGAATGGCCTTATTATCTGCACCTTTCATTCTTTTTTTTGTGGCCCTGTTATTACTACTTGAGTAAGGGAGGAAGATAGTCCTTTTATCCTTTTAAGAGGGAAGTTTTGATGCAACACGTTCATGCAGGAACGATTAATTCATCTTTCTTGTTATCGTGTAAAGGGTGCTATTCACTGGCAGTCCGATGACGCGCTAGGAGCAGCCTGCAGCTGCCTTTATCTTTATAAAGTCTAGTTGTTATATGCTTAACACATTCAAATATCTTTCCTTTTAGGAAGGTTAGTTTCTGGAATGTAATATCTGCTACTTTATCCTTGTTGACTGGAAGGTTAGAGCAAGCTAGGCCATATAAGAATAGATTCTATCGATCAGTTCTTGTTGCTTTCCTCTTGCTAGGCTAAGAGCTGAGTAGATCCTAGTGTGAGGACTTACCTTGAACTTCCTTACCTCACTGTAAGTTCTTCCTCTTCAAGGTTAGAGCAATCTAGGACAGAAAAGAACTAATGAGATCTCTCAAGGTCTTTGCCTGAAGGTTAGAACAAGCTAGGCTAGATAAGAATTAGATGTGAGCTCTCTTCTTTCCTTTTGTAGTTGCATGTAGCTCCTTTCTCTTGTTTGTTTTCGATGTTCAAAAGAGTCTGATTTCACAGACTCAAATGAGGAACCAATACTATGAGTAGATGTGGTTTGAGATCGATTGTTAAGGCCTTGACCCCACGTCGCAAAGCAAAGTCAAGTGGAAATCTATCCCTGGTACGAGCATGGAACACTGGGTTAGCAGCAAGGTAAGTGGCACTCATATTGTAACAGTTAAGTAGTTGGGGATCCTTGATGTGAATATCAAGATCACGAAATCCGTAATGGAGCCATATCAGTTCAGTAGCTGTGCTAGCGAGGTCCCGGTATTCAGCTTCGGTACTAGAGCGTGAGAATTCTTCGTGCACTATGATAGGAGCCCAGGATCCAGTTGTGAAGCGACGATCATCTGGGTTTCCAGCCCAATTAGCATCAGAAAAGGAAATGGGAGGGATGGTTATGAGTGTGCCTTTGAGAAAGCGAAGAATCCGCTTGACAGCGATGAGTCGTTCTTCGTGGGAGATGAATATGTTGAAAGACCTAATTCACATCAAATGTAGGGTCGGGTGAGTGTCAAGTATTGGAGACCACCATCCTGTAGGATCGAAGATCCCCATCCAGTTGAAAACCAGCTGAAATTGGGGTAGAGCAGGGCTTGCATACCGTCATGTTAGCCTTGGAAAGAAGGTAAGGTCAAGTTTGAGAGAGAAAGAATCGTGGGGGTCAATATTCAGGATGGTTAGAAAGCCAGTCCATAAGACCAAGATCTGCTCCACCTTTCAACACTACAAATTCATTCCATTCACAAAGCAAAGACTACTGGAAGGGCTCAAGCTAAAGTTCAGGGCATGTCCCTGAGATGAGTGCCTGACTTCCTTCCTGAAAGGCCTAGATGAAAGCTAAAAAAAGTTTGATTTTCATTTGGTAGAAAGAAGTGAAGTTTCTATTGATAATTGATATTGAATCACGTCAGATCCTTGTTTAAAAAAGAATATCAGATGTCCAGGAAATGAAAAGTAAAGGGATAGAGGAAGATTCAATACCAGCTGATTCCCTTATAGATTAACCTCCTTCAACCTCCGAAGCGGATAAGATCCCAAGAGCTTCATCTATACCAGCAGATGAAAGAGGAGCTTCTACGTGAACATTTCTAACAGCCTCCTCCAACAGTCTAGTCACTAGCACTGGTTCTTCCAGCAACAGCTCTTACTGTAACAGAACTAGGACCGTCAACTCCAACTGTAGCAGCAGGAATCCCCTCCCCACCCTAGCCGGAATGGAGGAAGAACTTTCACTGGAGACATCAGATGTTGCAGATGGTTGGGTTGGTCCGACCAAGAAAGCCATGGAAGGGGCTCGAAAGCTTCACTTTACTTAACCTTTTTAATAAAGGGGCAAGCAACCAAATACCACTTTACAAGACTTAGTTAGAAGTTATAATAAGGAAAACCCCGTATGTATATATTAGTAAGGCCTTTTCCCTTACCCGTGTTGTTGTTCTTCTTGTTCCCTAACTTTCTGGTTTAAATAAGGACCTCGTCATGTTCATCCTTGGCTTATTTCCTGTAATTTCTCTCTCTTCTTTCTTAGCTTTGCTCTAGGGACGTATTTCCCTAAATTTTTTTTAGGACCTTTCTTTAGCCATCTCCAATCGATCCTCGAAAGAAAGAAGCTTTTGAGTCAGGGAAAGCCACAACCTCCCTGGACAAAGGCAGAGACCATTGCCCTACTTTCTGACCTAGAAGCGACTCCATTGGCTTTTCGAAAAGCAGTAAACTATGAGATGTCGTCTCGTCTCTTGAAAAGAATCGAAACTGAAGAATCGGCACAATCATCTCCCCAACCGATACAGAAGCAGCTTTCTGTTTATAAGCTTAAAGTACAACTGTACGAATGTAAAGAGCGGATGTAGCAGCTTTTTTTTTGAAAGGTAGCTGTAGCTTCTGGCGCAGGAACTTTAGTTAGACTGAACCGCGCAACTTCCTTCTGCTTCCTTTTCTATATTATTTTCTCTGTCTTAGAGAGCAAGCGTATCTCTTCCGGCAATAGCACCTCTTCTTTTTAGCTTGACTAGCCAGCAGGAGCAGAAATCGCAATAGTCGTAATCCGAATAACGGAATCAGAGTAGCTGCGTATTGGCTTTGTAATTCTTCTTATGGCTTATTAAGTCTTTCCGAGAGCAGCAAGCCACACCACCCACCAACCCTCAGCCAAAAAGCCGTGCCGTCTCTTGCTTGGAGAGGAAGCGTCCACTTGACTGGCTTTCCTGCTTTCCTAACTGTAACGAGATCTGATTCTTTATAATAGTTACCACCTCTTCTTCGCAAAAACCCAACCATTCGTTCAGAGTCGACAACTGCAGATAGGCCTCTCCCCAATGCAATTCTATCTCCTGCGAATCCTGCTTCCGGCCTCATTCTTCTATTTCTTTATATAAGATATAAGACGCAGTCCTCTCTCCTTGCTGCCAGCGTGCGAGCCTACGGCCTTGGTCTTCCCGAAATCGTGAAAAGAACGCAAGAGTAAGGTGCTTTTTTTCATTTCAGCCCAGGACCTCCAAGCTTGTACGGCCGGATGTCGGTCCCACGTAGTTGGCGCAGGCCCCAATGACTTACCCGACGTTTTTTCGAAGACGTGTAAAATCTGGCTCCGTCCCGCAACATTCGATGGCGTACTGCACCAAGTAGAGAATTTCAAATTCTTCTTCCTTTCTTTCACTTTCGAGTGATTCATCAATAGGGGACCGTACCATAGGAAGGGGAAGTTCCTTCTTGGAATGCCGTCGTCTAGCTTTTCTTTCTTGGCCCTGTAGAACCGGATTCCGTTCCTTGATTCGAACCAGACTGACAAACCTCCCATCAGATGAATAAGAAAGTGGTCCAACGAATCCAGCTGAGCACAGATCTATTCTTCGAATAGCAAGCAACAATAGAGAAAATCGCAGCTAAACCCTATCCGTTCAAAACGGGTACGATATCAACTAATTTCGAGGGCCTTGGAACCTGTTTGGAATTCGCAAGATATCAATCACCAATGAAGCCCTTCTCATGAAATTGGGGTGGGTCATGAGCCAGAGAGTTTTTGGGTCGTGGTGTTGCGGGGAAAGTATGTGAGAACATATGACCTTGTCCCTTCCATCAAAGCTAGAAGCCAGGACTCTCCCCTGTGGAAGGTGAAAAGTCTGGCCTAAGGTGTTGGAGGGTGTCTCTTGGGTGATAGGCAATGGAAATGGGAGGATTTCGCTCATCTTCTGCCTGCTTCTGTTGTCATGAAGATAGCAGCCACGGTCCCGCCCAAATGTGGGGCTGTTCAAGACTGAGTGGCCTGGAAACACACATCCAATGGTGCTTTGCTTTCTCCGTTAAGTCTAGTGTGCGAAGAGTTTTTTTACTCCAGAGGACAGGCTTTGTCGCTTAGTCTGTAAATGGGATGGCTCTCAACGGATCAGATCATTCCTTTGGTTAGTCGTGCATGGCAGGTTATTGACTAACGGCAACAGATTCAAGCGACAATTGGCAGACTCTCCCAGTTGTCAGTTTTGTGACGGTCTTTAGGAGTCTGAGCTGAGGGATTGCCCACGTTATGAAAAATCAAGTCTTATTCCTCTTCTCGAGAGATGTTGGGATTTCTTGATTCAGGGGAAATGCACTTATTAGAGATGGTATGAAACAAGAGTTCAAACTTCCTAGGATGTTAAAGTGTGATAGACATTCAATCAACGGATTTAAGAATCCTAGTATGTCTGACTTCTACTTCATAAATTACGCTACGATATTTCTTCTAAGGAAAGGCAGAACTGCAGCCCAATTGCCGTTCTAGGAGGGAGCTTGGAGAAGCCCAAGCCTATTCTTTCCATCGATAAAGTGAGAAGAAAAGGCCCTGACGGCATGGGACTGCTTCCTTTGCTACGGATGCCTAACTTCTTCAGTCTCATGCTTCTTAACCTTAAGGTGATAGAGTAGAGACAATTCCTATTGACCCCTCGGGTTCCTTCACTCACTTTTCGAGGCATCGGATTTGTGAACATGTCAAAAGCTTATTATTGTGCAAAGTCAAGCAGCGGGGAAGATCTTAACAAAAGCTACCCATGGTCCTAGTCCTAAGAAGGGTTCTGGAGAAAGAGTTAGGGCATACTTAGATTTTTGATTATGATTGATTGGCTCACTGAACTCCCCCAAACTAGTCGAAGGTTCCAGTCGGAGGTCAAATGAAGAAGGAATGCTTTTTTCTTGCGACTGGGAATAGAATAGACTTAGTGAAGCTAGTCTATTATCTTAGGTCTCACCTGTGCTATCACTAAAAGAAAAAGGGAATAGCCTTTCTATACATCCGCGACTCACTCTGGTAAGAAAAGAAGAAAGAAAGTCAGATCACCACTGAATCTATCTGCTCCCACGGTGCGGTAACTAGAAAGCACTGCTTTATTTGTTCAAATCAATCCCCTCTTCGCTACTGACTTGGCTTCTGAGGATGTTGGATTCCTAAATTCAATCATTTACCCTTCGCCCGCTAACTCTTAGAAAGAAAGTAAACCCATGCAGTCATATTCAAGACTAAGGATCCCTGTTTTTGAACATAATTTCCCTTTCGCCGGGATCAACTACTTTATATACATATACGATAACGATACCATTCACATTAAAGCATTCGTTACGAGTCGCGGAGAGGAAGAGGAGCTTATGAAAGAAGAGACAAGAGCTCCTTTCCTTCTCCCCCGAGGTCATGAGCTACTCTCTTCTAGCCTTCCCCTAACAGATTCAATGGCATCGCTTATTCTTTTTCTTTCAAGCATGAGTGACCAGTCGATTCTCTAATTAAGATATAGCAGTCAACCATCAAGAAATCATCAACTAGTTAACCGGGGATGAGCTCTATGGCTAATTCGTTCGGCTATTCTATTAAGTAAGAATCGACTTAAGCTTAAGCTAGAGCAGCTCCTTCTATCACATCGGATTCTAGTAAAGAGATGGGCCTTCTCGTCTGATCTCTGCATCAACAGGAATGCGGGAAAAGCTTCTTCTCGGGACTCTGGGGCGAGAAGAAGCTTTCTCCGCCAAGGAAAAAGAAGTTCGATTCAATGTCTCTTGCTAACGCTTATTCCGCGGTCTCCTTTCCTAAAGCACCTCCCCTTTCTACAGATGCTGAAGATGTTACCGGCGGTTGTAGACGCTTCCGCAGCAATCATAGATCTAAGCTTTGAAGTCCCCAGTTCCGGATGTCCTATTCTTGTAGTTAGGTATCCCCAAGCTATTTCCTCTGTTCCTCCCATCCCTGGCTTACACCCTGTCAGTAGTAATACCTACCTCTAGCCCACCTTCCAAACGATTGAAGGTAGGACGATTCCCCCGGGGCGACAAAGCAACAATTCGATAAGCACCCCAGCTCTTTTATTAGTAGGACGGTGAAGGCGATGGGCAAACATCTTGTTTGGTAACTTGCAGGCCTCGGGCGCTAGCCTTGCGAACGGTTTTCTTTGGTTGCTATCCCCCGCTCTTGAAGGATTCGATTTGGTGGAATCATCTGGGTTTAAAAAGCTTTTGTCCGCTTGAAAGGTTTTCGTTGTTCTTGGCTGTTTCAATCTTGGTCGAGCGCCTTTCATAACCTCGGCGATTTATCACATTAAACAATTAAACCTATTCCTCAGGAGGGCTTCGATCCCTAAATTAGTATAGCGCCTACTCCGGGGATGATGGATATCTTGAGTTAATAGAGCCAACCAAAGCTTGCTTACTTAGTGTGTAAAGACTACAGCTCCGGAAGATACCGGGCATCTGTGAAAGCTAGAATCGGTCTGCACCCTCCTCATTCTACTCATAAGGAGCTCCGATTCCTATTGGTTTTGGCAGAGGCAAGAAAGAAAGAAAGAAGCTAGGCTTCACCCAATCTTCCAATCGAAATCTTACCGATCTCGGCTGAGAGGGCAAAAAGCTATAGATAAATCGATCGATAGGATGTCTTTGCATCCCGGACCATAAACCGTAGAAACGTCCAGAAATGGTAATACAATAAATTTAGCTATCTGGACCTAGCTCGATATCAGTAGAAGATAGAGCCGCTAGCCCGACTGGAGATAGTTACGTGCTTGTCTGAGAGGAAATGGGCGGGCTATCCAGTAACGGATTACGGAATGCATCAAGGGGGCGTGGACCAACCATACATCTACCCGTTGCTTAGGTCATTCACTCAAGGCTACCGGGGATCTTGACTCAACGGAATCAGACTGCAGGTAGAAACCGTATAAAGCTTCGAATCCTTGAATAGACATCCCTACGCTAACCAAAAAGAAGCTAGCTATGCCCCCGTCGGGATAAAAAGACAGGGTGGAAGGTTCCCCAGGAGAGAGATACGGAGCAGAGCAGCACCCTTGGCCTATCGTTTAGGGAGGAGGCGAGCGCCTTACTCTTTTGGTCTTCACTTGACGTTCCACTCCTTTCCAACTCATTTCAGGGACCGTTCTGCAGACAGGACTAGAGCCCTTCTCGGGTGACCGAAATCCGAATGCACATAAAATCTCACCCTCGTATTTTGTGGTAGTCTAGTCGGCTCGGCGAGTGATCCAGGAAGTTATGCCTTAACTTCTGTAGTCTCTCAGGATGATAGAATCAGTAAACAAACTGAGATTCTTCTCAATCTGAAGATCAGTCGAGTCAAAATCTTTCTTCCCCCTTTTTTATATATTATATATTATAAGAAAACCTTCCTTAGCGTACTATACTTTGATAAAGGGAATGCTGCCGATACTTGAAAGACTCATCCTCTGGCAAAAGCTTGACTTTCTTACTTCAATCGCTTAACCCAGAAGGTCTCATTCCAGTTTGACTTCTATGCCTAATCGATAGTTCTTCTTGCTTCAGTTCCCTATGAGATTGATTGAACAGAGCTTCTTGCTACATAGAAATGTCCTACGAGACAGAGTAATGGGAAAGAAAATCTTAATGCGCCCAACAATGATTCTAATTCCCGCGGACTGGTTACATCAAGACCAGGTGCAGCCAGTAGCTTTTAGATCTTCAAAGCTTGTTCAATGATCCTTTCCTTTCATATTCTTTGGAAACTCATTCCCTTACCCCGGAAACTCACTCTTTGCCAGAAAAGTCCTACCACATATTTACCCATCGCTCTCTTCCCAATTCTTCACTCAACTACACATCATTTTCGGATTGCCTATGCCTTCTTTTTATTGTAGTTGATTTGAAGAAGGCTCCCCCGATCGACTTAGGGTAAACGAGCTAGGTAGCTTGCTTCTTGTTTGAGTTGAATATGGACTTCAAGTAGTATTTCAGATGGGAGTACAAACAAGTAAGTAAACTAGCTGAGCTAGCCGCATTCCCAGCTACTAAGTACCCTTACTTCTTTCACTTACAGTTCTCTAAGAGATTCAGGGGCTGTGTAACTGCCGTTAGAACGCTTTTCTTAATCCGTTACGGATGTCGAAAAGTGAAGATTGGTTCTGTACCAGGTCATGGTGATATGCTTGATAAAGGTTTGTTTCGTCGATAGCATTTTATGATGTGGGATGCGTAGTAGCTGTTGTCACAGTAGGGGTCCTAAGGCGGGAATAGTCCTAAAGTAGCCATAGCGTTGATTGCTCTCCTTGTTCTATTGTATGGGCGAATTCTCTTAATGAAAGCCTTCTTTTTGGCTCTCGTGTGAGGGTTCTGCTGTTAAATGACTTTATAGAGTCCTAAGGGTAGTCTCAAAGATAAGGGATTCCCGCCGTATTAGTTTTGATTAGCTGTCCCAGGGAAAGGAGTCAGTATTGGCGCATGTCCGAGCTAAGATCGGTTGAGGCGGGTAAAGACGGTTTGGTAAAGGACTCCTTTAGTTTAGCGGTCATGGATCGATTCTAGGTGGTTAACTTGTATACCCCTATTATCAGAGTTCACGTTCTGATCATCCCATTGTTTTCAAATAGACATGCCATATTGGCTTTCTCCGAGGCCATAAGAAGGTAGTTGCTTAGGGACCGAAGCGAAGTAAGCTGGAGCTTCGAGGTCAGCTTCTAGGTCATAAGCCCATCTGCGATTCCCTCACTCGCTAGCAACCAAACCAAATGGGATTCAATTCTTCAATTCCCTTCTCTTTCGGTTAGCAACTAACTGACTCTCGTACTCGGTACTCTTTCCTCTCCCGCTGTCTAACCACCTTAACTCTCCGCCCTACCTCGGGCAATCTTTCTACCTTGGTCAAGTTGATCTTCGGGAAGGCCTAGCCTCCCTTCGGTCCTTCTTGTAGGTTAGGGGAAAGGGCTTCGGTTGAGTGCCGTTTCGACGGCTTTAGTTTGGAGGATCGTAGACTTCTGCCGGTCAAGTCGATGGGAAAGAGTCCAAACCCGTCGCCTCACCCTTCCTTAGCCACACCTCTCTTTCCTTTGCCCTAGACCTACCCAACAAATGGAAGTCTTCCCTTTCCCTTTAGCTTCATGGCTTCCCTTCCATGAGCATATTGTCATGAGTGAAGGTAATCTTTGCTATCGCCGCTTCCTGCACGGCGGTCTCTTTCTGGGACTTCAACCTCCACTCGATTGACATGGGGCCCATCTCTCTCGGCTTCAGTCAGTCTTTTGATCCTAGATCCGAGTCTCATGCCTTCCTTATAGGCTTTGAATTCCTTCCCTGAGCCCACCTTTAGTTTAGCCCTTGCTTTCGTTTCGCGCTAGCTGCTTTCCCTTATGTTACGCTAATTGTGCTTCGTCACCTCTTTTTTATTGTTGATGTAGTAGAGTAGTAGCGCACGCGCTCGCACTTAGAGCCATTACGCGCTTCTCTCGTTATGCAAGCCAGCTTTCTCAAGTAGGAGGTTTAGCAGTAAATTACATCTCGAAGAAGACCTCCTAAGGACGCCAGCCAGTAGAAAACAACAATTTAGTTGGAGCGAAAGGCGGCCAAAGATTCAGACTACGGTCGAAGCCAATTACAAAGGTTCGGAGGAGGATGAGACCCTTTCAAGGAGGTTTCTTTCTTAAATTATTCAATTGAGAGTTTGAAAGCCAGATCGGAGGCGGATTCCATCTTTACTTTAGAGTTTCCATTTTTCATGCCTTAGCAGAAGAGAGGAGGCTGTCAGAGCCTACTGATCTGTTAGCGGATACTAGAGCAGATTCGATTCTACGCTCGGAACCTTGGTCCAGCAATCTACTAAAGCGCTTGGATCGCATGACCGGATCCTATTCCATCCCAAGCTTTCCAAGCTGTGCTTCGGTGCGGCTTTGTGGGAGGAAGCCTTGAACTGTGCAAACGCGGAACAACCTCCGAACCGGATAAGATCTCAAGAGCTTACTACTCCATCCTAATCCTAGGGCATGGCATGTCTACTTTTTCGGTTACAAAGACTCGTGTTAGTCAAAGCTACTATAAAGCTTGAGCCTCGAAAGAAAGCATGACCTTCGTAAAGGTCCAGTCTAACTCGTATTCGTGATTTACTAACTTCGGCGCCCTAGCTAAGGAGACACGACCTCGGACTTGAACAAAGGGGAATCAGACTCTCAATGATATGATAAGATTCTCTTCTATGAGAAATGACTTACAGCGATCCTCCATCTCCGCCTAGTTACTTCGCTCCGCCCCTTGATGACAAAGTAAACATAGCCGAAAGGCCCTTTTTTTCCTATCCTATAGTGGAAAAGATCTCGGATTGGTAATACGCTCTCTCCGAAAGACGCTTTACATAGTGATCCGTTGAGCGAGAGCCCTTCCACACGGGACTTTCGTATTACTATGGCCGCCTGAATCCGTAAGGCTGGTACTTTGGAAATAGTGGTCGACCCCTGTTAGGTAGACGAGTATGGAGAGGCCGCTAAGGTGTGAATATGAATTTCTTTTTTTTTTCTCAAATATCATGGATAAATTTACTTATTTCACAGGCTAAAATCTGTTTTCGCTGCCATTAGTACCTGTTTTAGCGGCTGTTGTTCTAACTAAAGAAACCCCCCTATAAACTATGCTAACTGTAATTCTAGAATCGACGACATATCCTGTCCTGTATCTGCTGTAGTAATACCCAGATTAAGATAAGTAGTGTAGACACGGATGATTTAAGGATGGATGATGTGCCCGGGAAGGGAAGCAAGAAGGCTTGGAGCTGAATGCAAGCCCAGAAGCAGCAGTTGATGCTGCTGTTGATCCACACAACTCACTTGACCCATCTATTTCTTGTGATGCAGCGGAACCATGGCAATTAGGATTTCAAGACGTTGCTAAAGTCTGGCATTGAGCCCGCCTATCATAAGTATGAGTTGGGAGAGCGAGATAGAGAGAAATACCCAATGGACGGTGAAAAAGCTTTCCTGCACGCAGGAACCTTCCTTCTGTCTTGCAGCTTTGATGCTCAGCTCTATTCTCCCGCACACCCGCTCTTGCAAGGCTAGCCGGGAGGGAAGTGCTTTTTAGAGTTTGGTTTGCCTAGATAGGAAGTGCGCTTGCAATGCTTCTAGTAACGATTTTGAAGTGCAATATCTTTCTGTTCCAAGGAGTATGATTGCTTCTTTCTTTGGCTTAAAAGCTAGAGTTATTAACGTGCGAAAACAACCATTTCGGGGCATGTTCCTGATACTAGTGCAATTCGGGCATTTCGGGAGAAAACCGTTAGCAAGTAATCCCTCTCGAAAAGAAAAAGACTAGTTGCGCTTGCCGGCTGGTTGATCTGGTCTTTCCTGTTTATGTTTACTTCATAACCTCTCTTTCTTAATTCAATATCTGTGTCTCGCCTGCGAATCCTGCTAACTCGTCTTTTAATGCCAAAAGGTAGGCCTTTGACGAGACCTTTTTGGGACATCTAAGACTGACTGATGCCCAATCCCAGTCTGATCTACTACGCTTGAAAGGTAAGGTGCTGATTGTAGACCACCCGTTCTCATAGAGATCTGCCTTCCCTCTTTCGCGGTTCGCAGATCTTCCTCAAGGCAAGGGTAGCGTCTCATTATTCGCAATAATCGTTTTTTTCTTTTTGTAGAAGAATGCTCTCCTCTCCTCCTGATTCAAGCGGAGGCAGCAAGACATAGGAAGTCCAGACAAGACAAGTCCTTTCCTTCTAGTGTGCTTACCTAAATGAATCTTCTGCGCACCTTGCGCTCTAATGTAGAGAAAGTCGTTTGTTCATGACAAGGAGACAGATTTGAAGATGAACCTTCACCCAAACCGAGTTCTTGCTTTTGGATTCAATCCTTGGTAAAGTGTTCGATCTCGTGGAGAGGTACGCCTCTAAAAGAAAAGAGAGTAGATATAGGCTCGAGAATAGGCTTGATGAACAAACTGCCGATACGGAATCTGAGCCTTCAAGCCAAGCCCTTGAACTTCACTCCTAGGCCATTCAATTCAACAGCACGAAAAGTCAATCCGATTTCGGTCAGATGCTAGCTTCAGGAGCTTCCTCTTACTTAGGCGCCTGGCCGAAGGTTGAAAGAATGATTCGGGGTCAGAGGAAGAGGGCAGCATTCAACCTTTCCTCTATCTATGATTGGGAATTCCTCCAGTGAGTAGAAGTCCCCGGAAAGGTAGATGGGATAAAGGATAAAGGTCTCACTCTGCCAAACCAAAGATTCGGGATTACCCTTTCATCGATTGGGATCAAACAAAAGTAGAATCATTTAGAAAGACCGGGATTTTCGCTTAAAGCCGATTTCCAACCTGTGACTGAGAAAACTAGATGAATCAAGGTTCGAGGACTGACCGGGCGATGAAGTCAGCCCAGCCTTTCGGGTTTAAGGAGATTGGAGGAATTACTAATTTATGCCTGGCCGCAGGAAGAGCCAACTGGTCTCTCGATCCAGAACAACTAGGAGGCGAGCGGCCCCTTTCTCTCAATTTGGCACATAATCGTCAGCTACTATGGATTTCAGGGTTTTCCCCTATGGATTGACTCAGAAAAGAAGAAAGAGGCGCAGCCTTGTAGAAGCGAAAAGAAGAGCTATGAACAGAGCAAAGTGACTAAATGAGTTCAATCAAAGAGCGAGAGGGACATGTATAATCTAAGGTAGAAGACGATAAGAGAAGACGATTTATCGTCTTGTAGTTCTTCCTTGAAGGTGGACTTCCCATTCCAGCTATTCTCCATAACTACGGACTTAGAGCACCACAAATTAGACCCCCCGCAGTTCCTTGAGCATCCACACTAATCAAACCACACCGATTCACTTTCCACACCCCCCTTATTGTAGCACCGTCCACCGAAGAAAGCTTTGATTCCTGAATAAGAACAATATCGGCCTTTAGTTTCCTCAACGCCCCTTTAACCCCCACTTTTTTTCTTAATTGGGTTCTCCTCTCACGTTCCACGACAAGATCTTCATGACAAACCTTGGGGAAATAGCTGCAGAAGAAGAAAGCCTTCGGAGCTATCTTGTACTTCTCTTTTATTTAGTATTTAGCCTAGCTCAGGAGAAAGAGGCCCTAGGGAGAGATCTCCACTAGGGTAGACGGGCAAGCAAACTACCTTATGCAGCTGGAAGACCAGGGAAGGTATGCCGCTTTTAGGCAATCCAAAATGGCGACTGGAGGAAGCAGTAGGGGCGTGGAACCGAGGATTTCACCTATTTTTCTCTATGTAAAAAGAAAGACCAAGTACCTTTCTCCATAAATCAAAAGATAAGAGCGCATTCCCCTCCTCGCTCAGTAAAGTCAGAAATGGATGAAACTTCCTTGTTCTATTCTGATTTACTTGCAGAAACCTCCCGAAATTTTTACATCAATCTGATTTCCCTTAATAGACGTCCATACAGTTTATGGAAATACGGGAATGGGCATTTTAAAACATATGTCAGTTCCTTTTCCCGAGATTGGACAGTCAAAGAAAGAAAGGCTAACCCCGTCTTCTTGCAATGGGCGGAATCGATGCAGAGTTAGCACCAACCCTTTCAACCTTTTGGAATAAGGGTCGTATCGTAGCGTTAAACCCGGCTAATCGAGTGCCTTTACTAGTTTTCTGCTCCCGACCCGAGATGAATGTGAAACCTCTTCTGGTCTGGCACTCTTCTTATACATACTATTGGATTAACTGGCATAAATTCAATTTCCTTTCCTAAGTGACATAAAAATCCTGTTTCAGCTGATTCTCAAACAGCAGATTCTGTAACAACCAATTCTAGTATTCGACGGTCTACTTTTCCTTTTTCCCAGTAGGTGCAGGCTTCATCGAAAAGCGACCAACCCGAGAGGGGTCTAGCTCTGTGCACTTAACGTGATCGATGGATCTGTCTTATCGGCGAAATAGACCGTCAGATATCCGGAAGGAAAGCGAGACGGGAGTTAAACGACCAAGCCCGACGAAGGAGAGGGAGAAAAGTACCAGGATCTAATTCCCAGGTCTTTGTTGGATCTGTCAAAGCTTTCTTTTATTACGCGTGTACCTATCTCCAGGGAAAGAGATCACAGATAGTTTGACATAACCAGGCACGGAATGGGAGAAGATGAGCTGTCTAAGACTCCGTGAAGCAAGGAGTTCCGACTAGGACTACTAGCCGCATTCTAGCCGCATGGAGTAGCCAGAAGAGAAGACAGCAATCAAGCAAGCAAGAAAGAAGACAGGACAGACAGACTTGATCAAGTCAGCAAACTCAAAGCATGAGTTCTACCCTTTTCTCATGGAGTCCGGGATATGAGGAGATGAGGGCAAGAAGGAAACTCAACACGGGCCGTTCTCAGAGCTTTGACTAGCAGTCATGGTAGCCGAGAAGAAAGGAACTGACCTACTTCAACTGCACTGTGGGAAAGACATACTTGATTCCTGTGGCCAGGTCGGGTTACGGGTTAGGCAAGGAATCAGAGCGGCTGAAAGCCAATCGAAAACCGGCACCGGCATAGAATGGATCGCCACTTCTGAAGAAGCGAAGGAGGAGGGCGCGACGCCAGCTCTTCTTATTACGATTACGTGAGTTTTGACTATCGGGATTTGGCTCATTCAATGCCATCAACCAAGGAAGTTTTTTCGACTTCAGGGAGCTCAGTTGAGTGGAAGCCGCAAAAGGAGAAGAATGCCACTTTATCGAAAGGGGAAGGACGGTCAGACAGAACTCGACTTCCAGTCCAGCAGAGAGAGAAAAGTCCCTCCTCGATTCTTTCTCCAAGTCTGAACCTTCCACTTCTCTGACATCAACCAATCCAACCCTGCCAAGGAGATACTCATCTTCTTTGATGGGATGGTGAAGGGATTTCAGTCCAGACTAATTCTTCGTCCGCTCACTCGGAGGAGTAATCCCGTTTTCAAGAGAGTCAGTTGATTCACTTGCTGGATCTCCCCTGAGTCTCTTTACTTTCATGGTGAGGGACTCAATACGATCATTGGTTCTTCCCCCTTGTTGCATTCAAGCTGGTATGTATGGCTTTCTGGTATTTCTTTAATCTTTAAGGTGGTATTCTCTTGGATATCGGTTTGGCTATTCGTTTTGTCTTATTCATATTATTCCTTCAAGGGTTGCGAACTCATGTATCTTGGTTTCGCCCTCATGTATGGGTCTCTTCCCTGGGCTATCTTCCCTAGCGACTAACTATACTCTAGCTACTCGAAGCCCATGGAGCCGACATCGGTAACAACAAGAGACTAGCATTCGCCAATAGGAAGAAAGCCTGAGATCCTGTATTCCCGACCCGGGAAATGAAATAAAGCGGGAACTCCAAGCAGACGTCACTCGTAAATCACTTCATTCGTTCACCTACCCCGGTTACAGCATTCAAGATTCCACTCGTAAGAATCCGGCACTCACTATTCTATTTAGACATAGTCGATTCCCTGACTTCTCATGCGGACCACTTACAGTCTTTCATTCTCATGCCCACCCGGAGTCGACTATTGATCCGTCGCCCGAGCCCGTTCCGTTGGCCGTAGCCGAAGGCTACGGTAAGCAAGCAAGGTTTTACCAACCTGTAACTGGTCTGCAACACATGGTTGCAGGATAATATTCCACTCAGAGGCCAGTCTAACAACCTTCTGCTATAGGGGTCGACACTCCTTCTCCCAGTTGTTCTGTGTTGCTGCCAGGTTCTTGAAAAAGTTTAGTAGATCGAGATGGATGTCGATTCAGGGATTTTCATGCTAAGGAGAATCTCACGCTCAAAGCGAGTTACCCTAAACAGCATCCGTTCGCTCCCACTCTTTCGAGCTCGAACGTCAATAGCAAGACTGATTACCAATCCCGGGGAACAGCTACCCCAGCAGAACCTGCAGTTTATCTACAGAAGCTTCTACTTTTTATATATGAATATGAAAGAATCTACCAAAGAGACGATTCGAAGTAAAGGACGCATTTTCAGGTTGAATCGAAAGTACCGCGCCAACATTCATGCTTTGAAATTGATTCAGACAAGACGAATTGACTCACGCAACTGATCAACCGGGTAGAGCTCACGATCATTCAAACACGTAGCACTCATAGATCACTCCCAAAGGAAAGAAAAGGAAAAGCTAGCTTCTGTAGCCTCTCTTTTGACTCGTTCTTTGTATACTGGCTCTCTCTATTACGCTTTTTAACTCACTCCAAGTATTCTGCTTCTTTTCACTCGCTTCCTCCAAAAAAAAGGTGTTTTTCTTGAAAATCTGTCGAGAAGAATTTCCGTCACCCTTGGTCTTAGGGACTAGCCCTATCAGGAAGAGGGGGTCTTGCTCGAGAATAGAAGCGAAGCTTTCAGTTAAGTCAACAGAGGAAATGACGATTCGTCATTCAATTCCAAACTACTAAGGAACCTCTGAATCTCAATACGTATACTAGTCTGCAGACACAGAAGCTGAATCTAAGGCGGATACGTACCACGACTCAGGAAGAGCTGGATAAAGCAGAATGATTCTCATTCCCTGACCAAGTTGAGCTTGATTTGATTGAAGCCGCCGTTCAAAATACAAGAAAGAAAACTGCGATGGATGAAGATAACGATCACTGGAAACTAGCACTCTAGATCTAGCTGGGGGGGATTGCTTGTGCTTCTCCTGCTGGCTCGGATGCTTTCAGGGTAAAATAGAGAAAGAAAAGAAACCGGTTCAACTGTAGCTTAGACCGGACAGGTGGTGGGTCAGCTGACGTGATCCAATCAATTGCTTTCACTCGGGTTGGAGTTGAAAGGTGACTGGGACACTCAACTAATAGCGGGCTTTTGCGTACGAAAAGAAGTCTCTTTTCCCTATCTAAGCTATATCAACATAGCCAACTAGAGAACTCATCCGCTTGTCAATTCTTGGTGTAATACTCATTTGTAAATGATTGGTGTCAGAATTTTTCATTGATCAGGTGTGCTCAGTCTCATCCGTGTAAGAATTAGGAATTCCTTTTCCAACTCGTCCCAGAATGGGCGTTATGGCAAAGAACAAGAAGAAAACAAAAGGAGAAATTTGTCCAATAGTAACAAATGGTGCCTCCACTGGTTGACATCCGATCCAACCTAGTAGTAAGCAATCCGCCAAAAGCAACCAAAAGATTCCTTGGTGAATCGGGCGAAAACTTGAACTACGCACATACATACTTTTTAAAAAAGGTAAAGCCAACAGACATATAAAAACTGGTGCTATTGCGGCTACACCTCCCGATTTGTCAGGTATACTACGAAGAATGGCATAGATCGGTAGGAAATACCATTCCGGCACAATATGAGGCGGGGTGGACATCGGATTAGCAGGTATATAATTGTCGGGATGCCCCAAAACATTAGGAGCATAAAAAATCCAAATGGAAAAAAAGATAGCAAAAGCTACCCAACCTACTAGATCCTTTACATAAAAATAAGGGTAAAAAGAAATTTTATCCATCTCTGAATGTACACCCAATGGATTATTTGATCCATATTGATGCAATGCAGCCAGATGAAGAAGACTGGCGCCTACTAAAATGAAGGGGAGTAAATAATGAAGACTAAAAAAACGATTTAAGGTGGCATTGTCCACGGAGAAACCACCCCAAAGCCAAGTCACTATGGTATCTCCTACTACAGGTATGGCGCTAGCTAAGCTTGTAATTACTGTAGCTCCCCAAAAGCTCATCTGACCCCAAGGTAGTACGTATCCTATAAAAGCTGTCACAATCATTAAAAGGAAGATTACAACTCCGAGACACCAAACAAATTCCCTAGGACTGCTATAACTCGCATAATATAAACCGCGAAAAATATGAAGGTAAACCACAATGAAAAACATACTTGCCCCATTAGCATGCATATAACGGAGCAACCAGCCCCCTTCAACATCTCTCATAATGTGTTCTACGCTGTTGAAAGCTAGATCCACATGAGGTGTGTAATGCATAGCTAAAAAAACGCCAGTCACTATCTGAATGACTAAACAAATACCAGCTAACGAACCGAACCCCCACCAATAACTAAGATTGCTCGGGGTTGGATAATCTATCAAATGTTGATTAAGTGTGGAGGATATAGGTTGTTTAAGAAGAGAGAATCGTTGGTTACTTATAGTCATTTCTCTTTCCTATCGTGACAACTCTTGTTCCCCCACCTTTTTAGCGTTCTGGGGCCCTACTTAACTAACTATATATATTCTATAGTTAGTTACCTTTCTTCCACCTCCGAAGGATGTAGGGGATGCGAAAGAAGCGTCGAAGGTCCTGGGTTACTGAAAAGTCGTCCGACTGCTCGGTGATCAAATCAGAGAGATTTTGACCGCTTTCTCTTCTCTCCAACCCTCTCGGACTGATCATCTTTCTAGAACAAAGCAAGCTTAGGAATGAATCTAATGGAAATTTAGGTCTCTTTGGAAGATTCTTATTTCCTCTTCGGTGAAAGAGGGCAAAGGCGTGTGGGAGTAAAGAACTCAAGGTAGAATTAAGCGAACTGTGCCCGTGGAGAGGGTAGGGTGGTAGCCTAATTACAGGCGTAACGAAAAAGGCAATCAGCTGCCTACGGGCGAACCAAACCAATAGGATTGCTTCTCGACAAGATAGGGTTCGCTTTTACGCAGTTAAGGCGAAGACAAATGTTCCTATCTATTTAGTATGGGGGAAGGTCTGTCAAGCCGTGAAGCCATGGGGATAGATGTAGACGCGGTGAGAAATGAGTCACAGAATTCGCTATCTGTTCAGTTTGGGAAGAAGAAATTTCAACATATTCCCTTGCCTATAGGGCGTGAATTGACTCAAAGCACTCGGCCTTGGGCTTCCTAAGACTGCTGTTGCTTACTGTGAGAAACCTATAAGGTTAGATTAGACTGACATGCATGGAAGATTTGGATGAGAAGGGCATGTTTAAGGCATTAAGGGATAGACGGAAGGGCTTGGACAACCTAATCACATGGTGGAAGGACTCAGTCCTCCTGGGCTAGCGAAGATAGAGCGCGTTCAGTTCCACTCGGGCCCTGCTTTTTCGAACCTTCAGGTGGTACCTGCACAGAACAAGCAAAAGCAGGAGGGAATGGCGAAGACCGACGTTAGCGCCGCTTCGCTTCCCGGCGAAGATATTGAAAGGATTTCGTAAGGCTTAATTACACTATCGATCTCCTGAAGCGTGAATCACGGCAGCGACATTGCGAACACTCCTGGAGTGCGCAGCGTGGGATGCGCATCAGTTGAACTATTTGACAGAATAGCTAAAAGGGATTTGATTAGAAAGGTTTCTCTCAAGATAGTGGACCGTCTTTCTATCTACTCTTTCTCGACGTAGGCTAGAGTAACTTCTTTCAAAGTCTGGCCTGCCCCAAGGCAAGCATTCCAACCAAGCCAAGCAGCTATAGATCTTGAGCGTCTTGCAAGGGATCCGGAAAGTGGAATCCTGAGTCTTTAACCCGAGTGGGAGATCCCCTTTCAAGCCGATTGGATTGATTGCCTATGCTTCCTTCCTTGCCTCTCACCTTTCCGGTAAGAAAAGATCATCGAAATACAAACAATAAGAGAAGAGAAGTAGCCGCCTCTACTGGACTATTGGACTATCTACATCAAGCCCTATTACAGTAGAATAAAAAAAGGGAAAAGAAACTAATGCTACATAGCAGGGAATGAGACTACTACTAGCGGGACCAAGCCAAGGTTGAAGTGGGAATCACGAGCCCCGAGACTTTGATCAAGCTGAAGGAGGAGCAGCCTATCAATAGTGAATAAGGCTTCCATAGGAGTTTGAAATTCAGGGAGTATTTCTTCTTTCAAGGTATTTTGGAACCGCTTGAAGAAAACAAGTATAGTGTTAAGCGTCCTTTCTTTCTAACTAAAGAGAATCACTCTTTTCTTTCTCAAACATGGCGCAAAAGGGGCCCGGGACTGAGTTCTCCTTCCCTTCCACGATGCTCGATTCCGAATCAAGCGAAGCGATCTATTAATCAAACCAGTAAGTGTCAGTAAGGGACGTAAAGAAGGGAGTTCTTTGCACCCCTTTGTTCAATTCCATTCTTCAATCATTCCGGTCGGTAAGACAGCCAGTCAGCAGTCAGGTTGAGATGAGCAGGAACAAAACGAAAGCAAAGAAGAAAGCGGAAGGCTGTTCTAGTTTCAGACTGGGATAAGGAAGGAAAGTAATACCGTACTAAAACTAAAAAAAAGAAGCAGAAAGAATCAGGGCCAATTCCGACCTGCCGGTCATATGAGCGAGTGGGCGGCTATGAGTTAGTTGGCTTCCTTTCTGGATTTGATGAGGCGGGCTTCTATGCTCCTAAGGTAGAACAAGGTAGTTTCTTTCCTCTCCAACAAAGAGAGCCATTCGCGGCAAGCAAAAAGACTCTCTTTCTATTCTAATTTTAAAAAGCTCCAAAAAAACTGTCTAATCTCATGCAATTCGATACATATCCTATAGAGTTCTGCTTTTAAGCTGAATCTCCTTCTTGTGCTGGAAGCAGGGAGAAAGTCTTTTCGAAGAGGAAAAGTTCCTTAATAATAGCCTAATCTATTATTTTATTTTGATTTCTCAATTTCAATTTATCAGCTTAAACCTCTTCCCTGATTCGCGATTACGTAAGTAAGTCGGTGAATGCTTTCGAGAACGTAATAGGCATCCATTACCATTAGCTCTGTGCCAAAGCACGACATCTATGAAAGCAGTGGGCGAACCCGGCCCAGTGACAGAGTCTTGAGGCAGGAATCCAACGGCAAGGGAATGCCGCTAACAATACAAATAAAATCCAAGACAAGTCCAAGTAATCCACATCCACGTATGGGAACAGAGAAGGACCTCGATTGACCGGAAGAAGTATCCATAAGTACGAAAGAAGGCGAACGAAATCTGTATTTTCGTATAGAAAGAAGACTTATTTTATTCTGGTTCTCATACGCCAGGTAAATGCCCCACTCTTGGGAGATAGCCATAACCCAAGCCTTTTCAACTAACAACGGGGTCCAGGCTTTTCATTCCATCTAGGTCCGTATCGAACAGAAATCCAACCATCAGCAAAGAGGGGAGTTTCGTTCTTTTATTTACTATTCGATTGCTTATCATCGCCATCCTCATTTACGTCACGATGTGCACCTGACTCAGGGCTGTCCATTCCTGTGGTTCAGGCCTGGTCTAGTAATTCCTAATCCGAGTGCTGGGCAGAGGCTTCAGCGGATATGCCGTAAACTGATGACCCTCCAGCCGTCAATTACAGGCTTCGGTACTAAGCTCACTGCTCCTGGTAAAGAAAGGAAAGCCGTCTATCCGAAGCAATAACATAGATGCCATGCCTATTGTAAGCCAAACAAGACCAGTATGACTCTAGTATCTAGTAGCTATCACGGATTCATTCTGGGTGGGCAAGATATCCAAATAGAATGGTTAAACCTCAAAGCCTCTGAAAACTGATAGATGGAGCTCACCTTTCTATGCGATACCTTCAACAGCCTCGGATCAAGGGGAGATATTTCAAGTTCCTCTCATTCTGAATGTTAGTGAAGGTTTATACCTAAGTTATTTCTGGCCTATGACTTCTACTGTCTTCCTAGAAAGCCCTTCCCAAACGTCCATACATTAGATATTTTATAACCTTCCAAGTATTAGCATACTTGTCTCCTTCTCTTATCAGACAAGCAAGAAACCTTCCAAGTATGAACATACTTGCCTATTTCATAACCTTCCCGTTGTTCAGCTCTAACGCCCGAAGTACTGACTGACTTCCTATTTAGCCCCAAGATTGTATGACCCTCTTGCTCTTCTTCTCTTGCTTCGAATAGCTTTCTCAGACTGATCAAAGCCATAGCGGACTAAGAACTTCGGTTTCTCAGGGACGTAATAAAGAAAGATCCCGTACAGAAGGCTCATATAGAAGGCATCCCCATAGAGCCATACATTCGATCGAAGTGGATTGAAGAAAGAGTAAAACAAAGAGTTCTTCCTAACCGCTCCTTATCAGTCGCTCCTTCTTGTCTTTTTGAATAAATAGAAATAAGTCGAGGTTCGAAGCCTAGGGGTTTCACTATCTGCTCTAACAGACTCTGCCTTCTTCGGGCATCTTAGTCGGGAATCAAAGTCTCTTTCTAAAGAACTTCCTTCGTTCTACCCTATCTTCTTCCTTCCTCTCAAAACAAAGGAGTTGCTATCGAACTATTCAGAGCTTCTTCTATCCCTATCGAATCCATTGAATTCAACTGAGTCGTTCTAGAGTCAAATAAGCCAACTACTCTTTTATTTGCATTTTCGAGTCGGAGTTATTAACATAGCTGGAAAGCTTTAGGAAGGTCTCAATGGATGCTGTGTATTCTTTGAGGGTCTTTAATCTTTAAGAAAATGCTTATTCCCATTCTTCCTATCTAGAGCAGCCTCTTTAGCCTATCTAAAATCGAATCGAATTCTTTTACACAGATTTAGAAGGAATCCAGAACTCCCTATCATCAGCTTAGACTCTAGCAAGAGATCTCAGGGGAAGGTCAACATAGGGCAAGATTCCTGCTTAGTGTGACCTCATTCTCGACCATAACCAGACCTCTATTTAGGCTAGGGGATCGTGTTCTATAGAAAGACATAGGCGATCGTAGAGTGAGTATTATGGGTTTCAAATGAAAGTCAAGGTTCTATTTCACTCTCGAGCCTTACGAGCCTTATCTGAATCGTTGGCTTAGGCGCAGAAGATCATTTCATATCAATGCAGCAATTTCTTCCCAAGAGGCACACTTGGATCCATGAAAACCAGAATTGGAAGGATCTGTTGAACAAGCTTTTTCTGATCCTGGTTTGCAAGATTTATCTAATCTATTTCCCACATTCTCAAGATCCTGATCCGGTCGCCTTCTTCGCTGACGCGTCACCCATAGTCTAACTTCGTCCTCCTTAAGCTTCGCTTCTTCGCTAATGCTCAACCTCGCATCCTTAGGCTATCGAGCTTCGCAAGGACTATATTCTATTAATAGGTAAGATTGCCTTTCACCAAAAGCATAAGGGAATGTGACTCTCTTTCCACGGGCATTTTCTGACTCTTTAAATAATGTGATTCCAAGAATTGACGGTAACCAAGGTGCCTACTCTTCCTAACGAGCCTGCTTATTTAGCATGGTCGGTCAATCAGGGGATACCCCAAAGGCTGTCTCCAGAGACCATTTCTCTCTGTTGAGATCCAAAACTACCCCGAGAAATGCTCTAGATCAAACGAAAAGGAGACCAGATAAGGAATCCCACATGAGGATTTTTTCAAATGCAATGGGCGATCGAAATTACTTAAAGAAACTGCTTGCTAATAAAGATGCTAATTGGTATCCTGGAAGCCATTGATAGGAGATGGAAGTAAGCTTAAGCTTAGTTGCCTACTTTGGTGACATGGAATACCACATCCGCATATAGAAAGCCACTCATTCATACATCTTGATCCAAGGCACCCTATCTTAGAAGTTGTTGAGCGTCAAGGTAAACAATCTCAAAACCTTTTACAAATCGATAGGAGGGACTCATCATTAGTGATTGCACACATCCTTTTTTGGATGAGGGTTGCATAGCCGAAGTCAATCATAGAATAGAACAAAGGCATAGAGGGGATCCCTCCAATTAGGAGCAAAGAGCAGGCATAAGACCGTTTGCTAATATTTCCTATCCCTCTACACCTCTTCTGACCTGACTCAGACGGATCAGATTGGGAATCCAATTCAACGATCCTTGGCGCCCTTGTTTGTTCCATCTCCCGTTACTTCGGAAACGGCGACTAGCTTTTTAGCAACTGAATGTAACTCCGTAGAACTTCCTATAGTCTGGAACGAAGTCGTGACGGTTTCCTTCATAGCCAAAAAGAAAGAATCGTCGAAGTCCAGCTACTTTTTCAGGAAACATGCCCTGAGAAAGAGTGCATCCTTTACATAGACCAAGGTACATGTTCCTCGACGCTTAGGGCATCCTTCTTTTGCTTTGTTAGAGCGCTTATTTCCTAGTTTAGTGAGGCAAAAAAAACACAAGAAGACCAACCATACTGGCCTGATTCAGTCAGTAGACCTATGTCCACCGGTGAAGGCCGGCAAAGCTCCACTATGGAGATCACAAGGATTAGACAACAAACCTTCCAAAAGTAAGAAAACTCTCTCCAGCAACCCTCTCTCAATACAAGACTAAACTCTAAAGCACTCTCTACTCATGGGCATAGCCTAACAATGGGTACCACCGGCCGAAGAACTCTTCCATAGGACGCCTATTTTTAGTAGAAAGCATATAAGACTTTCTAAACCGTCTTAGATACCAAAATGAAAATTCCAACTTTTTTTTTTATTTTAATAGGCGTCAAAACCGCCGTGATCGAATTAGTATACCTAGCCAGTCCAAATGATGGGTTTATATGAAAAGGCTCTCAGTTTGAAAAAGGAGAAAGAAGCGGGAGTACAAACAATTGAACATGGCTGATAGCAATTTATCACATCTGCACGGCAAAAATGAAATCCAAGCCCCCTTCTTCTAATTCTAAGCAAGTTTTCCCTAAATAGGTTAAGAAAACCCCTGATCAGACGTTGGTGAATTGTGTAATCAAGCTCCCATTTCCTCAAAATCTCCTTCTACTCAGAAAGATCCCTCTTCGCCCACCTCCCCCCGATTGGAAGACCGACCCGATCGCAAATCAATCAACTCACCCTTGCAAACACAGAAGACAGAGGGAGGACCGCCCATCCCATCTACTATATCTCCTCCACTACCAGAGTCCACCTCCGCTACAAACCCGCCCTCTTCCAGTACCGTATGTTAGCTTCCTACTCGATCAGAACCGGGTGGAACTACTGATGCTATTTCCCAGCAACCGCCCCAGCCTTGTGATTCCGATGATTCCGAACCAGGACGAAACTCTTTACTTAGTCGTTATATTCTATTTTTCACCGAGATTCTGTCAATGGCAACCGTATTCACCGACGCCTCCTCGGACTACGTCCGACAAGCCGCTCCATATCCAAAAAGTCTTCGATCCTTAGCATCTCGGGTGCCAACGAATGCCTTTGCTTTCGCTTGATTCGAACCATCTCCGTCGAGCCTCTTCGACGGCACTAGCCTACGGGTTCTTCCCACTAGCCATGGTTTGGCCTAACCCTTGGCTCTGATACCACTTGTCACGGCGCTGACGTCCTTCAAGCCCACAAACCGCGGCACCCACCCTGTTAACGGTCCGCTGTAGCAGAGTAAGCTGAAAAAGCCCTTTCTATGTTAAAAGCCTAAACGTCCTTATTGAAAACGAAACTAAAGCACTAACGCCCTTATAGTGACGGGGCCCTTTTTTTTTTATTGCAGGATGCCGGGTGCGCAGGAACGTACAACCTGGGGTTTCCGCCTTCATTTGGTCGTTCTGCTATGATGTAACGTGCAGTCGTCCCGAGGCAGCAGGATGTATGGTGTAGGGCCCCCTATTTTCTCTCCCTTAAAGTCCTTTATAGATTTCGAGTCGGGAATAGAGCAGTGGCTTATTCGGCGCTATATCACAATTTATTCTCGGGCATAGCTGTTCACGAAACGTGGCATGGGACATCTGTCGACGGCGGGAGTCGTCACATCCGAGCGAGAGGTCAGACCCATCCCATTCATCCTGGTCCGATCCGAACGGATCTTGTTGAATGAATTGATCCATTGTTGTATGCCCTAGTTCTTAGTTCATTTTTTCTTACTCGGACCCGCCTCCCTTCCTCTCCTTATCAGTCGAGTGACTTCATACCTTTGACTGGAAACATTTTTTTATGGTGGGGAGTGAAAACACCAATGCAGTAGAGTAGAGAACGATCGCGTGAATCGGAATCCACTTAGATTAAGATTAAGCTAGACGACCGAGAAAGAAAGGCTCCACGTTCGAACATTGGTTGATCTTAGCGTACTAGCCGCTGCTTCATTTCGTATAGTGATAACGCTTTCTCTTTCTTAGCGCTCCGCCCCCCCCTCGTATAGGTTGGGGAACTCGGGTTGCGCGGCTTTCTCTTTCTTATAGGGGTCTATTTTCTTTTTTCTGACTTGACTCAGCTTGACCTACTTGACTCAGCGGTTAGAGTATCGCTTTCATACGGCGAGAGTCATTGGTTCAAATCCAATAGTAGGTAAAACCGGCCGAAACCCCTGCTTTTGCCAGCATGACAGCAAGCACGGCACGGACTGGCAGCGACGGAGTGAATGACCAAAGCATCGGTTGCTTCCATTTGTGGCCTTCTTCGACCGCCTCACGACCTTAATATCAAAGAACCCCCCCCTCTCTTCATGTATGTGGGCTGCCTGCCCCGTCCCGAATAGACGAACAGGAACAAGCTGAAGAAAGGCGCGAGAGAGAGAGTTGATACTCACCTCCCCTCTTCCACAATTAGGTGAAGACCAAGGGGGCCGGAAACCCCAACTGGAACCCTACGCGCCACACGATTCTTTCGCGAAGCGCTCTCTCAGACTTACTTCACCACTCCTGCCCCCGCAAGCAAAGAGGTTGTGAGATACCAGGCGACCAAGTGAAAGAAAGTGAACAGCCCCGATCTTCTTCAGACCAATGAGGTGATGACACATGCATGCGTGCATATGAACTTATAAAAAGTGGGTTCCAAACCCGGGCGGCACTATGTAACTCATTTAGGGCTATTGGTGGATTCTTTTTTTAGAATAGACTCTGAGATAGAGGAGACTAAAAGGGGATTTTTTTCGAGATCAGGACTTGCAAAAGTCGAGTAGCCGCAGAAGTGACGGTCTCAGACTCGCAGAAGACAAGTGAAAAGTATCTCGAGGTTTCTCCGCTTCTTGTTTCAAAATATCACAAAAATTCAGCGCTCTAAAAAAAAGGCCGGAAGGCCCCAGGACCCCCACCCCACGGCCCCTATGCCAAAGCAGTTGAGTGCAAGGAGGTCAGAGCAGAGGAGCTTCCCGGGTAGCAAGCTAGTTAGGAGAGAATTCACCTATGGATTATTAAGTAGGTAGGAAAGCACGATAGGAGGCATGTCTCAGGCCTAGGTGACAGCGGAGAACTTTAGAGGTAGGCTGGAAGGAAAAAGAAAGGCTAGGAGCTAGGCTAAATACGGAAGTCAATTCGTCTTTCGTCTGTGTATTGTGATCCCATGCCAGGACGAAGAAATCAAAGGATTTATAGTCATGCTCATGGAAGTATTGACTGGTTTCATACCAATACGGCAGAGCATTTTTTCTTAACTATTGAAAAAGCTCTTGATTTTTTTCGGTTTTAAGGAAGGCCTTGCCTTATTCCTTATTAGAGAGATATAGCCACCATAGACTAGCTCGTCCGTAGGGCTATGATCAGGCCATGCGGTCTAGAGATCTAGTTGACGCTTGGAAGAAACGGATATCCTTTCGAGAGAGAACGTGGCCATCCCGACCTGGAAGGACTTTTATACTTCCTGCTTTGAGTGGGCCAGAAGCCAGAAGCCAGAAAGACAGATCAGTTCGTTTGCAACAGATCTTGGAAGAAAATCAACAGAAAGAAGGTTGAGTGATAGACGAGGGGTTGTTTTCAGATGACGAAGTATTCGTCAGCGATAGGGCTTCGCGCCAAAAAATGAAGGAAAAAAAAAGGCATCCAATGCTTCTGCCATCGAAAAAGGTTAAGCCACTACAATAGCAGTGGGAGGATTTCTCGCAGGGAATTCTGTCACATCCCTATAGCCAGAGTCAGTCGTTGGAGTTTCTTTGCCCTTTCCCTTTATAGACAATGAAAGTGTCCCTTCATCTCGACTAGTCCTTCCTTGTCCGTAGCAGTCCCGCTAACGGGAGTCAAAGCCCCTCATGTTGCTGTGCCTGTTTCCCTGCCAGGGAGAAAGCTTTTTTCTTTTCATGTGATCAAGCTAGTTCAATCAAGTTATTTTAGGCCAGCTGCCAATTTCCTTGCGAGACACAATGTCTATACGCCCTAGTCGGTAAGACTTTCTTTTCCAGAGTTGGGAATGGAGTGATCCCTAGGGAGTAAAAGGTTCTATGGATATAGGAGGTTTTTTACATACCTATCCATTCCTTATGCTTTCTTTTTCGCCGGTATGAGTACGTTACAGCCCGGGGGGAGAGAGGAAGTGAAGTACTCTATGGAATATGGGTTAGAGCGAGTGACCAGGTTCCTTTGCTGTCGGTCCAGCCATTGAAGGTTCAAGTCCTACTCCTCTAGAGCGTTCTAAAGGAAGGAATCGAGCGAATGTAAGTGTTTCGCTTGTTACGTTACAGCCAGTAAAGAAGAAAGTGCTGCACAGCTGCTATTTGGGATCCTGTTCTCCAATCTAAATCGCAGCGTTGTCGAGATACCGAAGGAGAGCCCACTTCTCACGTGAAATGATGATGTCAAAAGATGGGGAGCTTCAACCACAGACCAGAAAATCTCCTTCCCAATTCATATGACTAAACAAAACACATGTTTTCGGCTGGCCAACGAGAGTCATAGATTTGAGTGTTTCAGAATATCGTATCGAGAACTCTTTTCCGGTATATCGCTCCTCTTACGTCGGAGCGCTGCCCCTGGGGCAAAACAATTCGACTTTTCTCATGACCCAGAACAAATCTACTTCTAGTATCTCTTCTCCCAATACCACTAACGAGGTGAAAAGTCTCACCTCAAGTTACAACAAGAAAACCACCCCGTGCTCCCGCTCCATACGAAAGTACATTCTTCTCACATTGTCACATGCCGAAAGACGCACTGAAATCAACCCCCATGGTCGAATACAAAGTCTTTTTCAATGCAATAGTTATTTCAACGGAAAGCCATGCGGACGGCAAAGGAATCCATTTACACGTAGGAATATATACCAACAACGCATCTCGCTACAAAGCTACAAAGCAGCTTCGGCGAACCTTTCCCGAGTTTGAGGAAAGTCAGCTCCATTGCCGTTTTCACCATGGGTTTGGAACAATATGCCAGTATATCTCAAAAGAGGAGAAGAACCCTGTTGTTTGGGGGACATATCAAAGGGAAGACATTCTCCATATAGCTAGGGCCGCGCCATAAAAAAAAAAGCGAAAAGTTCCTGAAAGCGCAACATCACAAGAGATGTGGGCCGTCTTAGAACAAGCTCAGGATTGGTATTCAGTCTACGAGGACCAAAAATGGAAGCATGCCTTGATCAAAGCGTATAAATAGAATCAACTACGAAATCTATATGACGATATTAAAATAGTCAAGGAAAAAAGATCCTCATTCGGACAAAGGGTGGTGGCTCACTCAACATGGTGACCCCGAGGAGCCTGAAGAACTATGCGAGAAGTACCTTTTGAGGGTAGCATGCCAGCTCTGTTATCACAGACCTATTAAGTTAAGAGCGCCCAGCTCTTTCTATATGGAGAGCCGAGCACACAAAAAACACTCATAATGCATTATTTAAGTAAAGTACTCAAAATAGACTTTGCAAGCTCGCGACGAAATGATTTGATTTTAGTGGTGCACACGACTACTACGATATGTGGATTTTCGACGAATTCCATAAGCCGACGTCCGAAAACATGGGCCGATAGAGGCTGGAACCACTTATGCAAACACGTTACTTCGGATCTTAGATGGGCAAGAGTGTAAATTAGATTCGAAGTACGCCAAAGTATTCACCAAAAAAAGGTGCCCATTATCGCAAACTTGATTCCTAATTGTCTACGCGGCCCTTTCGAGAACGATTCCAATGCATGTCCTCCCCTTCTCATTGGATGGTTCTAATTTCTCTCTTTCCTTTCACTTGGTGAAAGGGGCACTCATTTCCTCCTTGCCCTCTATCTGCTCCTTTTGGTTTTCTTTCGCTCTTGTCCTGTTGTAGAGGCACTAGTTCCCTTCGTCATCTGTTCCCTGCTCACGGTTCGATAACTCGCTCTGATTTGTCACGAACAAAGAGTTTTGACAGCTAGCCCGTGCGGCACCCACGCGCCCTCCTACAAGTAAGCCTTACGCAAGACCCGGGTTAGTCCTTTCACAACGCACCACCCCCACGCACCCCGGCAGATCGAGTTTTTTTGGCGAAAGAATTTTGATTCTTCGATAGGCGGAGCTTCATCGAGCAAGAAATGCATTATTGGTCGATTGAAGATGAGTGCCTCGATTCAATAAAACAAAGGACAGGGGGTTGTGGCCACTTCATACCCCTCCTGCAGCTGATGCGTCTAGTTGACTATCCTTTGATTCCCGCCTAACAAGGTTCACATTTTTTTAGTTTTAGATAATTTATTGAGCAACAGATGTCCGGATTGGCTAGGAGGTTGGCCGACCTCTCCTCTAACACTGACTTGAACTACGGCCTAAAAATAGATGGCAATAAAAAAAAAAAGATGTCCCGGCCTGCTGCTGTGCCTTTTCGGACTTCTCCGGCAACACCTCAGACAGTTGCTTTCTCGTCGGGTTCATGCTTGCCCGCCTCCTCCCCATTTATGAAATGGGGCAGTTGAGCACCAGGTTCACGATGCTGTAAAGGACTCCTGCTGGGGCCATGTGTTTTATTCTCAGCTCATAAGATGTTGAAAGAGAAGAAACTAGAAAATGTACCCAGTTTGGGTTTTTGGGCATTGCTTTATCCTGGGAGGAAGATTTCACCAGGTCCTAAAATAGCGTGATCCTCATCGTTTTCAAAATTGTGGGGCTTATGCAAATCTCTATTGCAAGATATTACTTGGCTCAGGCCAATGGCAGTGTGTAATTTGCCGGAAACTGAATGGAAGCGGAGGTGAATACATAGCTCCAAGCAAGGAAGATCTTCGAAATTTGCCAGAACTGTCATCACCTGTGGTTGATTACATTCAAACTGAAAACAGTTGATTCACTTCCCCCGACAACGAGAATTGGAATTCTATTGTATGGCCGCACAGTATCAGTTTCTGATTTTTCGGAGGAATTTATGGCATCTGCGGATGTGCTGCCTGGTGACAAATCACTTAGGAGTCCTTGAAAGCGTTGATCTACTGAACTGACATATACTTGTCCCCAATGCATCATCAGAAGTGGCACACAAAATATTCTCATCACTGAGGCCATACAAATAAATTGAAGATTCCAGAAGCTTCTAGAGACCGGTGCCTGGGTACGGCAGTTGAGGTTGCTATAATTCAAGGGCCATCAGCAGAAATTTCTCTAGGGGTAGTTAAACGGGCAGAATAATTGTGTGCGCTGGTGGACCTAATACTTATGGACCTGGATCAGTCCCTCATTCTTTTAGTCACCCAAATTTTCCTCATATGGAAAAAAATGGAATAGCTCCTATCTGTGAATTCGGACTTTACTATATACTCTTCACTAAAATATGTTTCAATTAAATTATCAGGCTTGGAACCCACATCTTCACCCGGCTTAACCACCAAGAAACCCGCAGCGTAAGGCACATGAACATCATTTATTATAACTGTCTCCGTATCGGCTACAATGACCTTTCCTTACTCGTCGGTTTGAGTGCAGTTATATAATTGGGATAAGGACGCTTCCTAACCATAGATTTCACTTCTACTGGTTCACCAGCACTTATACCGGCTGAAATGAATTCCCAAATCCGGTTATAGATTTAATCTTCGCTAAGAGAGCAATCGGAGGATTCATACCTACCCAATAGATAGATTCGAATGAATACACTTGATACCAATTCACCCGGGTAATCCTCGGCTTTAGCCTTAACCAATTTAAATATAGTATTGTATAAATCTATGTTTGGCACAGCATTCCCCATAGCATCCATTAAAGAAATAGCTTTACCTATTGTAAAGGAAATATCTCCAGTTGACTGTTTCATCACATACCCTATAGTCAATTTACCATAATAAAATTAAATATAGTAATCGTACTTCAATAACAGTTTCATTACAACCAATGCTAGAAGCTTATATTCTGCACATTTCAAATAATGAAGAAAACAGCAGCTATTCTTAATCCTGAATATGGATCCTTGCATGATTCATGAGCGATCAACCGCTTTAAACGGGACCAATAACCATCAAAGGTATCTTTGGAATAAGAAACTTGCGTTTCAGCATTCTTGCCCGGTAACATACTATCTCCTTTAGAAGTGGACACAGTACTGAAACTTCTTATTCTCCCAGCTAGCTCTGGAGCTGTGCTGAAAATGAATTCCACTTCTCAATATGACGTTTCCGCCCATCCTGTGGATTGGAAAAAATATGTTTACCGCACACAGTATTCACATATTGAGAGTAACAACTCACTATATTTTTGACATTAGTATCGTATTTAATTCCATCTTTTTTATTCAGTAATTCAGGCTTTATTGCAGTTAAAATCGGGGTTTGATGAGTACATTCGACGAGGATCTTGAATCAGAGAATACACCAATTAGAAGGGAAAGATGGGCATTCGATGAGGAAGATTACCGATTCTACGATACCAACTGCAAACAAGGAGGAAAGCATAGATCCTTATGATCCAACATTGGTTGGTTACGCTCAGATCAAGTCTCGTTATCATCCTCGATCAGAAGCAAGTGCTAGCTCATAGCTAAGAGAAGTGGGAACTTGCTCTCATTGCTAACAAAAGAGAGCGAAGAATGAGATGCAAACAACCGAGAATCACATGGGGATTCTGGCAACCTATTGAGTGGAATTCAAGAGACACGCCCTCGAGCTTATAGCTACAGGAGAGGGCATACCTTACTACATTCCTGCCTAAAGCAAGGAAATGGTCGGACTCAATGGCATAGCCAACAAGTGCATCAAGAGAAGGAACTACAACTCACCCACGAAAAGAAAGCAGAGCTCCTTAAGCAACCTACGTGATCAACTCTTTTCAGAGCTTCCTTCTTAGCCTAGCTCTTCCCCTTGCTCTGGGAATCCCCTTCCCTTAATCAAAGCATCGGCAACAAGGACCGCAGAATCACATGAAGATTTCGACACTTTATCGAGCGGAAACACTGAAAGACTGATTGATGATTCGCTGATCATCAACTGCAGAGAACAAATCCAATTAGAAAAGAGAGACACGTGATTCGTCGATCGAAACTACCGATTCTAAGCCTTTTTCTACCGATTCATCCTTTCACCAAAAAGGACTAGACTAATAGAAGAGGGATCGGTCTTATCAATCAGAAAGCTAGTGCCTTAAACCATTCCCTTCTTTAGGATTGAGCGGAATGCGGGCTCAAGAAGCATGGCTCCTTTACCAACTAACAGCAAATAAGGGAATCCTAGCTTAAGAAGAAGAGAGCAACAACACTGCAACTGCGCCAGCGATGGTTGGGTAGCCTGGTTCGAAGCTCTCTCTTAGGCTCTCTCGAATGAGTTATACTATGGAAGCCGTACACTTGTAGAGAAAGATTTCAATTGAACAAATGGGCGGATCACCCCACTCTCTTACAGGTAGTGGAAGAAGTCTGGGTGGAAGATGTGTTTGGGTTGGCTTCGTTTGCCTACCTTCGAACATGAACCTCGAAGAATCACCCCAAAAACCTTGGAGAATGACCAAAAAAGATAGATTGATTGGCTTAGGGGTTCGCTACAGTACAGATTACCCAGCTCAGTCTGCAACTGCAAGAACTGCGAGCAAACGATTCGACGATGATACAACCACATTAAGAGAAGGAATTACAAGCGGGAATAGCTTAAGAAAGAACAAGCAAGCAGAGAGACTCTTTAGCTCTGCGCTTCGGCAACTAAATTAGTTTGATTTACCTCTCCACGGAGACTACTCTAACTAATAGAACAAGTAAAGGGCAGCCCTTACTCTATTCAATCCTAAAGAAGGGAATGTGGACTCGGGAAGCATAGAACCGACCTAAGAGGGGATAGTTTGGGGTCTATTCCTTGGTCTTCAGTAGCTACCACTACTAACACCGCTTAAGAGCAAATCAAAGGAAAACTGTTTCTTACCGGGTTTCTAGAAGAACCTAAATAGAAGGGAGAGCTGACTATTCATCGAGAGACTGGGCATTCGCCGAGAAGACACAAGCTAGAGCTAGGAAGGACGGGATAGTTGGCTTGGGTTGCCTATACATAGGGGACGGGACTTAACAGCTGCACCTGGCAAGGGAAGTAGGTATCTATTTGGCTTACACAGATCAGTACTGAACTGGAATACCATCCTCGCTCTTCACCTGTTATTTCGGGAAGCAAGAAGGTATCCTTTTTTTACCTACCTTCGACCAATAACGCATACTTCCTTCACCCGGAATTCTAAAGTATAGTAAGGAAAGAGTCAAGACGAGATGAATTAGTGCTTACGTTCTCTATTTGAAAATCGAATGGTTGATTCCTTGAGCTATTATAGTTCGAAGCCATGCATCCATGAAAGATGGCTCCTTTGCTTGATAGTCGTGAAAGTCAATACTGACTCCTTTACGGCCTAGTCGATGTAAGTTCTCAAACCAAAGAAAAGGGAGCGAATAGCCTGCTCTTTGGGCAGCTTTACAAAAGGAAATACATGCTAAACTGGCGATTCACGAGAAAGATGCAAACAGGCTTAGGAAGCCACTATTAGGGATCCGGAACCTTTAGGGCGGAGGTTACTAGGAATTCTGCATACTAAAACCTAGAAGTAGGTGCCTGCAACAGCGACAGCGAACTCGCTGCATGGGCTTAGGAGAGATAGAGATCCTTAGCAACCTTGGCTTCGGGGTTCGCTCCCATGAGTGAGGGATTGGGGTCCGGGAAGAACTACGAACTCAATAGAGTAAGATAGTCCAGAGAATCACCTTGATTAGAAAAGAGAAACTGGCGATAGGCCGATAGACTAACCGCGTAGAATGCACCAGAAGAATGGTGATACGCCGAAAGATATGGAAACAGGGTTGCAACGATCCAATCCATTCGGGGCTTCGGCCTAGCTCGAACGAGTTAGGGAGTTGTCTTCCCTACTAAAAGCACTTTTTCCCCGCTAAGGGATACTGCTTTTTTTTCTGTTTTCCTCTCTCAAGCACCAAAGTCCAATCAAAGCATAAGTAAGGGGATTCGTCTACTTCTTCCTAGATCTCCCCCTACTATTGAGAAGAGTCAGTCGAATCTATCTCCTTAGGCAGCGCGGAAAGTTAGATAAGATTAAGCAAGCGAGCAAGAAAGGATAAGGGACCACTCCAAGCACTATCACTCCAATAAAACCTCCCATAAGGAATGAAAGTACTTACTTGATAGAGTAAGGAAGGGTACCAGCACGGCTTTTTTCGGTTGGTTTCATAAGGGGGCTTAGGCTTAAGCTTCAGATAGTTTCACTAGTATAGTCAAAGTACGGTATAGCCAGCAAGCAAGAAAAGAAAGAGGAGATTCGTCCTTTTTCTTAGGCACGGAAAAGTCTTTGTGCTTGTATGAATGAATGCTTATCTCGGGACATCCGGAGCGAAAGCCTTGAGAGTGGGGGCCAGGTCAGCCTTCAATCTTTCCTCGAGAAAGCTATCATTTAAGTGCAAAATCGCGACTTAAGAACCGGTCACGGGGCATATCCTCTCATTTATCTGGTTCCATAGAATTGATCTGAAAAAAGAAGTCTTTCCTTAATTACAGCTATAAGAGCCCGGCAGAAGCCTATATAGTGAACTCTTTCTAGTGATCTTTACACTTCTCCAGAAACTATTCATTCCAGGTTTAGACCGTAGGGCAGGAAGTGAACCAATCTGATGATGTTTGAAGAACTAAGCTCAGTTGGAGTAAGGGTACTAGGGATGCTGTCACTTCAGGGGTCCGCAGATGTTGAGAAGAATAAGGGCAGTTTGATTGAAAGCTCTTTTTTTACCTAAAATCTCCCTAATTGCCTAAGCATTTGATTACCTTCTTGAAAAGAGCACTGCAACTGGAGGTATAAAAACGAAAACTACTGCTTTAAAGACTTCTCCTTTTTTATACTGGCTTTACTTATTTATACTTTTGCACTTTTGAAGCCAAGAAAGCAACTAGGAATTCCTTCCACACTTACAATAGGATTTTTGAAATAGGCTTTAAATATCTTTGGGGTTCCTCATTATACGGTGCTCCAACTTAAAAAGAAACCCAGAGAATAAAAAAAAAAGGTACCACCTTTATATATATTATATGGCGCTGAACCAGAGCTTGCTGTCACTGTCTTACTCGATGGCTAGCTCGCGAACCTAGATGTATTACTTTCAAACAAACTTACTCTTGGAAAGTTTTTTTAATTAAACGAGGTAGTATCATAAGTTATTAATAGGATCTTAATATACTAATATACTTGTATCGTTTAAGTCAAGTATTAAAAGTTAAAATATATCTAAAAGTTCACGGACACTGGCTCGCTCGCTGGGGCTTGGAGAATAAATGAGAGCGAAAAGCATTCGAAATGACAACGTATTCCAGAATATCCAACACCTTCTATGTACCGAAATCGAAGCACTTAGCAGTGCAGTCACTTATAAAAGAGAAATGACTTAGGGCCTGTTAAGAGCCTTTTCGCCGCATTCAAAAAGAAAAGCATTTTCTTAATCGGCTTCCTTTCACACCCCGAGAGTCCCTTTCTAGGAGCAGTCAACTTGGTCACAACTCGGATTCAATTCAAGATGAATGAGCAATTTAAATGAAAGCGACCGACTCTAGCGTAAAGAGGGCGGCTAATACCGATTACTGTACCTGGTGAAAGCTTGGGGAAAACTTGAAACCTGCCCCGCCTAGTGGTAAAAATATTGAATCTTTCCTGGTACCATATTACCAGCCTTAACTATTACTATTAAAGGCATATCCCGAGCTAGATCTATATTAATTGCCTGCCCCAGTTTCTGGCTGTAAAAACTTACTCTCTTACACTCGAAAGCGAACTAAATGCGCTTACCCTTGGAATTGTTGGGGCTTGCTTACTTACTTGAACTGTAAAACTTTGACCCGGGGGGCGGACTAAATAGATATTCTATAGTATCACAGCTCTAAGACTCCAGCCTTTAGAGAATGTGTTGGAACTTCTCCTTCTTCTTAGTAGGACTGCCGCAAGTCCAATAATAACAGGAAGAAGTCGCAACAGGGGGGACTACGGTTTGGTACTTACAGCTTAACGACTCGAATCGACTCCTGGCTCATAAGCCTTTTATCGGGTCGCTATCGGTTGTTTCTGTCTCCTCATGGGTCTCAGCATCAGCAGTAGTACTGTTCATCTCCTCCCACATAGGAAGGCGATAATCCGGGTAGGGCGGCTTTTCGAGAAGGTAATTTTATTTCATACTTTGTTTGGCCTCATTAAAAAAGTAAAGGAGTCGGATGATCAAGCTTCTAAGATTCGAAGATATAATATCAGACAGACAATCTCTCCCCTTACTCTAAAATAAAGAAATTTACTTAGAGGAAAAAGTTATAGCTATGACTTTAGACTTCTGCCAATCTTTTTCAGTAAGAGAAGGACTTAGACCATCAAAACTTCCTTCAGGCTCTTTATCTTTAAGGCTCGACACTGATTTTTCTCGCTTCCTTACTACCCCCAGGCAATTGAGCCACCTTTTGGCTTGGGCCTATCTACCAACTACCAAGAGGCTGCAGGCCAACTCGGAAAAGAAGGAGTTGCTCTCGAATTCGAATAGGCTTCTACTCGTACCGTCCCTACAAGAATCCCTAACCCGTTTTAGCTCCTAATACGGAGAAAAAAGTGCTTCTTATTCTGGCTTGTGTTCCTTGGTCCGTTGCTATTCCTATTATAGATAGAAAAGCTCCTATTCCGGTTCCTCTTGCGCCGGTGTAGAGTTCAGGGTTGAGGGAATAAGGCGCCTGACCCTTGCAATCCACTTTCATAGGTATACTTTGACGCATCTCTGAACATCTCAATGCTTCTGCTGCTCCCGCCCGCCACCCGGTTGTTCTTATGATCTCTGGAATCGCTTTCAAAGCGGAATTTCTATTCCTTTTCATTGAGTGTAAAGTTCCGGGCCTGTGCGGGGCTCAGAAGCGCCCTCTCTTTCACAGCCGAGGAGTACACCTAACTCATTCAACGCGGCTCGTTGTTAACCTTGGCGGGGGAAGGAAGGGTCCTAGCTCCCGAGCTTAGCAGACAAACAATCAGTCACGGTCTGAAGAAAGAGATTCTTCAAACAAGTAGCGATCAGAGTGACTTATAGGGGAGCAGGCCCATACTATGATGATGAGGCATAACCTGAGATCATGGGTTATCCAGTCCCATACCAAGTCAAATCAACAGGCACGCAGATAAACCTATGAAGATGAGGTCTCGCATTCTCCAACGGGACGTCCATACTGAAACTGGGCTTTGTGTCAGCCTCCCCACTCTAATTTAGCTATAGAGTCTTTCTTTGTTTTTTCCGAATCAAACCAGAATGGATATAAGATTTCATCTACAGTTGGTTGACTTTCTGTGCCCGGATGATCCGGCACTCTTCTTGCTTCGTCTGGCTGATCCGGCTCAGTGATTACTTCGTCTGGTTGTACCGGAACTCTTGTTTTCCTCGCTTGACCTGTACCCGCTCCGCTAACCGCCATTTTACGACCCCGCTGGGATCAACCACAGGGCAACGAAGAGGGAGAGTAATCGAAACCCTTGTTTCAAGAGGTTCCCTTTGTAATGGGACCACAGCACAAAGTCCTAAGTGGCAATCTGCTCCGCGTCTCAGATGCACCAATGCTTTCGTCGCTGATGCATGAACTCCAGAACTCGCTTACCAGCTTGGATAACCCATACCAGAAGGACGTTCCGGCATGTATAGTCCGTACCTTTTCTAAGCCAACTCCAAACTAAGCATCCATAACGAGTTCCATCTGTTAAACTGCTGGGCCCAAATCAAAAGACTTTTTTTTAATGTAGCACCCGTAGCATATGTGCTTACCTTTACGTATAGTGTACCTACAAGTGTATTTTATCCCAGCAGTGCGACCCACTTACTACCTGGAACTAACGGGCATATCCCTCAAAACTTCCCAATAATGACAGCTCATCTCTCGAAACTCCTGTGCCTGCCCGTCTCATCTCAAACTGTTTGGTGGAAGCCCATTCCCAACGACCAAGTACGTTCCAGTGTCATCTGGAGACAGAGGTGGCGCGACGTTCTCTGGAGTGAGGAAATCAACAGGCAGGTGTAATGTGATGATGGCATATTTGTGATGGTTCGTTGCTAAGAGTTCTTGCCATCGTCCTGGGGGAGTGAAACCAGGATAAGAAGATTCCTGTACTCCGTTGGTGGGGGAGAACTGTCGATTGACTATCTTCAGCTCCTTAACTTATCAGTCGTTCTTTCCTACCGTAAGTCAATAGAGCTACCTTCTCACCCAAAGATTAAGAGTCGAGCTGGAGTTGGGCACTTCCCCACGGAACTTGGAAGGAGAGGTTGAGAGTCTATTCGTGATTCACTATCTCCACTTGTCAATTGACTTACTGTCACCCCTTGGATTCTTATCTTAGTCTATCTCCCGTCCCTCTCCTGTTGTCACTCGTTCACTCCTCGGCGAAAGGGTATTTGAACTTCGAGTGGGTTGGTGGTTAAATTACAGTTAGCAGAGCGGAACAAGGGATAGAGGTTGAAGAACAGACGTCTTCTCACTTCGGCTTGGAATGCAAAGCATTCTTTTCGATCTTGTACCCGGTACACTGAACACCAAGCCAATCTTAAGAAAGGGATAAGCAACGACACCTGTGAACTCGGATAGCCTTGTGCCCTACCTTTCATTCGCTACGATCTTTCTTCTGAACTAGGCTACCATCTGTCTTCGATTATTCAATTAATAGTTATAGGGAAAGAGCACTCCTAAAAGCAAGCTTTCTCTTATATACGTATACGATACCACGAGTTTGCCACAAAAGAATAGCATTTAGTTCGATCGAGTTCTATCTATATCTAGCTTAAAATCACAGAAAATAGAAAGAGGAGCGCTTTTCCCGGCTAATCGAGTTCCTTTACTAGAGAGTGATTACTACACTTACTCTATGAAAATACAAGCGAAACCTTGAAGAAAATAGTATAGTAAAGCATCGAATGGGACAAGGAATGCGTTCTTACTGTTCACGAATCTCCTGCTTGAGAATATGCATTGGATGACAAAGTGAGGAAGGGATTGATCTAAGGCAATAAAATGACATAGAAATAGAATAAGAGGAAGAGAAGTGGTTGAAAGGTAACTGAAATCCGGCTTAAACACTAGGCACAGAGAAGGAGCTGCACATGAAGAATGGCAAGACATTGAAAGAAGGGGTTCTGCGCGAATGCCCTGTTGAGGAAGAGAAGGGGTTTGGGAAGAAGGCGTCTGCTAGAGGAACTGACATCTAATTCAACTATCTCAGCTTGCTGCATCGAGAAAGAGGCTAGGCACCTAATGTGATGGAGGTTTGTGCAAGTCCTTTGTTAGCGCTTTCGACTTCTCCTCTCAGATGTCGCCTTTGGGCTTGTTATCGCCTTGATGCCCCGTCTTAAGTTGTTGTCGGAGAAGGGCTTCTTTGCAAGGTAACTCTTAATATCATATCATAAGAGAGATCAACGCTCATCTCTTTAACTGAATAATTCATTCCCTCCTCCATGCTATTGATCGAATCATCCTTCCCGGAATAAAAACATTGGAACTTCATGCTGTCGTAGTGAACCATTTTCTTTTGGATGATGCACCACTGCCTTCTTAGAAACCCAGTAATCTTCGGAATTCTGCCTTCTATCATCCTCCTTATAGGTATAGGCTTCGAAAGAAATCTCCTTAATAGAATGAAATGAGTCCTTCTACCCCGCACAAAGGGGTAGCATTGACAAAGAATGATGTAACCAACTTCCTTCTTCATTCATTCCGGGCCTTATTCTTTCCTTACTTAACTTAGTAACTTAGTGAAAAAGACCTTCGGAACTTAAGCCCGAATGCGCGTAAGGAGCGGTTCCCATTCCATTAGCTACTTTTTATTTTATGAACCACAGGCAGCAGGTAACAAGTCGGAAATCTAATTGAATTGTGTGTTCTGACAGTGATCCGGGAGTGGATGCCAGGCAAGGTCAGCATGCCACTAGCTAGGCTTAGTGCATGCCAGGAAAGAGAGTTAGAGCTGGGATCTCATACCAATCCAGTAAGAGAGATGGGACAAGCTAGCTGATCCAATAGAATAGGTAGACAGCTCTCACTCCCAATCAGTAGACTGGACATGGAGCCATCCTGCTTGCTATCCTCCTTTAATAGAAAAAATAGAGAAAGCATAAGGGGGATGACAAGCCTGTACTCCTTTCTTTTATGGGAGCTTGGTCTGTCTGGGAAACAAGCTAGACAAGAACCTCTATGGCCTGGTATGTCCTGGATGCCGGAATCCTGGCACCAAGAAGCTTCTATCTGCCAAGACTCACTGCACATAAACTTGCTAATATGCCTCGCTTGCTTATAGGCTCCGTTCACTTGCTTGCTAGGATTGCGAGTTAGCAATCTACCTATCCAATTGGCATCCTAGAAGAGAGTGCTATCTCCGACTAGACAAGTAAGAGAGAGACTAGCAACTGTCTGGTTTAATAAGATAAGGCAATTGCTATGCTATTTCTTATCTGTAACCAATCTCTTCTCTATCTCTATCTAATGTTGTTCTATCTTCCAGTTAGACAAGTCGAGTGGATTGAAAGCTCTACCAATAGTGCTTATACTGGTGTTAGACTGGCATTCCGGGCTAGCTAGGCTGCTTTCTCTGGATACCTGGTATGCTCGGCTCTATCTCTGCTTGCTATTGCCTCGATTGATACAGAAAAGAGAAACTGCTCTCTTAACTGCAACATCGGCATCTTAGATTTAGATAAGGAAGTTGATTCTCTCTCTGGCTCTGGTTTAGACATTCTAATTATAGAAGTTGTGATCGAGAAAACCCCTTTATTTATATGAAAGGCCAAAGTGCGACTCTACTAAGTAGGCAAGCCGGTCACCAGAGCCTAAGATCCCTCTTTCTCACTCAGGATAGCCAATCTATCCCGGAAATGTCATTTGCGTAACACATGCAAGTCGAATAAAGTGGATTTTATATTCCGTAATTAACTCAGTGAGTGCTTTCTAAGAAGGGTCTTATGCTTATACCCTTTTGCAGTAAAGAAAGCTTTTGAGGTGGGCCATTCGAAGTAACGTACCAGGTATAATAGCGTAGATAGAGTAGCGTGGTGAGAACAACTCACCTTTACACTCGTTCACTCCGATCGGGAACCCGTTTCCAGCTAGTCTGCGCTCCTTGTGGACTTTTGAAACAGAACTTGAAAAAAAAAGAAAAGAGGGCTATAAGTAGGCTTGCTTGCTATACGAGCTCTTCGCCTTTATACGGCTTGCTTGGCTTTCCTATCGCTCCTATTTATTGTAGTAGTAGGCCTTCTAGAAGCTTCGCCAGAAGCAAGCAAGATGAGTTCGCTCTCCTTCGTAGACAAGGCTCGTTCCGTACGACATGTAGTAAAAAAGAAAGATTCTTTATCTTGGTCGCCGTCCCACATAATGGAGAACAGCTTAGCTTGATCCTCTTCCGAATCGAAGGGAAACGGTGTAGGATTTCCGTTAGTGCTCACTTTGAAAAGACCGTACTCTCTCTAAGAGAGCGTTACAAAATCCTACTGAGGATTTCTCTATGGGATTCTATGTAGTCGTTCACCTGCTTTTGGGGCCGGGCTTCCTCCCTTCCCATATTACAAAGGTTTTTCACTTCTTCTTTTCAGAGCGTAACGAATCTGGGGCCGGGTCCTTAGGTGGAGCTTCACAATACGCTACAAGCTCCCTGACAACATGGTCGATTTCTGAGCTTGATGCTACGGAATCCGCGGTGGAGTCGGTTGATGAGCTTGATGCGACTGAATCCGCGGATAGTCCCATCCCCTCTTAAAATTGATGACTGTCTACCCAATCACAATAATCTTTCAAAGAAAGAGCTTCTACGACGATCGGCATAAAAGCATGATTCGTTCCACAAATCTCACTGCACTGACCATAGTAAACTCCTTCTCGTTGTACCAAAATAGAGATCTGATTTAAACGACCAGGTACAGCATCGCATTTGACACCTAAGGAAGGGACAGCCCAACTATGAAGTACATCAGCAGATGTTACAAGAAGACGTAGATGACTATTGGCTGGCACAACCAATCTATTGTCAACTTCTAATAAACGTAATTGACCCAATTCTAAATCATCTTCTGGAATCATATAACTGTCAAAAGTGAGTGACTCCTCATCGGAACTATTATAGTCTGAATACTCATAAGTCCAATACCATTGATGTCCAATAGCTTTCATAGTAATGGCTGGATCTACTACTACCTCGTCCATTGCGTATAAGAGAGCAAATGATGGTATAGCAATGAACATAAGGATGAGACTAGGAAAAATGGTCCAAAGAATCTCAATAGTAGTTCCATGAACAATCCGTTGCGGGATTGGATTCTTTTTATAGTGGAAATGCCATAAAGCGCCAACCAAGATCCATAATACGAAAACCAAAATAAGAATGAGGAAGAAAAAGATATCGTGATGTAAGTCCATTATTCCTTGCATCATAGGGCTTGCTGCGTCTTGAAATCCTAATTGCCATGGTTCCGCTGCATCACAAATTGTGAGGAATAAGTATTCAGTTATTTTAAAAACTTCATTCTTTGAATGCTCTGCTCGACACCGGGGCCCGGCGCGACGACTTTACGATTTGTTGCAGGCGAAAGGAAAGTCCCGAACTCCTGCTTTCATACTCTTCTTCTTTTTCCGCCGAAAGTCTAGAAGGTGTGAAAAGATACGAGAAAAAAGTGAATAGAAAAACCAAGTCCTAACTACATACCCACAATATGGCCATACGTATCCAGAATGTAAACAAAGTAGCTACTGCCCGTGCCATTACTAATGAGATCCAAATCAATTTTGTTTAGCCCGAGAATTTGTTCTTTTATATTCTCGTCTATAATTATAATAAAGGAATGTTCCACTATGTCTTTGAAACTGAGTTCTTCTGGTAAATTGACATTCGTATCATTATAATGTTTCCAAAGCATATCTAGCGGTCTTTTGTTTTAGTTTTTCTAGATCTACCTCATGTATACGTTCCGAAATAGTAGCTCGTTCAAAAACTTGGCCAGCTTAAAAAAAAAATAGCTATCGAAAGAATGAGTCCGACTGCAAGTGTAGTGATGTGATCAGAAAAAAATATATCCATGTTTAATTAAACATGGATATATTGTAATTTGCTCGCGAAAATTCAGAAAGACTTGTCGTAAATTGCCGGCCAAGAAAGACATAAGAATTCGAATTTTGGGCGTCTTTTTCTTCTCTTACGAGATTTCGAGTTGGATGAACAGATCGCTCCTAAAAGCAGCCGTGTGATCTTATATACGATACCACCAGACGCGCCCCAGCTTCAAGCGAGCTCACCCTACCCTATGGTATGGAGGTATGGACCTTGCTGAACTAGATTCCCTGCTAGCGAGAGCGGCTTAGAAAGATAAAGGAGCACAAACAAGGGTTGTTTGAAAATGAACAGATAAGCTAACGCACTACTGATTTTCTGCCTACTAGCAATGCAACTACTCCTGAACTCAAACTGAACTAGTTGAAGCTAAGGGCCTGCCTTCCCAGCTACTGAGGTAAGGGGCAAAGGATCCACTTGATGAATAACCATCCGATAGAGAATCCCACCCGGCCTAGCTATAGCTATCGTAATGCGTCTCGATGCCAAAGCTTCCTGAACCAACTGAAGCAAGGAATATGAGTAGAAGAGCGCTAGCATCCCTTGCTCTCTATCGATTGCTCACCGCCGTCTCATCCAAAGGAATAGAACTGGAGGGCGAACTTCCCATCTGTTCCCGTCTCAATGTGACCATTGATAGCTTTCTCTATTGAAATGTAATCCAGTTCCGGCTTGCTGTTCAAAGGGTAAAAGGACAGAGGAAAGGGAATAGGTTAGAGACAGAGGTTAGGGACGATTACGAGTGCCTGTTCTGGTTCTTATGAGTAGGAGAAGAGGAGATTAGTAGCCCGAGTGAGAACTCCCAAGCCGAATCTGTGCTCTTTCAGTAGTCTTGGAAAATCTCCTTTCTCCCTTCCTAACCTTCTGTTTCCCGCGGGCTAGGCAGCTATTTTCTTTGAAATTTCTGATCTTTCTTATTTACCGGACCTTTAAGGCATCCTATTCTCCGTTTTGAGTTTCTTTTGTTTTGGAATCGTCTTCTTTTAAATTTAAAAAGGATCTTCTCCCTTGTTCTTCCCTCTTCCTATGATCTTGACCTGCAAAGTGATTTCCGAAAGCTCCCACTATGACTAAAAAGCTCCCAATAGGCCACGTAGCCGCTTATAATTAAGTAAGTAGGAAGGAGCGAAAGCTACTCGACCAGACGGGAGAGGCGACCAAAGGAAGCTGGTTCACCTTCTCTCCTCCGTTACAACATAGGTCGTTCCAATCCCGTATTAAAATATTCCAAAACTGAAGTCAAGGAGAAAGGTCCAATTAAAATGCTTAGGACTAGAAAGAAATATGATCCTATAAAAGGAACTATTCATCATAGATCGGAGAGCTCATTTGATATATCACGAATGCAGTGATCAAGCATCAGGCGGAATGTATTGCTACCTCTTCCTCCCTCCACCATTCTATAAGCAAATGCTTGCGGGTAGGATTTCTCTCCAGAACCATCTTTCTTATGCAATTCGAGGAGAAGCGAGTAAACTTGCCTGCACCGGTAGAGTTATCAAAGAACTCCCTCGCTTGGCACAACAGCAAAGAGAACTACAATTCCAACTGGATCCAATGAGAAGAGAATTCGAACACCAACCCTTAAGACTGTAATTGGCTTGCTAGTCTTTTCCCTTGCGCTTGATAACTCTTCTGACAAGGAGTCCACAATTGGAGGAGGGGCGAATGGAAGTACTTCACACTGAACATTATTTACGAAATGGAACAGAACTCTCAGGCTTAGAGGTCTTATAAAGCGCTTATCTTATCACGCCAACTGGGACTGGTCCTATAGAGAGAGAAATTCCTGGACCCGGCAGAGACAACAAGAAATTCACCCGGTTTTTTCGGTGACACCCCAGGATATCTTATCTATAGCTATACCCCAGCCAGAAAATAGAAATTAGAATTATATATAAGCCCTCTACCGTTAAAACTGCCACTGGGCGAGATGTAATAGAAGTCCCAATAAAACTCCCACTCAAACTAGATCTCTTCCTCGCTGGCATAAAAGATATATATCTTTTAGCTAAAGCCCCTAGTAGAGTCATTTCATCCCACATAATAGGAATTAGATCCAGAAAGAATTCCTCAACCCGTGATATTCCTAAACTGGAACTCTAGTCCCATTAGCTGACTGGGACCTCAAAATGTATGGATTCGGGGGGAACTCTTTCTAAAGTAAAAAAGATTCACTGGAATGAAGGACAGCTACTCCTCTATGCTTACTACGAGCTATACCAGGAGTCAAGCTAACTGCAATAATGAAAGTTGCAGTGGATAAGAGAAGACCGGAGCTTGCCATTCGTGCAGCGCTTATTTAAACACTAGCTGAAAGACATTCTAAAATCACTCTCTCTCCCATGACCCATAGCCGAGAAGAAAGCCAGTTTATTCCCTTGAGCTAAAGCCTTTCGCTAGCATTACAACAGAATCAATGGCATCAGATTCATTAGCATAGGAATGAATTCTTCCCGTACTCTCTTTGTCAAGCCACCGGCTCCACTAAAGCAGCAAGACGTCAGACTTAGCTTAGCCTAGCTAGCACAGACAGAAGGGAAAGCGAACCCGACTGATGAAGTCGAATGCTCCCACCCGATTCGATTCTTCTTGGCTTGACCACTCTCTTAAGCTTTCCCCCATCCAGAAAGAAAAATCCTATGTGAATCCTTACCTCTCACCTCTCCTCTCTACTCATAGCAGACAATCATAGACTTTCAATCGAGTGAGGCGGATCTAGGTCTATTGTAAAGCTTTCGCTTCGCCCCGTCAGTCCAGAGCCGGGACACGGAATAAGCCTACACATCGGTTTCTCCGAGGCGCATGCAGCTTTCATATCTTCACTCCATAATCTCGTAGAGTAAGATGTCTGGTTTACCCCCTATGATCCCGAGACCCGGCTCACCAAGGAGTTTTTTGGGATAGCGGTTGGATCCTGGCGGATCGATAGATCGCGACCCGAGCTCACCGCTGGAGCCGAGTTATGAGCCCTGACGGCTCTCGAATTAACAGCGCGGTTACATGAAGTCGACCGGGCTCCCGAAGCCTGCCATGTCTGTCCGCCATTGCAAAGGCGTCGAGCAATGCCCAGGAGCCTATCCCTGGCCTCAGGTCATGGAATGAGTAACTTCGTAAATCTCTGTAGGAATCTTCTTTCACAGAGCGGTAAACAGCTCTGCGGTGCGTGCTATCTCCAGACCGACCAGAAAGCTGTGCTTTGCGGTGCAGCTGAGAGGCGGAGCAGATTCCCGAAGGTAACAAATACCTCTTTAGAGTGACCTTGCTATTACTTGCCTACTCTCGCTCTTGGGATTGACTAACAAACGAGCTGTCAATCAAACCAAAAGAAGGCTGCTCATTGAGGGTTGTTGGTGGCGGGGATCCCTGAATGCTAGTTGGAGTTGGTAGTGGAATCTAGCTGAAATTCTGGGCAGGCTATGGTTGTTGAGATTTGTTGATAGTAGTAGTGGAAATCCACCAGTTAGAGTTGCCACTCTTTAGGAGGCTTGTCGTAGAGATAAGTCAATCTATATCTTATTGAGGAAGTGAAGTCTGTGACTCCCTCTCTGTGGCTCTGGTTACTGAGATTCTTGATGATTTTCCTAAGTGAATCGATCCCTTTCTTTGATTGATCGACCAACGGAAATAGGTTGGTTGGCCTTATATACTCCAATGCTTCGAAAAAGGGCTCACTATACCTTTTCCTCGATCAGGACGAGATCTGGTTTGCCAGTTTGCAAGGTAAGAGTAGCTCTTTCAAGAACAGCATAAAAAGAAAAGGTAAGCTAAAGAAGCTTCCCCCTGCCTAGTGATTGATCAGGTAAGACAAGTACCAAAGGCTTTCGGTAGACTTCCTTTAGAAAGCATAGGGCCAAGGTCATAACATAAGTAGAAGCGCTTGTCCCGGCAATTCGATTGATGAAAAACCCTCGGGAATAGACCGTATGCGCCTAAGAAAGGGCTAGCTTTGTCTTCCTCTAATAGGGAAACCTATCATCGATGACTACGGCAGATTGTCTACGTCACTCCTCTGGAAAACCTACGACTTTCTTTTCTCGCTGGATGGATTGCCTTGCCCCTGTAGCTTGGAAAATGGATACTTGCTTCTAAACTAAAGGATAAAAGTAGATGATCGAGAATTGGGTGCTGCCATGCCGGTTTCATAGGTGGTTTTTTCGTTCATGTGGAATTTTTCCCCACCATCATGAGAAGTAGCGGATGATGCCCATCAGTCTCGGATCAGCGAAAACTGGATCACTAAGAATGAAATCCAGGAGTGGCCTTCTCCTATAAATATAAATGAAATTGGTATTCTCCCGGTGAAAGTCAACCACCGTAAGCAAGCGGGTGGGCGAGGAATATCAAGGTAGGGCTCAAAGCCTAGCTCTTCCTTCGAGTTCAAGATTCTCATAGAGTTATCTAAAGCTAACCTCGATAGGTATTGGTCGATCCGTCAGTCAGTGCAGTGGTAGAACCTGGTATATCCTGGATTCCCTGGTAGGGAATCCAGGTGAACCGGGCGTACTCCTTCACATGTCTTCTCTTTATTATTCTTTTTGCTACTTTAGTTTATGGAAGGGCAGTTCAGTTGTATGAGCAAGTCCTCCGAGTCAGTGTCCCCTAGTTAGGTGTAGTTTGATTGTTCTTGGAAAGTGGTCTGGCTTTCTTAACGAATGGCGGAAGGCAAAACAAAGCGGCGGGATCCAAGCAGCAAGATATGGTATGCCCTCCTTTGGGTTCCATCGGTTTCAAACCGGGGCTTTGATTGGCAAAAGCGGCTTTCGCCTTCCCCATCAATTGCAGTAAGAGTGGAAGACAAGTCTATTCTGCTCTTCCAGGCGAGGCGGGTCGCTCATCCTTCATCTCTCAATCCGAGGAGGGCAAAGGCTGGACATGTGTTCTATCTACTCCTCTGGATTTGTCAGGTTATTCATCGATATCTGGGTAAGCCCAGGCAGTCACAGTGTAGAATCAATCTTCTGTATCTGTTGAAATCCCTGACCCCACGGAAAGGGACAGGATTGATTTTCCAAGTTTCCCCCTTTCTATTTCAGTAACTATAGCAGTCATGAATTGCTTGTCCTTTTAAATTTTACTTTTTTCACGGGGTTCCAGTACATCCAAATGCCTCCTTAGAGCCCTCTAGAAAGAAGCTACGTAATCAAAGTTGTCCTTGATTGATTCCAAGCCGACAAACTGAGTCCTCTTCCATTCTGGTTCCTGTAAAATCACTATGTTAGGCTTCTGCAAAGACATTAGCTCTTTCAGATATCTCCTTTATAGGGATATTCATACCCCTATCAAGGAGATATCTTTCATCGGAGAGGGTCTTTTTGCCGCCTTTCTTCGGTGGCTACTCTTTTCCCTCAGTTCCTTTTTCTGCTCATTCTAGCCGCCTTATTGGGGGATTTTTTTTCGGTTGATGGACCTCCGCATTTCCTTCCGACCTCTACCCATTCATCTTTCTTGGGCACTCCTTTGAGTCTTATATGATTTGATGACTCAGTCTTCACCCCAAGCCGATCTTGCCCATAGCCAAGAAAGTGACGATTAGGTCCTTCCCCTTGACAATCACCCGGTAAGTCCAATCCGAACGCGGATGGAGATACTCTTCAGGCTTTGGAGGAACCGGCCTTGCGATACTACCACGGATAGCTTCTTCCCGGCTTGGCTTTCTATGTCTGCACTGGATGGCGTTGTTGGTTGTTCTCTCCTGTCCCTCCCACTCATATCTCCCCCATGGGGCCTGCCTGTACCCGTTAGCAGAATCGGTGAATCAAGGACCAGTCGTAATATTGAAATTGCTCCAGCGTGAGTGTGACAAATGTTGGGCTCTGGCTCTTGAATAAAGAAAGCACCCAGCTATAACTTCACAGCCACCACCCAACCCAAGCGAACTCTTTACCAAAGCAACCAGGGAGACCAGATCTAGCCTAGCAGCATAAGAGAGCTCGGAGACTAGTATGCTCTTTCATGCACGCATTCGTGTACAAACCAGCACGCAGTTCCTCTGATCCGGGATTCAAGCACTGAAAGACAGGGAGTGAGTGATTCTGTAAGCAAGTAAGCAAGGGATACCACTGGATGACTGTAAGCAAGCTTCTAAAAGAAAGAAGAGGATGAGAATCACGGCGGAGGGCTACTACCACTGGAAGAAGAAAGCCTTTAGTACCTGATAGTGAAAAGAGCTTTTTAGTCATCCAGTATAGAAAAAAAGACCTAACCACGGCCTTATAGTTAATTAACAAGAAAGCACGCTATCACTTATAGCTCATTCATTCGAGGGAGTACTTCTAGTGAATGAAGCACCAAGAAAGGCAGTTAAGAATGCGAGTACTTTTTTTCTGGTATGAAATTTGATAAACAACCGCTTAATGCGGATTGAGAAGTGTGACCGACTCAGGTCATTGGCAGTTGATGGGCCATCGCCTCCCACCCTTAGAGTCCTCTCCATTATCAATTGTAAAAAACGTCAGTCTCTTTTTGTGGATGGAGTGCCCGCCACCCTTTAATCTCTCACAATAAGGGGCTGCCCCGAGCTCAAGTCCATTCCTCATGGGCTGTGCCACTCAACTTCTCTGCTGCGTCTAAATATTGACTACTCTCCTCAACTACAATCAGGTGAACTCCCGTCTCTTTCTGAGAATAGCGCGTCTTTGCCCATGGCTTGGCTGCGCAACCTAACATCTTTACAGGAATGGAAAATGGAGGATTGATTTTCCACAGCTCCAGCTTCTACCGGATCATAAGGATTTTTTTCCACCGGCTCTTGCAAGTCTCAGTATAAGGAGTTGCCCAAACCAGACTTCCCTACTCCTTTGGCTAACACGAGTGCTCCATTCTCCTTGAATATATCTTTCATCATATTTTGTGAGATCCTCTGAAATTGCTCTTCCGGTGCTAGAACTAGATCTAGATATAGGCTATGCTTGGCGAGATCTCAGCTATCGGGCAAAGAATATCTCCAACTATTACAAGCATTTGAAGTGACCACAGGTTGCTTAGGAGGGTCTATTTCAATGACACCATCATTTTCAAACTTTTTTCACTTTAAGAACTCAACAATAATCTATCGGATGACAAATAACCCGATGGAATTACAGTATTTGGGATCTCCTACTCGTCCCACCTCATCCGGTCTCTTAGGTTCGGGAAGCTCGATCAACCCTTGCTCTAATAAAGATGTGAATAAATCTTCAACATCCTCATGAATATTCTTTTTATTATTATTATTTATTATTCTTATTATTGTCTGATTGAACCAGTATATGAAAATGTCTTTCTCAAAAGAAATAAGTGAAAAAGGTGTCTGAGTGGATTTCTTTTAGTGTAATCTACCTGTTGGAGCTTGACCTAAATAAAGGCATTGAGAGTGGGAGTTGGAGTGTGCAAACCTTGACCCAATATAACGGTATCCCGTTCCCTTTTTTGTGTGGGTTCTCTTGAAATATTGTGAATCTTGTTCTCTTGCTCTTATCTATGTGAATTTTGCGTCGAAAGACTATTGTCATGTTTATCTGGTTTCCTTTTACTATAAGTTATTTTGTTGATTTGCTTGAAAGTGAGCTGACTCTATTTACACCTTGATGACGTATTGCTTGGGTGAACAGAGCAACCTGGGGTCCTTTTGGTGCTTCCTTATTCCTATCTTGACGTTCCCAACAAAGACTACGGAGGTTGGTAATCATAGGGCAGGCTTCCTTTTGCGGGTTTAGTATTTACTCATTGTCTGAATCTGTGATTGTCTTTTGGTGAATTTGACCAGGTGATCTTTTCATTGATGGAAAAGTCATTCATAGACCTTAATTTAGTTTCAACGAGAGGCACCCAACCCACCTCGGAGCAGGCCTCGTCCACGTTATGATAGGCGGCCAAAAGGAGGCTTAAGAAAGAAAGCATCTGAATAAATAAAGACAACTATGAGAATGAATTCAACCAATGATGTTTTAGTACGACTATAGAGTCAAAAAGCCTTGCTAACGGTCGTAAACAGGGGTTCCTGTAATCTTCAAATTGTTAGGCAAGGTCCTACCTTCTTATACGTCTTTTCAACAAGTAAGGAGCAATGGGTTGTTCTTTGGTTTGAGCCATAGAAAGCATTCGCAGTAGGCTGCTTATGTTATCTTCCTATGATCACCGATCAAAATAGCATCACCTTCATTCAGGAAAGGATTTCTCCTCAAAGTCAGTGTTCGCTGGAACGAGCTGGTCGAGATGCGCGGTGTCCAATCGGTACGGGGCGAAGGGTTGCCTAGCCATGAGAGTACTAATAATCTGGAGAAGCGAGTAATGTGGGTCGGGCTGGCCCGGTGAAAAAAGAACACTCCGTTTCTAGGGACGGAGTCGAAGATCAATACTCAGGAGGTGAGTGAACCTGTGGCTTCTTAGTCTCGTTTGGTCTCGCTATGGCAATTTGTGCCAGGCGCGCTATTTCTATAGCACATTTGGGCTCTTTGCGGGCGAGGTGGCTCGCTCTACTGGTGCCAGTCGTTGGTGGATCTTGAGGGGGTGGTAGTTAACAAAGTGGCAAATAAGCAGGAGCAACAACTGCATAAACGACTGTTTCATCTATATTGACTTCTTCACCCGGCTCAGACACCAGCTTCAAAAGAAGGCTCCCGCGCGCGGGCTAGCTATAGTTAAGGTTACAAGGGCAACCAACCGGCTCGAAAGGCCCTTTCGAATTGGATTGATAGGAAACAAGCAAGGGTGGTCGTAGATCAGTAAGGCGCTTGAGATCAAGGATCTGGGAACTCTGAAGTACTTCCTAGGAATAGAAGTTGCCTACTAAAAAAGGGGATCTATCTTTCTTCTTTGGTTGTTCGGGTTCCTCCTCATCACCCAGAACAATGGCTTTCCCTTGTCGCTTCAATACCCACAGCCACAAAATTTTACACTACAAATTAACAAAACTATCATTTTTTGCATCCCATCCTAAAAACATTTTATTCAAAATTCACCAAACAACTTGGGCCTTTATGTTGTAATGCACCATTACTATCCAACAACCCTTTCAGTTATGCTACCTTTACAGGATCAATCCAGTTGTTTTCTTTGTCGGTAATTGGCTTTCTTTTTTTTTTTTCTTTAACTTTAAATTAAAAAGAAAAAAAAGTATTCTGAAGCCAAATGCTCTTCTAGTCTATCACTCTCTCTCTCCTTGCTTTGCTTAGCTTGTGGGCTGAGTTCAAGCTTTTTATTTTTCCTATTCCAATTCCTTTTCCTTTGCCAACACCATGTGCATCATGGATAAAGGCAATGCATGTTTGGTACCAGTAATTCGGGAAGAGGCACTCAAGGAAATACCAGGACATACCAGGTGTAAGGCTTATCTCGTTTAAAAGTATGACCGCGGTCCTTTCCTTGGTTTAGTGATTAGGGTGGTGTGCTCTATCCGAATTTCAGATGTGAGTGATTTCCTTAAAAAAAAAAAAAATCATGGTAGAACCACAATAGTTGTAGATCCAGTTTTTCTATTTTATTGTCGAATATGATCTTTCTGTATTGTTTATCAGTGTCGAAGATTGTCTTTGTCTTATCCCACTCCTTGAATAAGTCGTGCCCCCCAGTCCTTACGAGAGCTTTACGACAGGATCGACTATAGGATAAAGGTTAGGGTTATACGTTTCTACAGTAATCATACATTCTTCTTATTCCTCGAAAAGAAAACAAGAAATATAAGATCTGAAAAATGGTTAGGTGTATAAATAAAACAGATATACAAAGACACTGATATCCTGCCTCCGATCTTGGCGATCAATCTGTCGACTGTCTCCTCTCCAAGAGCTGTAAGGGAAGGAGGAGGGGATACATTTAGCAAGCTAACACTTCCTTAAGGAAAGACAGAACCTTGGGTTAGCTACGTAGCTGTGCTTTCTCTCTTTTTTCCCTTGTATCAATCAATGTCTGCCCTAAAGCAAACCTAAAGCAAAGGCAAAGAGCCAATGCCAGCTACTCTTCTAAGCCATAAAGCTATGGGCTAAGCGGGTGTCGAACTCATACCTTCCACTCTAGGAAGTACGAGAATAAGGTGGGGATAGAATAGTAATAGTAAGCGCGCTCAGTCCACTCTTGTAGTATTAAGCCTTGGAGCTGGTGATAGCGCTATAGTTACCCTTTTGCCAACCCCAGATTCCCTCGTTGTATGAGTTACCCTTGCCCCATGGGATATTTCTCAGTTCAAGCAGAATCCGGTTAGGGAGAGAAAGGCTTTTAGTCAGTCCCCAGAAGCAAGGAATTATAAGTAAGCAGAAGAGAGAGCGAGGAAGGTGCCAGGTTCCTGCAGGAGAGGATTCTAACTCATGCCAATGGAAGCTGTTTCAAGGGACATGCCCATCTGCCTTTCTGACCTTTGGTAAGATTGGATGTTAAAATGGACTAAGGCTTCATCTAGTTATTATTATTCTTTCTCTCCATCCGTCTTATTTCACTCACTGATTTCTGACGGTTGCTTATCATATTCAGGTACTTCTGATCCTGTAGGTTAGGATTTTAGGAAAAGAGTGGAATCGCTTTTCTTTTAAACTATTCTATTGTTGCGGCTTCTGGTTGTTCATGCTACACTTTTCTAACAGCCCCATGGACAAGGCCTATTTATGAGTTCTTGTCTTGCTCTCGCCACCCCTTAGTCGCCAATGTTGTCATTTCCTATGACAAAGCAGTATGGTACATGGAATGTCCCGTATCTCACCTTATAGGTGCTAAAAAAACTATAAGCTTTGCAAAGAAACTAGTATCCCCAGGAAGTAAGAACGAGCAAGTTATCAAGTTTTAAAAAAGTTCTGTCAAAGGCCACGCGAATCAACACTTTTCTTCGCGTTACCGCGGCCTCTTTGAATCACACCTAAACGAAAATGGGCGAGCGAATCCGCTTTGTGATCGACTCTTTGGATCGCGTTAATGCGAATCGGTGAGAAGTCGACTCGGCGATTTGACGACCCAAAAAGAGATGTTCTTTACAAATGACAAATGGACCCCACGTACTTCGACTTTGATCAGGCGGGCGAGCCATAATCACAGGGGGCCCCTTACCTCAACTGTGTTTCGGTCATCCCGCTACTCCATTAGATCCGGGTAGACCTCAACTTGACACTGACTTTCGTGTTTGTTGAAGACAGCCAGGATCTTTCAGAAAATGGATTCCTATTCGAAGAGTGCATAACCGCATGGATAAGCTCACACTAACCCGTCAATTTGGGATCCAATTCAGGATTTTCCTTGGGAGGTGTCGGGAAGGAATTTGAATGTAATAATATCGATTCATACAGATAGAGAAGAAAAGGTTCTCTATTGATTCAAACGCTGTAAGGGGTAGCGAAAGAGTAAAAAACCGAAGATTTCACATAGTACTTTTGATCGAAAAATCAATCTGATTTATTTCGTACCCTTCGCTCAATGAGAAAGTGGGTCAGATTCTACAGGATCAAACCTATGGGACTTAAGGAATGACGGAAGGGAATAAAAAAAGAAAAGTACAAGCTTCCTTCGGACCCTGACGTGAACGGCCGATTGATATTGATTGGAACTAGAAAATAGGCGCTTTGCTTTCAATTTCACACACTATATAAACTATATAAAAAGACTAGCTTTATCTCTTTCTCTTAGAAGCAACCTTTATAAAATAAACTATTAAGATAGCACTCATCCCCATTATTATTAAACTGTGCTTGAAAGCATGAAATTCAGCCTTGGTTTTCCATTCAGGTAAGGATAAAGGGGATAAGCTATTTTTCTTAGAGAATCGACTCTTTGCTTTGATGCTCCGAATCCGGGGGGAGCTAGACGAATGGCATGGAAACTTCCTTTCCTATAGAAAGCGGATTCTTTCTTTAGTGAACCAAGTTCAGTGATCCAATCAGCCTGAATCGGACAGAAGACACTCTAACTCGAAGATCAACTCTCACGAGAAGGAAGGGCATGATTCAGAAGATAGTGAATCCGGTGTGGAATCGAACGAGAAGGGAAGGTGAACTCCTGAAATGGCCTGCAAAAGTCCTTGAATCCGCATCGGGCGGGTACTCGTTCTCGTTTATAGTTCTCGATGTCTGTGAACCAGGGAATCTATACTTCGGCCCGTATTTCAATGGCTTTGCAATAAGCGGGCTCATCACGCTGCGTGATGCCCATGTGCAATTTCAGTCTAATTCGAACCATGAAGGCCATCTTGGCTAGAGCATCTAAAAACGGATTGTCGTCTCTGGTAGGTAAAGCTGACCTGTTCAAATCCCTCAGCTAGCTTTTCCAGGCATGCTTGTTAACGAGCTAACTTTTCGCTTTTCACCTTCCCCTGGTTGATTATGAGGGAAGAATCACCATAGACTATGATCTTATCTCTATCTCCAAAGCTGCCTGTAAGCCCAGAATGCAAGCCTCGTATTCGGCGACATTGTTGGTAGTTTCGAAGTTCAGCTTAATTGAGATAGGAATGTGCAGATCATCGGGGCTAACCAACAAGACCCATATTCCATATCCCTTCAGATTTGCAGCCCCATCAAAATACATTCGCTACGACAGGTCTCTCTCTATTGAGAATAGATTTTCATCCGGAAATTCTGGTGATATGTGATATATGATCAACCTCCCCTATGAACGAGCAGATGAGGTCAAATCCCTAGAGATGCGATCAATGTTGCTACAGATGGATTTAGAGCTTAAAGCACTGAAATGAATATGAGAAATGTGGCCTACCTATAGCTATAGAAGGAATCTTTCGTTACTAGAACCCCTTCCTAGTGACTGTAAGCGAAATGCATTTAGTGAACGCCTGGGGAGTTCAATATTCTTTATGTATAGCTCTCTTATCTCTATCTAAACGACTAAGTCTTCCAGTGGTCTCTCTCCCATCCCACCCAAAACCATCCCTTCCAGCGTTAGCGCACAAGAAGGAGCTTTTGGCAGTGAGTCGAAAGTCTTAGTGAGAAGCCCTAGAACTATTTCCACTCTTCTCTGAGTGCCTTCAACAGTGCTTAGGTAGCGCTCACAGCGAGATTTTGCTTATATATGTAATTGTCTGTCCGACCTACTTTGTATTTAGAGCTAGTCTAAAAAGGAAGGGATACAGTTAGAGGGGACCGAACCCCTAGTCGAGACGTTCCTTCGAAGTGTCTTCTTGCATTAACCCCAGCTTACTTCGACGTTTTCCATTTTCCATAGAATCTCCGGGGCTTTCCTATCTACTATAGTTTCGTTTTTTATCTTATTTGTCTGAAAATGGGTTTGCTTCACCTATGAGAATTTCTACCAATTCTTCTTTTATTCATCCAAGCTGATCCTAATCTCCGTCGATATGCCGCCCTTGCCCTGGCCTATCATCTGTGGGGTTCGTCATTTAAAAGGGCCCTGGCGCCCTTTTTCCTTTCCAACAGGAAAGGGGGGCAGCCGCTATTCTTACTGATATTGGGCTTCTTCTTTTTCACCCGGATCTAGCCCTGTGTTTAGGCATAGACTTACTCGAACAAGAGGGGCGGAGCTATGCTCAAGGAACTTCATTCCCTGATTTCAAGACAGTTGAAACTCCATTGTGATATGGGGCTCCCGCGGTGGCAAATCAGCCCGACGCACTAAGGTGCGAAACTGCGCTCTGTATAATGGGGCTTGAGCTTGAAATGCACCCCCGACATAGAGATCGCAGAACTGCGTGACTGGATTGCGAAAGTCAAGGACTGCCCCGACGATTTTAGAGAGATCTATGACAACTATAAGAAAAAAAAAAGAAAGGAGAGCGATGTCCCGTCATATCTTTATGAGCATCCATATACATAGCCAGACACAAAGGTGTACAATCCGATCCAAATCTGCGGTTCTTTATCTGTTCATTCACTGTAGGTTCTCTTACTTGCTCTAGTGGCTGGCAAAGGCCAACCGAGAGGGGAGAACGAATGGCTCAGAAATCGACTGTTTCCGACTTGTGGAGCTGCTGCTTGGATTATCTTAGAATAAGAGGAGCCGTCTTAGGATGGACGACAGATACCGCCGCTGCGAGGCGAAGGAGTAACTTGTCTGGTCTTGCGGTGCACTCACTCCCGTTACGAGAATGAAATGACGCTCCAGCTCGACTCGAGACCAAGACTCCTTACAACTCGCACCAATAGCGGCGGCCGGAGATTGATTGAAAAGGCAGCCCCTCCAGCCCGCCCCTTTAGTGATTGTGATCAAGAGCACACGCTGTACCTGACCCACTAATCATCATCTCATCTGACGCGAAGCAAAAAAAAAGAAGGCTGGAACCTTACCAGCCCTAGCCGCCTACCTACTCGTGCTCGTAGCTCGATCGGGGGTATGGAGTGTGGTCCGGCGGAAAAACAGAAGTCGTCTGTATCAAGTGATACGTGAATTGCTCAGTAGTGCTTCGCCACTACCGTAGCTGGCGGAAATAGCTTAATGGTAGAGCATAGCCTTGCCAAGGCTGAGGTTGAGGGTTCAAGTCCCTCCTTCCGCTCTTGGCTTCGTCGTTTAGTGATAACGAGTGGAGTAGGCAGCAGTGCAGAAGCCCCTTTCCTTTAGAGATAGAGTCGAGCAGCAAGCAGCCCCTACCCCTAGGGGTAGGGGGCCGTCGCGCCTTTCTTACTAATAATAAGAAAGGTTGGAACCTGCTCCTAACAAGTTGCTGGCTTTTCAGCCGTTGCGCGCTAGCGTTTTCCCTTACTAGTAAAGGGGCTGCTAGTTGTAGCGCGCAGTGTACTAGTGAATAGGAAAAGCGGATCACGATTACTAATGACGGATGGAGGTCACGGCAATGAAATTGTTCGGGGCCTCGCCCTTGTCTTCTTCGCCGGAGACTGCAAATGATGGGAATTCTATCGATAAAGAAGAGGCATAGGCCTCTCGATCCAATCCGTCTCCCCTGGCCTCCCCAACATGATACGAAAAAACCCTCCCACCATAGAGAAGAGATCTAAAGTCTGGGTCCCGCTGATCACCCTTTCCTTTGAACCTGAACTGGTCGAGAGAGATGAACCCGCACCACATTTTCTAACCTTCGAACCGAAACCCCAACTAGAGATGGAATTCAAGAACCTAAACAACTCAGTCACGAGCTACGTGACCGTTCGTTCAAGGGAGGGTCCACCAATGATTGTTAGCCCCCCCTATCTGTCTCTTGATCCCTCATTCCACTAATCCGTTGTTACTGATTCATTCAAGGCATAGACTCCCAACTTCTTTGTCTTCTCCGCGCAGGTTGCTGGGACGGGTTCAAACTGGACTTAAGGGAGGAGGAATTCAATACTCCGATCTTACTGAGGATTCATCACTGGCTAGGGCTCTCGAATCAAAGCATGGGCATCTGCAACTAAGAGAAGAGGGAACAGTAGATCGTCGATTGACGAGCCTAAACTTCTATTTTTTATTGATTCGACTAGAGGGGCTCCTATCAGCAAACTTGTATGAAGGGCTCCCATGGAGACGCAACGCAGGAGATACAGGAGCGCCGGATCGACCAATAAATGATAGGCCAGAGGGATGGGCTCATGCTCATTCGACTAATCAGAGATCCCTGGCCCTACCTAACACAGAGATGTCCCTGAAATAGGGGATTAGTTGATCGGAAAGCTCAGGCAGGAGTAGGACATTCCATAACTAATCCGCTAGCTAGTGGTCCTATAAAATCCCATTTTTTCATCGACAGGTAGGGTGAATTCTAAGGTTCCTTATTCCGGAGCGGAAGAAGAGGGAGAATGGAAGGAAAACCCACCAGCGCGGACCCAAACAAAAATCTGTGTTCACTATCTATGGAGTGGAGTGAATATATATCCTGAATCTCCATCTCCTCTTCCCTATCTCCCCCCTTCTCGCCGGCAGGAGAATCCATTTCTTTTCTTGTATTGTTTATTATGATTGATCTTTAGTTCAAGGGCACTCTTCCTAATCCGAGTTTGAGATAAGACCCAGACGTAGAGTCCCCCCGGCCGGGAAGGGATTTTTTCTATTGATTTCTCTACTCCCTTCTGGAAAAGCCCTTTCCAGATGGAGTAGTGCATCTCTGTCTTGAAAGTGAAAGCCCGCCCTAGAGATAGGAACTCCTATCTCTACTGCCTATCCAACCCAAAGACTCTTATTCGTGGTGGAGTGCTTCGAATAGGATCCGATCCCAGCAGTCGACACTCCTTCCTGACCCGGCTCACCTGCCTCTGAAGCTGGAATGCCTTTCTAGAGGCCCGAGGAATCGAAAAGTTTGAAGTGGGATGTGGAATGTGATTGGTGATGGATGGTGGTTATGAAATAAGTTCTGCATCAGATGAGAAGTCCATGCGAAAACTTTCTCTTTTATTGGCGCCTGATAGGTAGGCTATTAGATCACGTCGAAAGCCTACCAACGCATAAAGGTAAAGGTTCCGATTCGAGCGAGAGCCCAAACGGGGGAGGCGAGAACATCTTGATCGAAAGCTCTACTGTTCTTAATATTAATAGAATAGTGAGAAAGAGTTTTCAAAATTCGATCAACGAGAATCTCATCATCTGTTAGGTGGGCCAACCGACCGATCGAGTTGGGCGTCCATGTCACAGAACCTTTCTTCTAGCCCATTATTGTTATTGATCGGGGCGGATCCAATTCATTGGTAAATGAAAAATCGACCCAACCTAGAAAAGGCGAGGCAAGGGGCTCTCCATCTCTAGGAAGATTGTGTCGAGGATCTGGTAATATAAGCCGTCGCTTATTCTGGTCGGCTCGTATTAGCCTGTGCTTTATTACAGGTAGTCATTCCCCCCGTTCCTTTAGTCTTTTCAACGGTACTTGAATCTTTAGTCGCGGTCATGTCTCGCCCCCCCAGTATAGTGACCGGTGACATCTTTCCCTTCATCAGGTCCAGGCGTGAGTGCCTGCTCATCCATCTTCATTCCAAAAGCGAACATTTCCATTGAGTGAGTGTAACTGCTATGGTTTACAGTCAATAGTTCTTAACCTCTCGCGGAGCTAGCTTTAAGAGAGAATAGGGAGTGACGGGGGACCTTCGCTTCATTAGAAATTGGACCCGGACCCTCTTTCTTAAAGTCACCGGCGGCAGGTTAGTCAAGTTCTCCTGCTGCTTATTTGGCCCTGCGCTGATTCAGGAGCTTCTTCTTTAGTCTAGGTTATTATTAAATAATAATCAAAAGAAACGGCTGGGCGAGAACAAGAAGCGTTCGCCAACTTTGATAGGTATAGCATTGCAAGCAAATAGAGCAGAGAGCGTCACCCTTTGTTTCTATTAGAGTCGCGAGCTTGTTGTAGTCGGTCCTAAAGGGAGAACCGTCGCTGCTTACTTGCTATATCCCCGCGTTCTTGCACGGCTCGTTCTTCGAGCCCTCCTTCTCCTTTCCCCCTCTCTCCCCTCTATCGTCCAAAACAGGCCGTATGGAGTATAGCCAAGTGGTAAGGCATCGGTTTTTGGTACCGGCATGCAAAGGTTCGAATCCTTTTACTCCAGATTATGAACACCCGAAAGGATCTGTCAAGAACGAGCTGACGACTACAGGAAAAGGGGCGTAGGGCTAGGTAGTGCCTAACTCCCTCTCCATGATGCTTCAATCTTTTAGTAGGTTCTTACTTTATGGCAGTCAATTCATAGATGCCTCTTCCGGTCCAGGCGAAATGGTCAATGTAGGTCGGAACCTTACTCGACGATTCACGTGCGTCTGGCTCACCTGGCTGGTAGTCCCACATAAAAGGCAATTTTCAATACATTTCAGTATGCTTCGAGCGTGAACCCGATAGAGAGGACTTCTGGAGTAGTAAAGCACTGACGAACGCCCCCCCTTCCTTACCTTAAAGGCTTCGACGCTCTAGGTGCTACCGACTTAATTGGTTGTATTCATTACTGCGATGTAGCTTTCGGCCGGAAACAGCCGACTTACTTGTTGACTGTTTACTTGAAAAAGGCCTTCACGCAGTGGTTACAGCTTAGGGGGCATATCCGAGACTATTGAAGTTGGTACGGGTCCATCTTTGCTAACAGTTGGGGGACACAGGGATACCCCCTTCTCTATTCATTAGTTACATCCGCCCTCCTGTATGAGCGGCAACAGCAACTCCCTTATTCGCTACTTGTATGGTCCCTAAGCAACTACCTTCTTATGGCCTCGGAGAAAGCCAATATGGCATGTCTATTTGAAAACAATGGGATGATTAAGACGTGAACCAATACTCATTTATTGGGGTTCGGCATTCATGCAAATCAGGCAGCGCCCCTTATAAGGAAAGTGAAGGAATGCTTTCTAGGTATTTCAGTAGGCACATGTCAGGACCCAATTCCTGCCATTTTGATCGAGAAAAGTCATTTCATAAGGGACCAGTCAAAAGCTTGGTTGTTTGGTGTTCATTCATGAGCGGTTGATCGGTGAGGACATTCAATGTCCGCATCCAGCGCGTGTGCCTGGGAACGAAAGGGAACAATCAAGGCATGTTATCGATGGGGTGGTACTGATAAGGGACAGCGTACATAATGAACTCAGTCGGGAGTTACAGACGACCTAACTAAAGCAGCAGGAAACGAAACTGCATCTGTATAGAAGGAACTCAACTCTTCGGCTATTGGAGGTCCTAATAGGACTTTCAACACTTCCATCTTTGAGAATGGATGTTGGTCAGAAGTAGCCCACTTCTTCATTAATGGGTGGGTGGGGGACATCAGCAGCGACCTTCTCTTGTTAGTAGTTACAGGGGCTTACCCCTTAGATAAGGAGCTAACAGTAAAGGAAGACTTACTGGGTAGGGGGAATAGAAGCTACTAGGGGAGTTCCTACTAAGACGGAAACCTTACGAAAGAAGGAAACAAGCGAGCTACCTTACAAACAACCTTAGGGCACACTAAGGTTACACACGACACTCGCTCACCCACCTCGGCGAGCTTCACGGCTCACATTAAACAAAGAAAAAAAAGAAACTCACAAGACGAAGTACCGACATCGGATCAGCTACAAGCGGATGAAACTCCGACAAACCTAATACTAGGAGAGCCGCAAACAAACAACAAAGGAAACAAAGAAGAGACGCCGCGCTCGATCGACCATTTCATTTAGGGCTGTCTGCACTTGCTAACTCACTACGCTCATTCCCTAGCCTTCCAATCATGGAAGACTTACCTCACTCCGAGCGTTCCCCTTGGTCACTCACTACGGCATTAGCTACACCGATTGACGCTGCCCTCACTCGCCGATCCCCGGCTCACTTCGCCCGAAACAAACAGAAAAAGAAACAAAGAAGCGATATGAAGGAACCTAAACAAAGAGTCTCCGGACACCGAAAACTTATATAGCGGACGAATCAGCGACAAAGTCTAAGACTAAAGATAAAGAGGAGCCGACTAAACGCAGGGTACGGAAACTCGCTTTGGACTTGTGGTTCTCAAAGAAAAGGTTGGCAGGAGATAAAAGCTAACAGCTAAAAGCTACAACTCCGGGAAAATCGCTTACAACAGCGAGCACATTCCATGTTAAGAGCTGTGGAAGGCAGGAGTGCTTAGATTCAGAAAGATCTTCAGCAGCGATCACAGGGGTTGGTAAGGTTGAAGTGGAGCAATCCCTAATGATAGGGTCTAAACTACCGATTGGCTGCTGCCATTACAGGGGAGGAGAGGGAAGCGAACCCTTTAGATGACGGGGGAAAAAGAAGTTCTCATTTCAAGTGAAAAAGGCGAAAGGGAAGTTCTCATTGCGGGGAGGAAAAGGCAAGCTGGAAAGCAGGTAAGGCCAACCTAGCAGGAGATCTATTTACGGATCAGATTGGTTCCCCGCAGAAGCCTTAGTAGGGCTGGCGAAAAAGACCCTCGCTTCGGCAGCTGCCAGGGGGGAGAACATGGAACCCCGATCCGGCACCCGGCCGACCCGGATACCTTGAGAAGAAACCACTTGGCTTGGAATACTAAGAAAGGGGGGACTAAAACAGCAGATGAAGGAACAGAAAAAGAGCTCCTTGCCATAGGACGTATTCCCGAAAACCCCTATACTAGAGTTAGGAGCAGCAAAAAAAGAAGAAAAGGGCAACAGCAGAAAGAGCTGCAACAACCACCTCGATAACAACCTTCGGAAAAAGAAGGAAGACTATTACGGACTCATCCGCCTTGAGACAGAGGGGGAATCAACTAAACGGGGCTTAGCTGAAAGCTTCCTTGTTGGATTCGTTACCGGCTTACTCTTCTATTCGTTACGGACTTACTCGCTTAGCTACACCGATTGAACGGACTCGATTAGTAGACTAGAATGGCACCAGCCCTTCAGCAGCTTTCGTGTAAGCTCTTTAAGTTAAGTAAGAGAGTAGGAGTGAAGCTACGGTTTCAGCTTCCCTTACTGTTACTGTGGCCCTATTATCTTGTAGTTGTTTGCTGCTAAACGCCAAGTGTTAGTAGCGAGTTCAAGTAGTAAGTTGTTTTTAGCTCCTGCTGCATCTGTTGCAGTTCGAAGGTTTGGGTCAAGCAAGAAGGGTTGGAGCCATTAACTAATACAACTAAGACGGTAGCTAGGGAGCCAGTAGTAACAAGAGCTATAGCAAGTACCGAGTCTTTCCCCCCTATACTGAACTGATCAAAAAGAAGTCTTCTTTCCCATTTCCCAAAGGACACTATAGATAGGTTGGCTTAAGCTTAAGCAAAGCAAGTCGCAGAGCAGAAGCTTGTTGAGATCGGGCCATAATAGGGGAAGGCTAAAATCAGGCTTTTATGCCCCAAAAGAGGTTCTTTAGGCAAGGCAAGGCGAGAATAGGAAGGAGAAAGGATAAAACCAAAATTAGAATGAATCGACTAGAAAGTTTGTTCCGTAGGCTTTCGTGAATGAGGCTCATGGCTTTCGAAGTCGAAATCACCCGAAAGAAATGGCTCTAAGAGTTGAATTTATCAAAGGAAGGGTTTTTTGTTCCCTGGGAGTGAAGCCCCTCTTTCCCGGAGCGGCAACTTTCTTTCTAGAAGTAGGAGTTTTGCTTTATTTTATTTCACCTTTGGAGATAACAGCCGTCGGCGTGGATCTTCTTTTCCAATCTTTTCGATTTGATGAGTTGTTGCAGTAGCCACTGCGGCTTTGGGCGAACCGACTTTAGAGGTGGATCCTGATGAAGTAATTGATCCAGCCTTAGCAACCGGAAAAGCCTTCATGGGAGCTTTCTTAACAGCCAGTGGAGTGACAGCAGGTTTTTGGATTTATATAAATAAATAGTCACGATTTCATAGGAGGTAGGTGGAAAAGCAAAACCTTTTTTTATGTAAAGGGAATGAAGTGACCAGAAGGTTCAAGCTATGAATGTCTTTCTCTACATTTAGTAGCACTCAAGGGATCTCGACGAACAGTGGAACCATGAAAGTCAAAGTAGAGCTGAAATCTCGTGCCAAAGTGGCACACATATGCTTCCAAATGCACTTTCATGTCCGGGCTGATTACCGGCGGAGTGCATGGTGTAGTAGGTATGGTTAGGTGCTTTGACGCTCGCAAACATTTTTTTTTTTCAAGGAATCATGAAACCATCGGTGCATAAGGAAAGGCCTGAATGAAAGGACCATACCGAAAAGGGGCAAGAATGCGACAGCATTGAAGGGGGGGGGGGAAAACAGACATTCATACGACAGGAGAACGAAGGGCATATGGGGGACGGATTTGCCTTTTCTCCAATAGGAGTACTTATGCCAGGCATAACTCTATCGCCAGACTCGATCACAAGCAGGGGTGGTTCAATCGATCTATCTACGTAAGGGTAGCTCATTCAATCTCCCTCAGTCAGGTCTTCGGTCGACTAAAGATCTATCGCTATCGCGCCAGTCCATACGCGAAAGCCTGACACTCTATCCACCGGAGAAAGGATTCACGCCATGCCCCCCTGGCTCATGCGGAAAGTCCGGGCTGTATGATAAGAATAAAACAAAGAGGAGGATCTAGGAAGCGAGTGAACAATGGTCTGTGCCAGACAATTAAGTCCAAAGAGCGAAAACCAATACTAAATCCAAGCTGCAAACGCCTTTCGCGGGCCGATCACGGAAAGAAACTCACAGCCGAACCTCAACGCCGCCCGGGGCCCCACTATTGGGATAATCATCCAAGGTTCGTGGGGAAGGAAGAGGTTGGCTCACGCGGAGTAGCAGAAATGATAGGATTCTTATCTGCGGGCAGAAATAGGCGGATAGGTTACCTTTTAAATAAAAAATCGGTTCTTCTAGAATCATATTTCCAAGATCTTGATTCTTCGATCGTAAAAGAAAAACTTTCTAAAACTAAAAAAGGCAAATAAGATCTTGACACTTTGGAAAAAAAGAAGGAAAGAACGTAAAATAAAAAGAAGAAAAAGCGAATACTTTACTAAAAAAACGAGCTCTCTAAACCTCTTAGAATAAAACAAATCTTGCCTCCAGATGAAAAGGAGGACAAAACGTCGCATATATTTATATAGCTGGTAAAGAAGGCAGGCTCGACCCCACAACGAACATTAACAGAAGTCCCGGCTTGACGTAATGTAAATCTCGACACACTAGGAAACTGCCCCAAACCTTAGAATGGTCGTCGCGAGCTTGACCAGAAATAGGAACAGAAGGGAGTCTTCTAAACCAGTCCGGACCTACCGAGCGTTCTTGGAAAGGCATGAAACGGGAAGGGGGTAGCAAGCAAAGCAGAGGAAAGCCCCAAGAAGATTTGAAAACAACCATGGAATGTCACCTCCTTCAGCGGGAAACTAGACAGCCATGAGCCATAGGTAGAGAAATCATGAACGGGCGAGGGAGGAGGATCATATCGGAGATCAGGGAAGTAGGCCTGAAGCCAGAGTTGCAATAGCCAAAGCGGCCCCGGAAAAGTACCCGACGGACTTCTCAAAAACCTCATTCATACCTCGGTAAAGATAAGAAAGGGGGGGGCCAATGCCACCCTCCGACCACTATGGAGAACCTTTGCCAGGTCTACGAAGTCGGCTGTCATAGCAAGAGTAGGAGAGCTGCAGAGGTATCGGTTCAACCAACAGGACAAGAAGCTGATATCTTCAGAGATAGAAGAATCGGATTTCATGCAAGTATCTATGAAGGTACCATAGGCCGGGCCAGGCTTCCCCGCCGATTTTGGCCGATGGTATTCGATATCAGGGACAGACATTCCCGCATAAGCAGTCTCTCCTGTCCAAGGAAGGCCGGTCAGAGCCACGACATCCATCATGGTCGGAACCATGGCACCCACACGAAAGTGGAATGACTGTTCAGCCAGACACCAAAACATAAGAGTAGCGGAGATCTGCGGTTTGTGACTCGGAGGGGTGTTCAGGCTCATCATAATAGCATCAAAAATACCTAATTTGAAAAATCCTCTCCCTTGTGGGGACTCAGACGCTTTACCCAGGAAGCCCAATTGTCTAAGGGGCCCTGACAGATTTGACCAACAGAAGCTGACAGACCATTCAAGGAAAGGGAGAGACGAAGAGGGGTTAGGAAAGAACTGGGAGAACTCTGATGGTGCAGGGCCGGCGAAGACAGGACCAGGGGAGTAAACATGGTCCCTAATGGCAACCATATAAACCATTGAAATCACCTTCTCGAAAGTCTTTCCGGTTGGATCTCCTGGTTAATATACCTTTGCCCCAATACAATAGTGGGGATCTTGGGTTGTGGGCTGGAGAGACGTCGGCTTTTTCTTTCTTTTTTCTCAGGTGGCGGGCTTTTCTTATCCCGATTGATGTTTGCTTTTTTAGAAGGAGGGCCCGTATAATGGTTTGGGCTTCTTCTCTCACCAGCTTTAGTTTTGTACTGAGGTCTACCTCTTATTTGTTGGCCTGATCAGGTTCTTTCCTTTGGTTAAGATTCTCGATATTGGGGGCCTCTTGTTCCTGCCAGTAACGGAATTCCATGGGCCATACTTGGCCTCATCTTCTTGGATCATTTGAAAAAAAAAGGTTGTTCAGGGTCGGAACGAGTAAGCCTCGAGAGACTAACTTATTGGAAAAGATGATGTTAAGCTTCCTACCATTGGCCTCCCTGCGCCCGCAGACGTCGTAACATCTCCTCGCTTGAGCATCTTTATATGATAATTGTTCTGTTATAACAAGGGCCAAATTCTTGATCATGCCCCCACTTATGGTAACCAAATCCTTCTGCCGGGATTGGTGTCGAGTCCGTTGTGAGAGGCGCTTAAAAGAAAAGGCATTGGTGAAACCACAGGGAGGAGGTTGCTTCCTAAAAACAACTGGGTTTGGCTCGTTGCCTTTGATTCTTTACCCATAGCATAGGAGAAAGGGTGCGTGCTTCAACATCTGACGTCTTCACCATCAGAAAGATGGACAGATACGAGAGAAGAGAAAATGGAGGCAAAACATATAGTAAGTGACGGTACCAAAACGGTTGTCACTTGCTCAGATTAGGACAGCCACAATGGGGTTTAACCAAAACAGGATTGTCGGAGAAGGAGCATCAGCAACCCAACCGTTTTTAGAGGATCTCTTCCCTCTGGGCTTGCAGTAGCAGCGGTTCAAAATCCATATCGGTGGGTCCGTGATGTGATTTGATATTCTCGTAGAAGAGACTCTTCTTGCTCCTCTAATAGAAGGAGGGAACCACCAGTCAGAGAGCCGTACTTCATCATCTTTCAATTCAGTTGCTGTAGCGCCTGGCGCCTTCACCCGACCTTTCGGGGGATGTGAATGCTATCAGCGTGCTATGTGGAATTCTTTAGGCAGTGCAAAGGATAAAGAATCGGTATATTCAGGTTCGTTTAACAACCCCTTGCTCTCTTGTCTTCATTCCCAATCCTGCAGCTATAGCTAGGGCTTTGGAAAACGAGTACCAAATGGCTAACATCTCCTCCTTTAGCGGTCTTCCTCCTTCATGAAGGGGGAAAGATGCCCTTTCTAAGGAATGTAGTCATCGGCAAGGTCTTGACTTTCTTCTTTACAATTCATTGGAGCTAGGGATAATCTAGTTCAGTCATTACAGTTTAGAATGGAGGAAATAGAAAATAGGGGATGGGGTCAGTTACCGTTGGAAGGCTAGGCAACTAAAGTCGAAGTCGGCTAGCTGGTGGTTCCAAAAGAAGTTCATCAGACAGGGAAAGGATTACACTCTTTTATACTTCGGTCCCCTCACGAAGGCTTTCCCTAAAAAGGAAAGGGGCGAATACTGACAAAGCTAGCTCTAGCTCAGTCATCCACTACACTACGTTATTAACTCTGAAATGAAAGTTATTTTACTAGAAGGACGGACTCCGTGACCCTGGACTGAGTTCTTAGTATGGTCGGATAGCCATACTTGATAGGATAGAGTTCACCAAGAGATCATCCACCAAGAGAGCGTACCGTCAGGTCCTTTCTAGGTAGAGAGTTGCTAGAAGTCCTATCTGTAAGCCCGAGCCAGGACAGAAGAGCTAGATTGCTTAGAGCTAGGAGTTCGCCAAGAGCTGGAAGAGATCGGACACCTGAGGTCCTTAGGCGGGAGAGATCCATTCGTGATAGGCCTTCAAGATGAAGCTCCATGCTGTATCACGGGGGGTGTGACAGGCCCCCTCATTGTGGCTAAAGGGATACTGTATGTGTAGCAGGCGTGTGTGATTGAGTTCAAAAGGTAATTGGGCCGACTGATAGTCTCGATGGAGCAGAGGCCAAAGCTAGGATGGAGATGATTCAGAGACAGTTGGAACCCTACAATTTCATTCTGCGATTGAGTTTCTAGGCCAAGGTCCTCGGTGGTCTGTCGCCCTCCCTTGAAATGAGACAGCCTTTCGAAGAACCATCCGTCCGGTACAACAAAGAGTAGAGCTAGCTATCCAGATAGCTGATCTTGGGCCATATACCGAGCCGCTGACTTAAACGAGCACTAGACCGCTCACGGAGATATGGATTGACGAAAGAAGACAAACCCTAGACACACTGATTGTAAGTTAGTCTTCCGCTAATTCCAACTATTGATGTTCACTCTTTTTTCCAAAAATGTAAATTCCATAGAACTCCTTCATAATTCTACACTGGCATCAACAACCACAAGGGCTTTTTGACCCTTCCTTTGTTACCGGGCATTCATTCTTCCGCTACCAGCAAATGTCGATATCGGCAGTCTACCTTATTAAGGAAATCGAGCTAACATGTTCCTTATTTGACGATGCCTTTCTCCTACCCTTGCTTATAGACAGTGAGTGAGCGGAGAAAGAGCTCCGAGCCGATGCAAGACTGATAGGCTTCAGTTTCAGTCTGTTCCGCGTGAGCTCCAAGGGAAGCTGAATGTCATTCTGACAAGGAAGTACGCCACCAAGGCCGGAGTCACTAGGATATAATATAGAAGGTAAGCCCTACACTCAAGGGTTGGGAAAGGTGAATTGGAGAGAAGGGATTGACTTCACAAGAAAAGAAACTGATACAACAGTTCCAGCAGCTAAAAAGCAGGGAATCACATCTTGCCTATACCTGTACAAGACCCGACGAACTCCTATCTTCCTTAATTAAGAAAGACTGACCACAGATAGGTTGTTTTAAGACAGACAGATGGTTCTAGAGACAGAAGACAAAGCAAGAAAGAAAGCTCTTAGGGAAGATGAGTATAGATAGCTGGGGGTTAGATAGCTTCGAGGAAAGCCTAGGGCACTCGATTACCATAAGGATCTCTTCTAGTCCGTCTACTTGACTCCTGTCTTTTTAGCTATAACAAGTGTAACCCTATAAGAATAAAGAATAGCCCCAATTAAGTAAATGTTCACTAAAGCGTCATAAGCCTTGAAAGATACCAAAAAGCCCAGTCCCAACAGTAGCTTCTATAATCTAATCTAAGGAAAAGGACGTGGTCCTCTCACTCCAGATCACGTGCTTCAGACGCTCTTATATGACTTATTTTCACCTCCTCAACAACACCAATCACTTCCCTTTTGGTGCCCGCCCGTACCAGCATGTTACTTGGGCGCATGTGAGAGGGGTCCACGGGGAGCTGCACGAATCAACTTGATTCGTGACTTCTTTCATACCCAGACCTACCGACGGCCCAAGAGAACCAGACCCAACTGTATTAGCTGAATCAGCATGAATGGTTGCATCCGTGAAGTCGTCAGTCACAGCAGTAACCGTAGCACCCAGCTCTTGAGGATTTGCATCTTCAGTACCATGAGTGTCGGAATCAACAGCATCAACAATCGCGCCACCCAGATCTTGATGTTGCTGAGCGCCGATCGCGAGAGCTCCTTGCAAAACTTCAACCGAAGTACGAGATCTGCACCCAGCAGCCACTCTTCTATCACGGACATTATGGACTCGGCATTAGCCTCTTGCAACCTACCCGCACGACCAGAGGCCATCTCCTCACTAGAAGGATCGGATCTCTACCATTGATCGAAGCCTTAGGAGTCGTCATCCGCCGATAACAAACTTTCTGCTTGTTTCACTAAAACCAATTCCTTAGGTGGCAAGCCTAAGATGAAGCCCGTTTGGTTAGCACTATGCCCGGACCCCGCCAGAACTTCGCCTCTGGACATCCTTCGACACCTTTAGGTTAGGACGGCGAACGCTTATATCATTTCGCTAGGCTCGAAATCGTCCCCACTCAACAGAGAATCGTGGAGCAATTCTGTGATCAGGGCGCTGTCTGATTTCGCCTTCCACAAGCAAGATAGCGTAACGGCTCCGATAGGTAGAGCCGGGTCGACCTTCCCATCCCAACAGTAACGAAAGGCTTTGACGCAATCACTAAACCAGCTCCCGTGATCGGTTTCCAGTTAAGGTAAGGCTGTTTGCAGCTGAGAGGCGGAGCTATTTGCCGTATGACTTTGAGCTGTACGACAGGCACCTCTTTAATGGAGGGTTTCATCACGATTCTCTCATCTTGACCAAAGCAAGACCTTCCCCTTCCACGGCACACAAGCTGTGAGAGTGAAGGCAAGCTATCTCCATAAGGTGTTGTTAATCTTCTTTTCTTCGTCGACTCGAAAGCGAGTGAAGTAAAGAAATGTCGGAAAAGAGTTTATTGTGTGAAATGAGGAGCTTAGGAGGGAAAGGAAAGTTGGCATTTCCTTTTTGACTTCTCTGACGATAAGATATTCCCCAGTACTCCGACTACTACTAAAAGAGAGATGAACGTTCAGAATTCATAAATGAATCTTCATAATGGAAGGAAGATTCTCACCATGTTTCGGGATGCCTTCCCATTGTAATTGCGGTCCAAAAAAAAAATGCGATCTTTTCCGACAAGTCTTTTTTCATTTAGAAGGAGGCCCCTTTTGCTTTAGCACAGGGCTAGAAAGAAGGCTGTGATCTCGACTCAGATGGCTTTTCACTCACGCGATATTCCTCATATGTCAAGGGCTGGTAAGGTTTGATGATGGGAAGAGACCTCTCGAGAAATGCAGCTGCGATTGCCACTGTCTGTGTCGATAGCAGAAAGTACGACTGGAACCTAGACTGCTAACGTTTATAAGACTCCTTCCTATGTCGGAGACAGAACCCCTTGTCTTCAGTCGCTATCCCTGGGTGGTACGCAGAAGTCACGGGTCCGTCCCGCCTCTCGTACACATACAGAAAAGAAAGAGACGGTTTGGAACCGGCCCAGGCCCCAACCCCAAAGAGAAACAATTCGAAGAAGGGGCCTCGAAAGAAGCGCACTCTCTGGTTTGTATGGATAGGGAAGATTTGTAAGTAATTTAGACTCTTCTTATCTTATCTTATGAGTTAAAGAAAGATGCTAGGTTAATGACTAGGGCCGGTCGTATAAATCCTTGTTCTTTTGTTCTGGGAAAGCGAAAGCCAGCACCTAAGAAGAGAGAACCTTCCTGTCCTTTAGTTCGGAGATAGAGGGAGCACGTTAGGGCGGATCAGAAAGAAGGAACTGAAACCTAAGTTCAATGCAGAATTCTTTTTGCGAGTGAAGTGAAAGTTCAGTTGACTATAGCTTATTGGCAAGCGGGAGGTACAAGTGTCGCAGATCAAATTGTCGGCAAGCAAGCTCAGAAGAAACCGACTTTCCTTTCCGGCTAGTGGTAGCGGTTGAGAGCGAAGCGAACCTTTTCTTAATGTAATGTTCATTACCTTCTCCCCCCTTTATTTCCATTCATATTCATTCCTTTCAGGATCAGTCGTGGTCTTACAAACTATACCGATGGTATGAACAAATCCCTTTCTTCATACAAAAGAAAGATGTTAGCCGCACGCCGTCTACCGTTGAGTTAGCAACCAAAATCAAAAAATTTCTAAGAACATAAAAAAAAAAGAAAGGTGGTAGGCCGAAGAACCGTTGAACGCTTCAACTTGGCCACTGAAGAAGGCTGGGCGAGAGACTAGGCCAACGTCACTGCTTACTTTAATGCCATGGTTGGAGCTTTGGGCTCCATAGACGGAACTATGTATTTAGGTGGGAAAGAACGCATGCAATGGGGATTGGATTCTGTCTGTCGGAGGTTCGAGAATCTATGAAAGGACATCTAAGACTAAGGAAGAATTCAATAAAGTCCATTACTGAGAGAAGTGGTGATCTCGTCTTGCTTGCTGGGAGAAAGGAAGCTTCCGGACCACCTTTTCCAGCCAGATAGCGAGACTCAGCAATTCACACTAACTGAAAGCGGCCGAGAACACGTACCTATCCCTTACGGGAATCGAACCCGTGTCTTCGACATGAAAAGACGATGTCCTAACCACTGGACGAAAGGGACCAACAAGCCATTCTTCATATACTTCAGCTCCGAGAATAGAAGTGGTTCGTTTTCTTTCTATACGCAATTCAAGATTGAGTTTGTGTTCATGTTGGCGATTTCTGATGTGAATTCGTCGGGTCGTCCCCCCTTCCTACGGGTTCCCCCACCGACCCAGTGATACACCAACCACGCGCCTTTCCTTTCTCCGATCATAAAGTCCCCCGATCTCTTTCTTTGTCTTTCATCTCCCCCTGAACAGAATAAGTGACGGCCCCGAGAAAAAAAAAAATAGCTGACTTTCCTTTAAATATTTAAATAAAAGGAAAACTCGCTTTTACGTGCGAGTAACTATGAATGTCGAATGTCGTCTTCTTTCTTTATGTCACTCTTAGCACTAAAATATTGAACTCTCACTTGCGCCTGCTTTTATAAAATCTCATCCTTACTGGCCGCCTGCTGGTCTAAGCTTTATTTTATATCTATCTCTATTTCTTACTTACTTACTTACTTTATCACAGCACAGGATTGCTCTTTAACCTAGCTTGAAAATGAACTGCCCCTTCAAAAAAAAGCTCACCTGGTCTCGAAAGGAAGGGGAAGCACTTAGCATTCCATTCACCTTAAAAAAGGCACTGAACTTCACACTCGCTTAAAGAAGACCTGAGCATCACACCAAGGAATCCAACTCATACTGAATGGCTGAGAACTTAAATAGAACTAGATAGGCTTTCAACAGGATTACCCTAAACTCACAATGGTCAAACCCCAAGGATAAACCCTCTTTCTTTGCTCGTATCCATATCCTCAAAACCTCCTAGACCTACTATCACAATCAAAATAAAGACTTTGCGCTAGAATGAAAACCTTAGCACCACTCCCTGTAACGAACTCCTACCTCCCTTAAAAAGATTGCTTACACTTTGTATGTACGGGTCTCGGTAAGGCTTACCTTCAAACAAAACTGAAAATGGAACAGGTTCCCAGGGAAACAAAGGCCAAGTGCGGATTCGTCGAAGCTCTCTTATCGTTAGCCCTCTCAGGGAATTATCTATATTCATATTATCCTGCCGAAAAAAGGCGTAAGGCACCACTTTCCTAAGCTTTATAAGATAAGATCTAAGCTAGATTAGCTGACGTCTCTTTCCCTTGTCAGCTTGCTGTCAAACTAACTTGCCCGAATCAACTGCTTGATTATAAACTGCTAGTCTGAAGGGACTCTTACTCGTTGGTTGGCTCATCTGGATCGCCATCGAAGCACTGATAAGAACTAGAGATTGTTAGCGCCTTATCCACCACGTTAGAGTGAGTCTTACTACTGAGAGTCTGCCCTTTAGCCCATTAGCTCCTTTTTAACCCTTCTATAGAACGCTTGTGGGGAACCCCCTTATGGAACTCTTCCTCGAACTGCTGATACCCCTTTTGCCTTTGCCTTACCCGCTAGCCCCGCCCCTTAGGACCAGATTGAATCAAAAATCTTGCTATTAAGGATCGCCGGGTGTGATTACAGAATAATCCTAGATGCGGAACTTGCCGGGTTCTTTCATGCCTCTAGCTAGGTGGAGGCTTACGCTTACTTTGGATATATATCTAAATATAAGGACTCTATATAGGGATAGGCTGGCAAGCGGTTCAAGGAAGGTAACTTTTTGAATCCCAGTTGGCCTCGTCATTATTCTTTTGTCGTGATCCTTTCTTTCGTCTCATCTTCTATCGAAAAAGGCCTTTCCGCTCTTTCCTTCTGCTAATGATTGATTCGTCCGGAATGTCCTTTCTAAATGTGAAAAGTTTCGGGTCTCTCTCTTTAGGGGTCGAGGTAAGCACTCAAAGGCATGCGCGTGAAGAAAGGACTTCCCTACTTCTCTAGCTTAGCCTACCTCGCAAGGGCTGGCTTTCGCGCTAGGGCCCTAGAACTAGCAGCTCCCTTTCTTAGGTAGGCGTGAGCAAGCTATATCTTCGTAAAGGGCTAAGCTAAGGATAAAGATCTTTCTGCGGGATTGAATCTAAGGCGGAACCTAGAAAGACAAAGCAAGCATCGGCCGAACTCAGGGGACTGCCCGGCGGAGCACCACCAAATGCAGAGAGTTACCACAAGCCTGAGACGACTTCTACTACTTCGCCAGCTTCGAATCCTTAGACAAGAGCTAAGACGGATTGAATCGAAAGCTTTCTTCTTTTTGGCTTAGACCGATAAAGGGAATAGGGGTGAGGAGGTAGACTAAGTCAAAGGCATTGCTCTTCACTTCCTTTCGAGTAGGGGTAGGCCCGTGACCAAGACAGAAAAAGAAGGAATTGCTCCGGTTCTGGATCAAGGTTTTCCAATAGCTGATTATTAAAAAACAAAGGCAGAGCCACTACCACTACCATACATAATAAGCAGCACAAACAGTATCACGGCCTCCAGATACGGATCCCGCGCCAATGGACTTTGTTGACCGGGAAACTAAGCAGAAATTGCAGTTTACTCCGGCATATTCAGATCTCATTGCAAACCCAGTAGTTGAACCAGCATCACCGGTAGCGCTTATAGAGCAGCGTCCAAAAAAGCATAAATCAGGCAAAGAGCCAGGTCAGGGAAGCCTCCTTGTGAACAAAAAGCCGGCGGAAAGAAAGGACCTATATCGGAGAAACTGCAGGTCGAACCTAGGGGCATCTCTAGCTGACACAATATCCGACAAAAACAAAGTCATTTTCGGCTCAAACTTCAGCAAAGGTAGCACAGTCAGCAGCATTATATCCAGTGCCCACCCATACGGATCCCGAGCCAATTACAGGGGCGGGGCACTTATACGTCTCTCTCGCCTCTATAGTGATGCTGCGCGATAGATCCACTTGTTTGGATGGGTAAATCACTAAATCAACCGGTGTTCTGGCCACTCCCATCACTTATAGGTAAAAGCTCGCGGGTTAGAAACCCTTTTTACGGTACTTGGTTTGAAGCATAGGTAGATCGGGATCAATATAAGTCAGTAAGCCCCACCAATGCCTAAGATATCCACCATTCTCCAAAGGAAGCATAGAAAGTTTACCCTTTCAGCGATCTTCGAAAGAGAGTATGCTCTTCTTGATGCAAACGATGGAGTAAGGAATGAAGATATCAAGGTTTTGACAGTTGAAAAAGAAAGGCCATATCTTGCGGGCTGCCCCTGTATCAAACAACGGGAAAGGTCTTTTTTCTCTCTCTCTCTGATACGTCGCGTCGGCCCTAGCCAAGTGGAAAAAGAGCTGGCGGGCAAAAGATAAAAGACCAAAAAAATGTCATCCATTTCTGGATTTCCTGAGCGAGGAGTTGAACCAAAGCCAGCGCTAACTATTCGGTGAATTGGGTCGGGTATACTAGGGTGCTGTTCCCTAACCCTAGCGTAGCTAGGACGGTAACAAGTCACAGTCCTGGGAAGAGGGGCTACCTAGCAAGCTTATAAGGGTGAAATCAAAGGAATCTCTTTCATCATTCAACTTTTAGATGCTAAAGAAAAGATGTGCTTTCAAAGGGCTTTCTTTAATTAGTTCTATTCCACCGCCGGTCCTATCACTATCAGTAGTAAACACGAATTCCTTTATTCAATTTAGTTCTCCTCCCTAACGGCACACTGTATATAATCTCTCTATATGGCCAATGATCAAACTTGTATGTGTTCAGCATATTGAAAGTGACATTGACAAAGCAAAGCACGGATTCCCTAGAATGTTAGAACTCAGACATGACAGAGAAGGTAGTCAAAAACGGTACGCTAAGCTCCTTGCTTCGTCGCTTCTGTTTTCAGTCAGAGAATGATGTTTTAAGCATCTCTCTATGCCAGGCATCTATCTGACCTGACAAGGAGGTCGACTTTGATATCTCAACCCTGATCTCTACGGTTGGTTGAAGGTGTCTTGGATTGGAAGACGGGTCGAAATTAGATCTGGATAGAAGATTCATCTACGCTGGCAAAAGGGCTTTCATTGAATCAGACTTTCCCAATGCTGCTCCTCTCCGATCCCCTCGCTGTGCTTGAGTGGCATGAAGCTACTAAACGAAAGCTAACTAACGTATCGGCGATATCAAACAGATTCTGCCCTGGGGAGAGCGGCTGAGACAAATCAAGATCTTGTGTATTCCCCCATCCCTCGCTTTGACAAACTTTCTATCGCTACGCCCCTGGGATTGGCGGGAAGGTCTATTAATAGAATAGTGGTGCGGTATCTGGGAACTCCTCTTTCGAAATGGGAAGAATAGCCTAGTAAAAGAAAGAGCCTACTTTCGTACTCAAGGGTCTACACTGTCCTTCTGATACAGAATAGAATCCGATACTATTCAATATGATGGTCTTGCTGCTGCTCTGTTCTCCGCTGTTGCAAGGAAGAAGCCCTGCGCTTAGCTCGAGCAGTGGATTAGGTAGAGAAGATAGTTGTGAACGACTCCGCTCTTGTTGATTTGTTGAACAACTTTCATCCCTGTGCTCAATGCCCGGACCATAGAGAAAAGATGGGCTCTTCCGTCTGTTGTCACAAGTCTTGTTGACTCAGCCGGGAGTGAAAGAGATTCTCTGATTCGACGTTCTCCAAATCCCAATAGGAAAAGCTTAATGGCAGCTAGATGGCCGGCTCTCTTGATGCAGGATTTCTCAGTCGGCGGGGGTCTTAGGATTCATTAGGAAGAAAAAGCAAGATCTCCTGTCTGATAAGGGCTCTTTAAGAGATATCGTTCCTTGACAATGGCCGCGGGTAAGCTCCGTCGTTCGCCGATGATGGCAGGTGCCCAAGAGCTGTAGTCTAAGTCAAGTCTTTCCCCAGTCCACGCCCCGACCCTAAGAGAGAAATCTGTAGCTACTCTTGCTATTATTCACCTATTCGATTTAGGAGACTCACCGATAGAGCTAAACCAAAAAGTACCAGTTGTTGATTCTCTCTTGTTCGCTAGTACGTACAATTGTGATTGATGAGCATATGGAACCTCTAAAGTGAAAAGCTCTTATTCAGTCAAGCATGGAATACCCCCTTGGGGGCCTAAGAGCCATAGATCACTAGCGCTAGAGAGAGCCGGTGCCTTCGTTCGGGTAGGTGGGTGGAAAAGCTTACTACTAATAGATGCAAGCTATCCTAGTGCGATGGGTGAATATGGGACTTTGTTTGAGAATGAGCTTACTCTTTTTGGAACACCCCCTTCACAGACATTTGTCTGGCCGCCAAAAACCAGATAGGTTTGGTAGGTGTAAGGTAAGAAGAAGGCTCTTCGGCTTGGGTTGATTTACGCTTTAGCAGTTGGCAAATAGGCCCAATGGTAGAGATCAACTAGGCTACAGAGCGAGACTCCTCATACGTCCTATACAACCATAGTCTTAGTAGCCGCTATTGACTGACTTACCGAGAGCAAGATGGGATGGTACCAGTGGAAGAGAGTCATCGAAGAAGATTCTTTTTCTATCATAAAAATTTTAAATTGCCCGATCAAACAAGAAGCTTAAGATGACCAATCGGCGGATTTCCCTGGGGTTCATGACTTTGCCGCCTTAACTCTCTAAACGGATGCCCATACTTCGTCGCTTCTCAAACCTATCGAATCAGAATTGCTTCACCTCTTCGATTACCCGTCTGACACAACTAGATTAGTGTAAAGCCCATAGGCGTATTATGGCACCACTAGCAATGATCTGCTCGATGCAACAACAAAGAGTGAGGCAACAGATTTGGATTAGTCCCTGTCTTATGGGAATCCCAAATTATGGTCCGTCCGTCTGAGAGAGGGTTTGTCTGTTCATCAAGCGTATGAGTCTTTTTGGATCCCTTCCCGGGGGGGGGGGTAGCTCATAGTTTAAATCTAGTTCTGGCTAATTAGCTTTCTTAAATCAATTGAAGAGAGGTTCTATTCAAGTGTTGTTATTGTCACCCTCATCGAGGAGTGGATAGCCACCCTTTCCTTTCTTGTAGAGCCAGAGTTCTAAGCCTAAGTCAATCTAACGGAATGCCAGTCGATGAACATAGACGCCTGCTAAGCGGAATGGACCAATGCGACATTGACTAAAGAAGGTAGACAAAACAAAAAGGCAAACTATAGAAAAAGCCAAGCTGACTGAATGAAATGCCGCAGCTGACTCTGACTCCGGTTCGGTACCTACTCCATATCTGAAGATTGACCACAGCGCCTTACCGCCCTTGCTTGGAGTTCGATCCACACACGGCATGAACTATTCCCAAAAGGCAGTTTGGACGGTGTGCAGATCTATAGGTGCTTTCGCTAAGGATCTTACATGGAAGCGCCGAGACAGATATATCCAGGTCTCGTTCATCTTTTGTCTATCCTATCCCTATCTATAGTGACGGTAGGCAGACGCTTCATACCACAATAGACGAGGACTGTATAGCTTCCGACGCTCTTTTGGATAGCTACACTTCCTTCTAATCTTGGAAAGGCTTCTTCTCCGTTGCACTGATGCCTTATCTTCCTTTCTTGTAATTGTAATCAAGGAAGTAGGCGCTAGGGCTTCTATTAGGCGAGAGCATCCCTTTCTATTTAGATATCTTCGAGTGCTGGATGAGTAAGGGCCCCGGTTCTTAGAAAGAGATTCGCGATTGCATCCTTCTTTCCATTTCTTGTCATCAAAGTAGAGGTTCTACCTTCCGCTTGCCCTTCGATCCAGCTGCCCAAGCGCTCGATTGCTATGAAAGATCTGTCTTCTTGTCTCACGAGTCCCGTGTTCTAAGGATGGTCTTCTTAAGGAAAGGAGAGGATTAAAGGTTACTTTAATAGAATGAGGGTTAGCGGTACATTACAGACCGTCAGGGAGAGGTTAGTCCTTCGTGTGAATGAATGAGAGAATTGACGATGGGAATAGCACTCAGAGGAGGTCACGAGGCTCTCATCTAAGTCTTTCGATTTCTTGTTTTCAACCTTTCTGGGCCTGGTTGTTACGATCTATGATAGAATGAGGGTGCCGCTGAGAGCCGTAAGTAGAGAATGTCCCAAGCAAGCAGTAGCCAAGAGCACTACCTGGAGCAGCCGGAGAAAGACCGATATGCGTGGATAAGAGAAGAGATAGGCGCTCGTAGACTTCTTTCTGTTCTTTTTGGCTTCTTTTCTTTAAAGCTGGATTGGATGGCTGCTGCCTGTCCACTTGCATTGATTCATGCCTTACCGCGGGCCCTGGTAAGCTTCTTTTTTCTTGTTTCACTCCAATCTCGATCTGTCAGCTTCAGTTCTTTACTTCTTTCCTTTTCTTCTCATTCGATATATTATGTGCAATTAATGTTTTTGAATCATAAGTTAAAGTAAAAGTGTTAGTTGGTCGTTGTTCTTCCAAAATAGAAAATGGATTCATTTTTTTGACTATTTCTTTAAAAAAGAGTTGTCATATCTCGGTAATGGGGTCTGCTGATTCGGAATCACGCTCTGTAGGATTTGAACCTACGACATCGGGTTTTGGAGACCCACGTTCTACCGAACTGAACTAAGAGCGTTTTCTTATCACATCACAGTAGATACGACTGTAAAGAAAAAAGGATGATTTTCTTACTTACCAAAAATTTGTATGCATATAGTCTCATTAAATAAAAGATTTTTTATGTCCAATTTGAATTGATCTTAATGGATTCCTCGTTACTGCCCAGAGGAGAAGGGTAGGGATGACGGGATTGGAACCCGTGACATTTTGTACTGTACCCAAAACGGCCAAGCTGCGCTACATCCCTTTCAATTGGTCTACGGGTGTCATTGTAGAGAATACCTGCCCTGTTTTCCACATGGTTATTTCCTCTATCGAAATAAAATGTCTCTTGCCATTTCTTCTTTTTGGTCTTTTTTGTTTATATACTCATCATCATCCCGCCGCTCCTACCAACCAACGCTTACTTATATGAATATGAGAAAAAGAAAGAAAAAAAAAAAAGGGTTATTTAATTTCGAAATAATCAGCCCGCTCGGTTCCGCCCATTCCCGCTAGAAAGAGTTGCATGCGAGAGAGATCCCAATTCTGTGTATGCGGCAAGCTTACTTAATGGAAAATACCGCCAGCTTCCACCCAGACAAAAAACGTGAGCGCCTAGCGCGAAAGGTTGCTTTACTAGAAAATATAAGGCGCGTTAGCGCTTTAGTCTAAGGGGCGGAGCGTCGAAGAAGCGAAGCGAGCCTAGAGTAGCAGCCTCTTATCTTACGTTTTTCAGGCCCCTTGACTTGATATTCTATTAGTAAAGCGCTAGCGCCCCTAAAGAGTAAGGCTCTTCTGCTATCAATGAAACAAAAAAAAAGAAAGACAAAAACCCTTTTGTATAGATCGAGACTTGTAGCTTGATTCTTTACTCATTCCATACTGGGAATAATTGCAGGAAATCGTTCGATAACACTTCTTCCAATTTATCAATGATATCAGACTCCCGTGAAACTCTTTCAATGAAGTGAAGTTCATTCTTACAAAGCAAATAGCATTTCCTATTGATTTGTCCGACACTGGACTGGACCTATTCAGATTCTGAATTATCCGTCGCTACGCTGTTCCCAAGGACTAGCAAAATCGAAATAGCGAAATTCTTGGGTCATCTCAATGGGTTCAGAAACTACACGTTTCTCTGGATCATCATAGCGTACTTCCACATATCCACTCAGAGGAAGGTCTTTTCGTAATGGATGACCCTCGAAACCATAATCTGTTAATATACGGCGTAGATCCGGATGATTGATGAAAGAAACACCAAACATATCCCAAACTTCTCGCTCCCACCGGCCGGCTGATGGAAATAGACTGACTACCGGAAATATTCGTGTTACTTCGTCTGCACTGGTTTGTACACGAATGCGTGAGTTATACCGAGTACTAAGTAAATTATAGACCACTTCAAATCTTCGTTTTCGAGAGGGATAATCAACTCCGCAAATATCGATCAAAACTTGAACCCTTGTATAGGTATGAAATTTAAGAAAGCACAACAATTGAAATAGGTAATCCGAATTGGTATCAGATCTATTACCATGTTCCGATCTTTCCATTTTTTTGACCCATTTCTTGGGGAGAGTCTCCCAACTATATTTGAAAAAAGATTGGTTATCCATAAATAAAGATAAAGAAAGCTTTCTTGTAGTTCCGCTTCTTGCTCTAAAAATGAGGATGTCGGAAATCGCTTGGTCCAACCAAGAAAGACATGGGACTTTTGGGCGTCTTTTTCTTCTCTTACGAGATTTCGAGTTGGATGACGCCCCTAAAGGCCTTCTAAACTGTCTTTTCTACATGTTTACCAGGCATTGTCATTGAAGTAGGCAAGGCCAATCCATCTGTCAGCTTCTAGGTCAAAAGCTAGTAATATGTCTTTCTCGTCCTAAATTAAATAAGTACGAACTTCAATTGCGGCTTACGCTCTCGTTACAGGCAGATGAGAGGAAGGCACTTAAAGAACAGGTGGGCATATGGGTAACTCATATTCAGGTTATCCAGCTGGGAAAGAAATGGAAAAGCCTTTCCAGGCAAATCGAATAAGGTGGCAACCAAGTGCCCGTCTTGCTCCCCTTCTTTTGAATGGAATGGATTTCCTCTAATTTATCTGTTGTAGCTTCACCTAGTAAGGAGACTTGATTCTATTTCGCCTAAACTATTTATCTGCCCCTTTTAACCAAGGGTGCCAAAGGTATAAGACAAATCGAAGAACCTAATGGATCGAACTTTCTTATTTTTATAATGATAAAAGGATGTAGCCCCCAGGTAAGAATCACTAGAAGTAAGCTAATTTCGGAAAGAGACTGTCCATTGCTGGATAGCTATCTCTGGCCCCTTGGTTCCTGTCTATGAGATGGCACGAGGCCGGAAGAAACCATTCCCCGCTTTCAGATAGGTGTCTCGATCTCGTCCTACAATCGGCATAACAACTTCTCTTTCTTTCCTCTTCGAGCAGCACCTACTTATTCCACTTCAGAGGATACCTACTTTGCGAGTTAGCTCCTTGCTTGGTGAAAAGAAAGGGTTTTCCCTGACTTCATTCCTTCTTGCTTGGTTCGTGCCGGTCTACTTCTGCTAAAGGTACCTGCTATCGTTCAAAAACTCATCTTTTCTGTACACATCCATGGGCATAGAAAGGGAATTAAGCTTGTGTTGAAGGGGCTATCATTGAGAGGTCTTACCCTTCAAGGGGAGACTTGCTTGCCGGGGAGAAAGCTTCCCTAACGAGTCAAAAGTGGCGAAGCCATGTCTTCTCCTTCGGTTAAGCCTCGCTTAGCCAGGAATGGTAGCGAAGGAAAACAAGCCCTATACTGGAAGTGGTCAATCAGAGCTGGAAGGGGACCTCGTTCGGTGAGAAACCTAAGATTATATAAGTCTGAAGAAAGGTTTAGCACTTATTATTGTAACAATCAGTATAAGGCTTATAAGAAGCCTTAAAAGTTAGACTATTATCATGCATTAGAGGTCGATTGTGCGACAATAGGCTTCTTTCACCGAAGGGAGCGATGGGATCCAGTTGCTTATGCCTTTAGTTAACAAGTTAACAGTGGACCATTCAATACTAGTGGCGCGAGGGGAGAGTGACAAGAGACCTGTTCCTGTTGTTCTTCCGATTGTCGGTTCCGAATACGAAAGGTAAAAAGCAAGGAAAGGTAATGTCAATTGAAGCCAGGCCTTTTCGGAGGAGGAACATGCGGAACAGGAAGATTTTTTTGGTTGGACGAATGACAGCCTGGAACTCACTTACTTCCTTTGCAAGCACTATTCGCTTTTAATATATAGAAATCCCCCATCTTCAAGCAGAATGAGAATGACTTTCATCATTAGCTTAGGGAGGAAAGTTTTTGATTCAAAATCTTAATAGAAAAAAGAAGCCCTGTGCTTTATTAGCACAGTTCTAGAAAGAACTCAGCAAGAAAGAGAACACAGCACGGCTAAGAAAGCAATACCGAAAAGCAAACAAAGCTAGGGTTGCGCTTGCAGCGCGCCTTTCCAGCGAGCACACCTTCCCCGCCCTTGGAATCAACCGTCTTTGAGGAGAAATCCTTTCCTGAAGTTCAACAAGCTATTCGATTAGGGTAAGATAAGAAAGCTGTAGGCTTTGGCATCTAAAGAGAGATCTGCACATGGTGCTTTCCTTCTTTCGTTCTTTGTTTATGTACCTACAAAGGCTAGATACATTTGCTAGTAAGGCAAGGCAAGCGAATCCAGCCTAATGGAGCACAGATACAATTGACATTGCCTCTTCTTGCGAAGATTGGGTTAAGTTCAGCCATTCCTAGGCTTTCCCGTATCCTTTTGAGTCGGTTAAGGACAGAAAGAAAGTTCAGAGTTTAGATGGAATGCTTACTATCAGTGCATTAGATGTCCTAGTTGTCCAGTACCAATCTGCTTTCAAGGTTCAGTGTGCCTTCGTTCAGTCTCCAGTCTCTTGCAAGTGCTATCGAATCCTCCCTAGTACAGGGTGTGGCATAGGGTATTGTGCAGGATACTGTACCCGCGACCGACTCAGTGGTACGATGTCCCTTCCCTACCTTTCTTTGCTTTGTTTATTCTAGCTTCGGGGAGACAGTTGGACATAGCAGGGTTTGTGATGGACACGATTATTATCCGCGTCCGGGCTACCAAGAGGTTACGCTCTTACCCTTTCGGTTCGCTCATGACTCGGCTGGCTGCTAGACTGGTAGTTGTGGTTGACTGGTACAGTCTAGAGGTCATAGATCCAGAGGACGTGGGTGAGGAGATGTTTGCATGCTCCGACTATAGGCCGCTACGGTTTCACCGTGGGCTACGCTACTTTGGTGACAGAGGTGGTCCTGAGCAGATTACTAGCGTAGCTGCGAGGCTGAGTAGAGAGAGAGCTTCGAACGAATGGAAGGCGGGGCTCGTCACCTCCACCTGCAACCACAACCGCATTCCCTACTTCCAACTCGAATACATCGAAAACAACAATCAGACAACAATCGACCTACAAGAGCCCCTTACACACACGGGAAAGACTAGGAGAGAGTTGGAATGGAAAGCTTACAAGGCTTACACCAAGAAATTCTATGGCAATGGTTCTAGACCCGGAGACTCAGTCCCCAAAAAGCCTGAAATCGAAAAAAGAAAGACTTTAGGACTCCTGGTCCTCCACCCCACGAGGAAAGACAAAGCTTTCTCTTTTCATTCGAGTAAGCTTCACCTCTTCCGAAAGTCTCCTCCCTCATATCCTTCGATCCGGGCCAAGTCTTACTCTCATATTAGTAGTAGCTGTAGCGACATCTCCCTTCCTTTGTAGGGGAACGGGAAATGCCCGGGGAAGAACCCTGACACTCAGTCCTCTCCGTCTACCTCTTTACCAGCTAAGCCACGTCACCCCTCGTCTATTAACTTCTTTAATGTGGGAAAGGGGGGATAGACCGAGGAAACTTGCTTGACTTCGAGTGAAAGGCAATCAATCTCTAGCTTTCGACTAAGCTAAGAAGCAGATAGGATAGGATCAATCTAACTAAAAAGTACCTTCCCTAGGGCAAGACATCCCAAGGAAAGAAAATGAAAATAAAGGAAAGAACTAAAGCTGGAGTGGAGACTGAGGGCAGGCAAGCTTGAAGAGGGCGTCAGGCCGGAGAAAGGTGCCACGGGAACGGAATCAGGAGCAGGGCGGGAAGCTTAAGAAAGAGATCCGGGATTCCCACGAAGCTAACTAAAGAGAAGGGGCATACCGAGATCGAGTAAATAAAAAGGGAGCGGGGACAAGATGATCGACTTCTAGTTGCAGCGGATCCTGTGGTCCTCCTCCTCTCATATCAGAATCAGAAGAAAGAGAAGATGCTTGCCCGATTAAAGTGGCAGGGATAGGAGCTTTGGTACGAGACTCAAATGGTTCCAGGGTGCCGGAGATGAAAGCTTCTTCTTTAGATCACGAGGCGGGAGGTTACCGGCTTTCTTCGAAGTTAGGTTAGGGTTTGGCGAAAGAAAGAAAAAAAAAAAAAGTATGTCGACGCTAAGCATAGCTACCAATGCAAACCAGTCTGTCTTATAATAAGATAGTAGCTCGCTTCCGACTTGCATGTGTTAAGCATAAGGCTTTCTCTTCATTGAAAGATAGATCTTCCAGAACCGGTCATACTTATACCTCAACCGAGGTTTGAATACTTGCTTCCTAGTAGCTCTCTTTCCTAGCTTCAGGGAGAAGCCCGAGAATATCATCGCTCGATTCGAAGTACCCGACGATTTGAGTCACCGATAACGGACCAAAATGGATTGTTTAGCAAGTTAAAGATTTTTGACTCAAAAAGTTTACGAGCGTATCCTAATTCGCTCGTATCACTCCCGAGGGACCGGAAAAAAGGTTTTTCGGGCTGAACAAGGGGGGGCTTCACACACTCAAATGAGTAGAGATAAGGGGAAGGCTTCTCTCGAAATCTTCAAGCAACTCGATTAGGGTAGGCAGTGTGCATTCTTCTCTCGGCTCTAGAACAGGAAGAAGGGAAGTTAGCCTTTCTTCTTTCTTTGCCAAAGCAGGGCCCACCGCTATCATGCATGATGCAATCTCTTGGTCTTCATCTGAGGAATGGTTTTGTTGTTCTCTTTGATTTCAGGTGGTCCGCGACGGGTGACCGGAACCGTCGAATTCTTGCTTTGGGGTAACCACTTCCCAATCGTCATCCTCATGGAGATCGGGGTCTCCCCACATTATATCTCCATCTGGGCTATTGACAGCTACCAACCCCCGCTCTATCTCTTCTGAGTCATCAGGGATGCCCCGAACTTCGGTGTCCAGAGGATCCATCTCTTCGACGGGTATAGAGGCTGGTTGCAGTGCTACAAACCTTATATACACCATTTTTGTAGTCGCTTGTCTTATGAGTGAATCTCGATATATATCTGGCCTATTTGATTGAAGCTGAAGGCCTGTTCAAAAGATCAGATAGGCGGGTGGAAGCAAGAAAACGGCTGGCTAGCTCGTGCAATCTCAAAACAAGTCCTTCGCTTTAGTAAAGTAAGCTATCTTTGGTTTCTAAGGTTCTCGGGGCACTACGGTAGGACGTAGATCGATCATGACGAGAATGGACTTCTCCGTAATGTAATAGAAGAGTCACAGCCCCTTCTCGACTAGACGAAGGAGATATGAATTCCATTCAGGCTTGGCTTGACCCTCCTGGAGGCGCAAAGTTCATCATTCAGTGTGGTGGGGAGCCTCGCCTGGCAGATTGGGATGACTTGGATGCTGGGCAGATCCGGATAGAGTCTCGCTCATAGATAGAGGAAGAGTACGCGCGCTACGGGCATCGGATCAGATAGCCCTTCGGGCAACCAACCGCACATCCAATTCCGATCATGGAGGGATGGCTGAGTGGCTTAAGGCATTGGTTTGCTAAATCGACATACAATCTTCTTGTATCATGGGTTCGAATCCCATTTCCTCCGGCAGAACGGGCGGGCGTGAGAGAAAGAACCTCTTGGCGGAGTTCCCAAAATAGCACTACTTAGTGACTAGGAGCGGAGAGCCTGTTTCGCGTTTTTTTTTTACTTTTCCCTTACTAGTCAAGTGGTAAGGTAGGGCGCTCTTCGATGAATAAAACACAGACTTTAGGAAAGTGGTTCAGGTAGCTCAGCAGGTTAGAGCAAAGGACTGAAAATCCTTGTGTCAGTGGTTCGAATCCACTTCTAAGCGGGCGAAGGGTCATGAGGACACGTAGCCGGGAGCGAGCCGAATTTGGAAATTCAAGTGAAAGAAAAAGCCAAAAAATCTCGCTCCTGCACTCTACGGCTTTTTGGCGTCGCCATATCTTGCTGGAGGCAGATTTTCTAAAAAAAGCGGTTGATTACTCGGATTGGTTCTCGCCTCCCTGTGTCCAAAAGGATGGGCGAGTTCGGTTCAAGTCTTCATCGATCGGGTGGATCTATATGCTCCGGGGGGGTGAGACGAGGTGTAGCGCAGTCTGGTCAGCGCATCTGTTTTGGGTACAGAGGGCCATAGGTTCGAATCCTGTCACCTTGACCAAGGAAGGGCTCTTTTTCTTTTTATATAGATCTGACACCCTTTCCCGGGAAAAGAAGTTAGGGATCACCATTTTGATTTTGGGCAACAGAAAAGCTGTTGTTTTGCTTCTCCATTTCCAAGCAACCCTGTGATGTGACTATCTGTAACCATATAAATGACGAGTATGAATAACGAACTGCCGTAGCCCCTTTCTCATCTCTAATGGCCATGGATACATAGTGGCTGGTCGAGGGGTTATCGCTGGCACTACTTCCACTTGATCGCTTCGTACTTCACATTCGATCAGCAACTTTAGGCTAGTTTATTTCCCTTCGTCCTGACCTGGCATACAAATAAAAGCCCATGACCTTCTTTTCGTCTTCAAGGAATGTCTGTAGCGTTCTCATCTCTGTACTGAATGATTGAGCTACCCATGCTATGACGGAACTACTCCACTGTCAACTGATCGAACTAGACTGATCTAGCGACACTAGCATCTATCCATCAAGGAACTGAGCTATGCCACGGATGTCGCTCTGACTGAACTACCGAGACTGACTGACAAACGAACCCAGCTCTCAAAGACCTAGCTATACTACTTAATTACTGACCCATGCTACCTATTCTAGTGCGCTAGGTAGGAAAGGGAGACAAGAACTACATTGCTATACCTGAATCAGTTTGACTCAATGCTTGCACTTAGACCTTTCCCCCAAGCTTCCTTCTATGCTGCCAGAAGCGGAGAGGAGGGTTTTCACAACACTTAAACCGAAAGAAGAAATGCCCTAGCTCAGCTTCCTAGCATGACACATCAGCTACGCCATCAGAGACTGAATTAGAGCCTGGAATGATCCTCCACTTGCTAGTCATGAAATATCACCGCTCCGTCTTTCGTTGCTCTCTTAAGCTGCTTTACGAGTGCAACCAAGTTCAAGAAACTGCTAATTAAGATACGATGCTGGTATCTATCTAAAAGTCAATATCTGTGAGAAGCTTCTTTCTCATAAACATCCGAAGCAACGAGAGATGCCCAAAATCCTATTTCCTCTTTCCTCCATAACCTTACCAATACTCCCTCGCCTGGAATTCTCCCAGTAAGCTGATCAGACACAGCCCTGGACTTCCCTTCACTACCAACCCCTCCCCTTAAGATTCCTCACCGCCTGGGTATGAAGATACCTCACTGCCTGGTTATGTTTGCAAGTTGCAGAAAGCATTGTATGGTCTTAAACAGGCATCACGCGCTTGGTATGATAAGTTTTATAGCTTTTTAATCAGTAAAGGCTTTCTTATGAGCCGTAGTGATTCCTCGTTATTTATTCAAACTAACAGTTTGCGAACTACAATTCTTGCGGTTTATGTGGATGATATTATTATAACTGGCAGTGATACCTCTTATATCTCCACTCTAATCACTGAATTAAGTGCTCCGCTATAAAGAACCTCGGGAACTTGAACTATTTTCTTGGCATTGAGGTACTCAAGACAAGAATGATCGTGGACTTTTTTTAACACAGCAAAAATATGCGTTGGATCTCCTCCAGAGAGCTGCTATGCTGAATTGTAAGCCCTGCTCTTCTCCAATTAACTTTAAAATCAGTCCTCTGCTGCAGTCTCTTCTACTCCATTTCATAATCCATCTCTGTACAGAAGCATCGTTGGAGCCCTGCAGTATATTACAAGACCTGATTTGGCCTTTGCTGTTAACTCTGTTTGTCAACACATGCAATCTCCTACAGATGACCACTTTACTGCAGTAAAACGTATCTTGCCTTATCTCAAAGGGACTGTTACAACTTGGTATTCAGTTCACTAGAGGACCTTTCACTCTTACTGCCTATTCAGACGCTGATTGGGCAGGTGATACTTGTGATCGTCGGTCGGTTAGTGGCTATTGTCTTTTTATGGGTAATAATCCCATTGCCTGGTGTGCTAAGAAGCAGGCCACAGTTGCCAGATCTTCAACCGAATCTGAGTATAGATGCTTAGCTCATACTGCCGCTGAATTATCGTGGCTTCGCATGCTCTTCAAAGACTTACAGATTCCTTTGTTTCATGTGCCAACCATTTGGTGTGATAATATATTTCAGCCATCTCCCTCGCCTCTAATCCTGTGTTCCATGCTCGCACGAAACAAATAGAGGTGGACTACCACTTTATTCGGGAGAAAGTTATCCATAAATATCTTAAAGTGCGGCATACGAAACTTATAGCACAAAGTCGGTACCATTGACTGAACACAAACACAAGATCAATCAAGTCTCACATGTGAACGAAATCGAGAGGGAAGAGCATGGATGCTAGCAGCACCGGAAGTTCTCGTTCAGTATGAAGTTGAATGCAAGCCTATGTCCATCTCGTGTAGTTGAGGAGGCCCGCGACAAACCTCAATTTCTTCTTGCTGCTAGTGCTTCTTGTTAAAGCAGCTTTCAGTTTTCTCTTAATGTTACAAGCTGTTGTTGATCTAAAAAGAGTAAGTATAGTTACGGTTCTTTCCCCGAGCTAGAAGCAGTTAAAAAGATTCTCAAGTTACAGTTTTTAATTCACTCCAGATGGGGTAAATGTTCAGTGGCTATCTTCTCGACTGTCTGCTTTACGGAACGAAATCAAGTGTGATTGAAGTAGCCAGGTTGAGACAGGTCGGCCTTCTTGTCCTGCCTTGAGAGAGGACTTGATTAGATCAACTGCCCATGATAGTGCAATCGAGAGAGTGAAGGGAGAGAGACCTCTGGGGCCAGTCAAGTAGGAGGTTTAGCAGTAAATTACATCTCGAAGAAGACCTCCTAAGGACGCCAGCCAGTAGAAAACAACAATTTAGTTGTAAGGTCTTGTCCACCCTTTCTTGCAAATCGATGCCCCATGAACAACGTTTATGAGAAGTTGATCAAGGACCCATTTTTCCAGCCAAACCTTAATGCTTGATCCCTATGGAGGCTTACTAGTAAAGGGACCGGTTGGAACGACTGACAGAAGAAAGAAAAGCGCGAAGGGAGATGATCTTCACAACCGCAAGGAACGGCTGCTGGGAGTCGGCCTCCATTGCTGCCGGGTTCACACCGCTGCTGCAACTTGTCTGCCGAAGAGGAGGCTGCACACCGTGATCAGCATGACTGTGAAATGATGAGGATGGCCGCTGCTCCTCTTCTCTTGGCTTTCATGAGGTTTCATCCGTGGAGAACACAACTTTTCGTCTGCGCGTTGCTCCTACCTTTCTTTCTTTGCTGAGGTTTTCCAAGCGGCTCGTTAAGGCTAATGCTCATGGTGGATTTTCCCATCAGATGCAACCGTAGCAGGGCTTATGGCAGGGACTCTTGCTGTTGTGTGATTGCAGCACCCGAGAAGCACACACCACGGTCTGACATTTCACCACAAGGACCAATCTTTTGTCACTCATGCGGTCTATTTTCGATCATGATGGAGATGGGAGAGTCATGCTTTGAATCTCTACTACTCTGCCATCCACTTCCGAAACATCACCAAGCCTGATACCGAACAAGGCATCCATCACCGTCTTCCTGCAGCAAAGGTTCTTTGCTTGACAGCTTTGAAACGTCGTCCCCGACCCCCTTCCCTCGCGAGGTTTGGCTAGGCTCTATAATTGCCTTCTCGGAGAAAGAATGTAGCCGGCTTTGAAGCCGTGACCGCACCCATGGCATGATGTTTTAAGATCGGTCCTAACATGGTTTGCTAAGCATGGTGTTAGCATGGCGTTCCAAGACCAAACCTGATGTGTTCTCTTCATTTTGTTAACAAAAAAAGAAGAAGGAAAAGAAAATGTTGAGAAAATGGGCCTTTGGGCGTGGCCCTCACGAAACGGGCCCGGTGCCAGTGTGCACGACCCGTGTAACATGGGCTTTAGACCTCTACTCCCCTTAACTAAATCTCCAGGCCTGCCAAAGACTGCTCACTTACGAAATGGGCCTAAGCCCATATAGACTCGGCCCGTCCAAATGATGTTCAGCGGTCTAAACCTACCTGGATCTATTGAATCACCACCCGGCAATCATAGAGAACCTATCAGAAAGGGTATGTTTCATTCGATATAAAATCCATTTAATAGGTCCGATCCAAGCGACCTTATTGCTTGCTCCGACCCAGGTAGTGCATCCATAGCTCAATCAATCTCATTTGGTGGTAACTTGGGGTCCATCTCCTTTCTTCCTTTAGGGGTGAAAACCTTCTGGACTGGCTTATCATAAAGGCCAGTGAAAGGGGTTAGGACATAGGTTCCAAATTCTATGGCAAGGACGTCTCGATGCGAGTATCATATGTATATCGAATGGATAGAGAGAGTATCTAATCTATCACACTAACCAACCAACTAAGATGGATTCAACTGGTTGTTTGGGTGCCGTAGATATGCGAGATCGTATGTGTATTCCCCTTGTTGATGCATTGGCACTGTAGGAGTAGTAAAGTAAACCCATTGGGATTGGCATACCACCTCTCCATAGAGAAACTTCTGGAAATAACATTATTATTCACTAATACAATCCCTTTAATGTCCCCGAGAAGGAGAAGCTAGTCATACAACCCCGGTTTCTAAAAAGAAAAACATTTCATGAAGTGAAATCCGATGGATTGGACCTTTGTATAGATCCCAACATAAGGAAGGGTCACGTATTTGAACTCAAACCTCCTGTGAAAGGGTCATGGGTAGTGCCGTTGTGAAGACCTGTTGAGCTAGCAGTCTCTGCTGCTATGGCATGGCTCCAATGATTCAGCATCTTGAGATGGATTTCTCATCTCCGTCCTCTATGTGCCCCGATTAGGAGGGGATTCAGCGAACCCATCCAAATGAGGTTTTGACCATGGAAAAATGTGCAATGAGGAGGTTTTTTAAATCTGTCCCAAACTAACATGGAGGGATTTTCTATTCCAAAGAGAGACGAGTATCGGCTGTATGGCAAGGACCCTCAACCGATGTGGATGAGACACTGGCTGGATGACGGCCGGCTAGCTGCAATGATCTCCTGGGAACTTACTTATGTGTCCTCCCTGTGCTGTGAATTAGGCTCCTTTGATTAGGGGCCCCTGTAGCACACTATGCTCTACGTGTAAGCCTCATCCTCGTTACCTATATGGTGTCTTCAATTAGAACAGCTCTACATTGTACTAACTGCTGAATACTCCTTTCTCCTCTAGGTCTTGTGGATTAGTCCTCTCTCCCGATATGTGTGAAATCAATCAGTCACTAACCAGTACTTCCTGGACCACTCCTTTGTATCGTATGTGGGGAATCAATCGATTACTAACCGGTGCCACTCCACCTCCACTCCCCATCGACTGGCATTCTCTGGCGTGACCGAACTCACTCTGTGTCTGTCCACCTACCTTATCCTAATCACTGGATCGTAAGTAATGCCTTGTTTATGTAATATTATTTCTTTCTTGTTACAATGGACTAGGTCAACGTCTCCATGGCGATATCGTATATCAATGAGAAGTAGTACTTTCTATCTAGTAGTTCTACTCGTAAGCTACTACGGAAGCGGACTGGGACTGTGCGTACTGGGGAAGGGGGTTGCCTTCCTTGCTCTCCCTTCGTTTATTACGGAACTCAACTAAGTAGGATTAACTCAACTCTTTTCTTACGAGTAGTTCGTCAAAAGTCCTACATCCTCGATTGCAGGCGAAGAGGCAGACCGTGCAGCTACGGCCATTTAACAATATTAAATACCTGCCTTAAGAGTAACAAACTCCTTGAGTGCACTCACACGCCTAAGAAGGAATTATTAAAGCCCGGCCCCATCCATATTCAAGACAGGAATGGGCTAAGGTCCGACCTATCCAATCCTAAGAAGGTAGCTAGATCTTCTCTCTTGTTTCCTAGCTGCTATTAGTCCTATCCGAGTTAGCCCTCTCAATCTTAAGGGGGCACCTTAGCGCAACTTGAAGGACAGGAAAGGGGCAGTTTTGGCTAGACTAAGAACCCGAACCACGCCTATTTAGGTATTTATTAACAAGGCCCTTTGCTCGGTCGGAGATAGCATCTGGGGCCAAGGCCCTGTTCTGGTTACTATAATTAGTGTAGCACCTTTCTTTTTAGGGCTTAAAGGCGAAGCGCTTCGTCCGGGTTTTCTCCCCAGGTTAGGGGCGGCTTTGAGTGGGCTTTATCCGTATGAGCGGAGCGTTCAGCGGTGTGGGCAAGATCTGGAGAGATTTGTTCATGAAAACATCCCCTTTTCGGTTCGGGGTATTCCTCTTTAGTGATTGGCACCTTTAGTCATTTTTCTGGCAAAGGCCATGAGGTTTTGGTGTTTGCCGGCCTAACTCACTAAGCTTCCAGTCTCATCTGTCTGAGATCCTAACTCGACGAAAGTATAAGCTGAAGCAGAGGCTTCACCAAGAGGGATTTCCCACACTTGGGAGTTGGGTCGCGGGAATACTTTCTCAAAAGGATTTGTCTCTGTATGACCGGTGTCTGACCAGGAAAACTAACGCAGATTGACTTGGATGAACCCGACCGGGTTTGAAACGAGCAATTTATGAATAGGAAGATGCCCACCAAATGGAAGCTTTTCATAGTCTCTCCCGAACCCTCCGGGGTATGGTATAGATAGGGCTCAAGATGTCTTTTTTGACCTGGCCGAGTTCTCTTAAAAGTGGAGATCTTGACCTAGTTCTCTGACTGCTCTAGATGGGCTTTGAAGCATGCTGCTCTCCTTGAATCAAAAGAGGAATTCACTACAAAGAGATGCAAGCTAGACTCCCTCGGTGCTGTCCTTTTTGATACACCCTCTTGGGCTGTTTCCCCTATCTATTGATAGTTGTATACTCAAATCTTACCTACTAACGTTATTCTAGCTGAACCAGGCTGGCTCTCAGCTATACCCGCCACAGCCGCCCTTGATAGCTTCGATGACCTGCCTTTCCCAGACAAGAATACTTGGGAATTTACTACTATGGATCAACCAATTGGTTGTGACAGAACGGAGAAGGGGAATTTGTCTGAACTTTCTCTTCCTGGGAGCCGTGCCGTGAGACTACCTAACCGGTACCAATTGGGATCTCCTTTTCTAGGGACAAAGAAAGAAACCGTCTCGTGGTCTCACCAACCTCATGCTCAACGCGTTGCTCAGACAAGCTGATAGCGAACGGTTTATGGCAGTTCTGAAGCTCCGAGGAACCGGGCACCAGCTCTCGATTCTTCCTTTAGCCGTGGACCGTAGAAGCGATGTGCTCAAGAGCGGGGGAAGGTTATAAATGTAGTTTCTTCCATGGTATTCAGTAGTTCCCTCATTAATTAGATTCAAATTCCTTTGGTTTCGAGAGCTGATTGAGATGCGAAGAAAAAACGAGAGACAAAGCAGAAAAAAAAAGAAGATAGATGGGAAGTCGAATAGAGCTTAGCGGTTAGAGGGTTACATCCTAATTCCAAGCACTAGAGAAAAAGATGAAGTGATTCTTGGTTCAGTCGAAGACTTTCCACTTTTCATGGAATTAGCAGATACTAGATGACTCGATGGCGATACCCATCCTTTCGATCGTTTCATGCGGAATGAGAAGTTGTTGGAGAGAGACCGGGATAGAGTTGGAGGTTACCCTAAGGAGAAAGGAACGAGACGGATGTGGGCTCTTTGCTCCTTCCCAGATCGGACTAGCTTCGTAGTTCCATGGATTCGAACGAAGTGGTTCCAACGAACCGGACCGGGAGAGAGCAAGAATGATTTGAACAAGGGGTCCGGTGGGGTGGCCCCGAGCTCGGTTTGGAAGGAAGGTTTTTCTTTTTGAGAAAGGGGTTCCTATACAAAATGCAAACGTTTGTTCTAGAAAGAGAATGCCTACTATACATAATCTAAGGGAAAAGACATGAGATCAAGTGAGAACTCAAGAATGTTATTGCTCCTCAAGAAAGAAAAGACGGCAGGGAACTAAGGTGATGGCTTGTAGCTTTTCCACCTACCTATCATACAATCTCTACTTTGAGACCTGATGAATGAAGGGCGGGAGCAGAGTCTTCATCTGCCACCTCTATTCAATCACTGAAGCCCAGCAATAGATGTTGATGGATTCAGCCCAATAGAGTGTAGTGTCACATGGCTGCAAATAGACTGGATTAGGTTTCACAAGATCTCCTCGTCCTCGGTCAAGAAGTGGAACCAATTGCTTAACTTCGCGCAAAGGCAGACATGCGGTGGTTAGTACGCCTTGAGTGAGGAGTGAAGTTCAGGGCGGAGTCGCTGCTGCTGCTTTCTGTCCGTAGTTATAGCTGCTTTATTTTATAAAGGATGAAGCTAGGCTTTGAGGAGCATTGCATTTCTTTTGCCAAAGGCCAGTGATTGACTAACTGTGTTCTACGGGTGTGATCGACTAGGCTGAGGAACTACTCTCTATATAATAACTAAGATAATAGAAAACTCGCTTGATCTTGTTCATACAGATGGCACTCGAAAAAATCCCGAATCTTCTTCTGTCACTAAGATACTCGATTCAGACTCTGCCTCAAATAACTTTTTATTAGGGAAAGGGTCAAAAAGAGGTACTTTCGCCCATGGTGAGATAGAACATTCGCTAGATGAGTGAAAACTTTTTCGATCTGATACCCCATAATGAGAACTGGTTCATAAGGTTTGCCACTAGGGGATGGATAGAGCTAGACCTTTATTGATTGGAGACCCAGATTATAGAGGACTTTTTGACAGAGGGCATAGCGTTATTCCTTTTACGGATAGGTGGGACTAAGACCGATATCATGGTCTTCCTCCTTCTCGATGCGCGGTAAAAAGTCTATTTTGGAATTCCTTTAATGGACGAGTTCATACAGCCAGTGATTGTCCAGAGACTTCGACTGCTGCTTAGCGCTTAGCGACTGAATCAGCCCAGGAAAAAAACCGATCGATACATCGATACATAGGGTGGTAGTCTATCTAGCTTTTTCAAGCAAAGGTAAGCTTGTTGACTCAATTAAAATGACCTTCGACCACAAAGAGTTTTTCAATCTTTATCTTTATTCAAGCTCAATAGGAATCCCTTTCCTAGTGAATGAATCGTCAAAATCCTTCTCAAACCGAGATCTTATCTTATAGGGGCACAAATCAATGGGTGCCGGCGCTGCTACAAAAGAATTGCATTAGCGGGAGCTGCTGTCTAGGTCTATATACAGTACGTGATTTGTTCTGCAAGGAAGGCACAAGAGACTTCTTAGAAAGAAGAGATTGAGAAGAATGAATTCCTCCGCGGTAAAGTCTTAATTGGATCAATCGTTAGCCTGAATAGCCTACCAATAGCAAGGAACAGAAGAGTCACCCGTGACGTGAAAGGAGAGAAAGTCAATAATTTTTTCAAAGTAATTTAGGGCCTAGTAAGGGCAACAAATGGTAGAGGAACGAAAGTAGCTCGACCGAGACCTAAAAGGTGGGAAGGGCCAATCATTCCCTAAGTGAGAGGAAAAAAGCTCATAGTTAGGAAGTAACTTCAACTTTCTCGAGTTGCAGGAGTGAAAGAAAGAGTCTCGACTAAGAACTCAAAGTAGCGGAGTCTGAGAGGCATATGAACAAGGAAAGTGGGAAAGTGACACAAGATCCACTCGACGAAAGGCAGGAAATAACGGTAGCTAAGTCGGCTTAGGGTTACTCATTGCATTCCTGCCTACCTTGCAGCACTCTTACCGCGTAGTGGGAAGAAAGAGGAAGGAGTGGCTGTAATTCGAAAACGGCAAACAGTGCTTACTCATTAAGCAGTCCTCGGTAAAAGAAGGCTGGAAAAAAGAGATCAAGATGGGAGCATCTCACTCAGCTGTGAGGGAATGGTCCGCTGTTGTGACGAATAAGGGCTTCAGAAGGGCTTGCTGCTCTAGGCGATGGGATTGTTTGAAGGCATTACCGGTCTTAGCAAGAAGGACTTGCTTGCAAGAGGGAGCTCTTTTACATCGTTAGTGAAGCTAGTACCCTAAGTTAATCAAATCCTTCTCACTGAACTCCGATTGCCCTAAGGCAAGTAACTGAACTGACTTAACTTAATCTTAATGTCCGAGATTGAATAGGAAGTTGTTTCAGAAGGAGCTCTTACCGTGAGAGTATCCGCTCTTAGTCTTTTGCCACTAGATCAACTTCTTATCAACATTACCCTCCTCCACATTTCCGGGAAAACAATCATTTTTCTTTCTGCAGAAAAAAAAACTTTTCTATACAGCTTTACCCAATTTCATTTTCATTCCCTGTCTTTCTCTCTTCTCTTGTTCTAATGAGAGAAGAATACAATAATTGCCTTTTTGGTTAATATTGAAAAAAGCAAATAAATAATAGTGTTATATAATAGAATCTCACACTCTCCTTCAAGCTTCAGGGGTGAAATCACGCTTGTATTTCAATTACTGAAAGCGAAGAGAAGATAGCCCTTGTTCTAGTCAGAATAGAGGGCAGTTGGTCAGATGATGGCACAAACTTAAGAATAAGATCGGCGGAGGCCACTCTTTCTCGCAGCTATTGAAATGGCTGCTATCTTCCTAAACAGGAAAGGGGGAAAGAGGGGTCGGGAAGCCCAAAGCACGCCTTAGTTCGTTCCGCTGGGACGAACAGGTCGAGACGTGGTGTATGTAAAATCACTTTGGTGAGAGATCGCTATGCCACGTGTCCTTAAATAGACTGGACATATTGCTTAAAAATAAAAAAACTCACACACAACAGGTTGGAAAGGCCTGAAGGGTGGCCTAAAAGCTTTGGAACGGCTTTCGCGCGACTCACCATTATTATCTTTGTCTTCGCATTACCCCAGTTCCTTAATCCAAATAGCCATAGGAGAAGCTGAGCTAGCTAACCTAAGTCCGTAGCTAAAGTTCTCAAACAAGAGTTCCATTCCCCTTACTCGTATTGCAGGCAAATCCCGTTACTAGTAGTTCTGGTTAGCCCATTTGCCCGAGCACACTCTCAACTTGTAGATGCGCCAATCCCGCCTTCCCCGACGAGAACAGAAAAAGCAAGAGACTACGAACACCAGCACGCATGAAAACAGCCCTTTTAAATTTAAGAATTTAAAGCATACCCAAGGAGAGCGGGCATCCATCCAATCTTCACTTATAGACATGGCCTTCTTTCCGTTTTCCGTTCGTTAACTACTTCTAACGAGCAAGTTTTCAGCCTACCTCGGCTGCGAGAAGGAAATAGAATAGTGGACAAACAGCAATAACCGTGCTTATCCTTCTAATAAAGAAACTAAACCTTACCTAAGAAACCGATTTCACCCACTACTGTTACTACTAGTATAGAAGAAGATCTATTAAGACGCACGACTACCTATATAACAAGTTGCCTCTGACCTCTCTGTCTCACGACCGCAAATAAAACCTGTAGCTTCATGCCCTGACCTGAACTACTACTGGCTTAGCTGTCTAGCTACTAAAAACTTGGCACCCGTCCTGCCAATATAGTAGAAAGAGTATAAATAGGATTCCCCTCAGGGCACACTTGTTAGCTACAGTTCCCATCTGTCTTGTAAAGAACTCGAACTGCCCGCAGTTACGAGACTCGCTCCCCTGGCCGTAGCAACTACAGTTACTCTTGCTCCTGCCAAATCCTTACTTCAGGGGATTAAGGTAGTTTACTTGCTGGCTGATAAGTCAAGTAACGAAGCCTAAGATTAGATGACTGATTAGATTACTAGGTTGTTTAACTGAGGTTCTCCGCCTCGCCTAAGTCTCATATCTTAAAGTAAAGAAAAGACTCTAACTCAACAGCAAGCTGCCTTTACTTGGCTTCAAGTCCCAAAACCCAAAAGGTGTTATAAGTTGGAAGCTAAGAAGCTACTCGTTTATGAGTAGGAGTTCCCATCGGTCCAGAACTAGAAGTAAACTCAAAACCTGGATTTGGCGAAAAGGACCTATTATTTGCTATTTGCATTCTCCTACTCCTAATAGTACCCATTATTCTTATTCTAAAGTACCATTAGAGCTCCTTTTCCCGACAACAGAGGGGGGATCTTACTTTCTCAAGTCATACGTCTTTTGTTCAGCCACCGATAGTCAACCACATGTTTCATAAAGTCCAGATTCTATTCCCAAACAAATCTCATTCCTCTTTGAAAAAGTCCTCAGAAAGTCAACTTAGGCTCTGTTAATTCCGAATTGAGAGATGAAAGGAGAAAGAGAGAGAGAGAGAGAAAAGGAAAAAGAAGATGGTAGAAGAGAAAGGATGATAAAATTAGGGCTCAAGAATGAAGCCCTCCTTCATTCTATTAGATAAAAAATGACATTAAAAAAAAAAAGGATTATACAAGTTTCAAAAGTATACTAGTATATCCCTACTAAACACTACCGTTGGAGCATAGATGTTAATCATGCCCAACTTGCACATTACTAGCTCGATCAGTCTATCCCTTGAGAGTGCTTTAGTAAATACATTGGCTAATTGGTTACGGAAAGCAACATGTGGTGTGATATGGGACTCAATCTTTTCTCTTAATGAAGTGGCAATCCACCTCAATGTGTTTAGTCCTATTATGAGAAAGTGGATTGTTGGCAATATGTATAGCGGCTTGGTTATCACAGTATAGCCTCATGGGTACTTCTACCACCTCGCCAACCTCTTCCAAGAGAGACTTGATCCATAATCCTTCGCACATACCTTGTGCCCTGGCCCTATACTCAGCTTCTGCACCCACTATAGTTGCCACCACTGATTGCTTTTTACTTTTCCAGGACACCCCCTAACAAATGCACACCATCCTGAGGTTGATCTCCTGTCCTCTACTGAACCAGCCCAATCAACAATGCCAGTGAATGAGGAGATCGACACGCGGGGGCGTCGACGGAAAAAACATCCCAACTTCGAAACCCCCACTGATGAAAGGTCAACCCCCGCGGCTGCGGAAGTCAAAGAAAGAGCTACAACTATCATACTAACCAAAAATGCAGCGCTATGAGGAGATTTGTAGGAAGGAAGGCTTACTGCTTTTTGGTTGTTACAAGCGAATAGCTTTCCGGTTGTCTGCTAGCCTGTATAATAGTAAGAGCCCCCGATGGCTTCTTTCCTTCCCTTCTAGCATCTCCCGTAGCGGAAAAGGGACCTCTTGCTTCGAATCCATCCTATCATTATCATCAGTAGGGGCCTAATGCCAGTCTTCGAGGCAAGCGAATCAATCGTATCAACCTTTCCGGCACTAATCCTTGTGCTAATTCTTGTAGTGCTTGACTCAGTCTATCCGTCAGTCCTAAGTCCTAAATCCGTCTCGATGGAATAGGCTTGGATGACCTCTCCTTCCTTTCATCTTTGGCATCTCTCTTACCTTACCACTTTAGGGACTACCGGAATAGAATAAGACTGGTAGGAAGACTTCCAGGACTTGGAATGATTACTCACGCCGGTAAAGCAGTTACAACCACACTTCCATTCACTCACAGAACAATAAAAAGACTTGACATCGCTCCTCACTCAACGAAGACGAAAAAGGAAGGAATTGCTTAAGTAAGGGGAGCAGCTTCACTCGCTGAGGCAAGAAAGAGAAAGAAGGAATGAATTGCTTCGAAAAGCAGTTTTTAAGGAGAAAGGAATAGTGTTCCAGCGGCCTGAAACAAAAAGCGAGATGCCAGTGGGGATAGACCCGGCATTAATAGAAAGTGAACGAGCAAGACCGGGAGAAACTTCAATAACAAAACCAAGAGAAGGAATTGATGCGGCTTTCGTAATAGAAAAACGTGAGGTAAACCCTAAGACAAGGTACCTTAAGCGATAGCGCAATGGGATCCAAAAGGAAAAGCAATAAGCGTACGGGGCCCTCCAAGACCCGTGCTTTACTTAAAAGTGGATAGGAATGAAGGCTTACATAGACTTGTTGAGCTGAAAGCGAGCCCAAACTTATTTATGATATGGGACAGCTTAGGCCTTATCCGATACGGCAAGGGTGCTTACACATGGAACCCCATTTCCTCCTTCTTTCTTATCTGATTCTGATGGCTTGACAGAGTCAGGGACTAATGGGACTGGGACTGAGAATGGTAATCTAGAAAGTTTACCTCGTGGACTTGATTCTAAAAAGCGGGCGACCTCAAGCATTCGGCTTGAAATAAGCCTTAAACCATTTAGAGACTAGCGGCGATTGAGCTTTGGTGGAACATGATTCCCGAGCTCCTTTAATGGTCATTGCTAACAAGCTATCAAACAAAAGAGTGACTTCTGTCGGGGATGGAATTTCATTCCTGACAATCAGTCTGATTCCAACAAGAAGGCAAGCAACTTCAAGCTCTCACCTATCTCAAAGGAGATGTTCTAGAAGAAGCTCTTTGCCGGATAACCTTGGACAAATCCTATGCAAGAAGAAGCTCTTTGGCACAAAGAGAAAGAGTTGGGATTGAGCTTTTTCATTTCGTTATGCCAAGAAAGGGCTATTTACGTAGCAAGTAAGTCTAGGCTTTCCCAACTTCAACTCCAGGTAAGGCGTAAGCACTTTTCTTTTAGGGCTTAGGACGAGAAGATTTTACACTAGCTTTAGACCTAGAACCAGCTGACTTAACATGCCTCCTAGACCAGCTCTCTTCTTTGAGTAGCTTTCTTCCTTCGGTAACGGAGTCTTAGCCTTGGGATACTACTTTTCCAGGAAATGAGCTTAGTGATGGGCTGTATCGCTAGGTAAACGGGGATCAAACCCTAAATCAAGAAGCACTCGATCTATCGCTCACTTGTTGAGTAAAGTCAGCAGTGTAGAGAAGTGATCGAAGCATGGGTTCAAAAAATCGACTCTACATACTTAAGATATTTTGGATTGGGGCCGCAAAGAAAAGAACTTCCAAATCAAATAGATCTTTGCTAGCACCGGTGAAGTCTTAGCTGTCGAACAAGCAATGAGGGGTGAAGCCCAGGCTCTAACGAATATTGAAAGAAGGATTCAAAAAGTCTATAAGAACTTCTTTTTCCTCCCTAGCTGTAGAGGCTTCTTTCTTCGCTAACGCTTGGGAATTCCTAGAGAAAGTAAGTTGAGTTCTATTTCTAGCTTTTTCCTAACTCGAAAAGAGATTTCTCTATCTAGCTTTCACCCTCTAGGTTACCTTAACTGAACCCAATCCCATCCTTCTCGTTCGATCCGTGCTTTTAACGAATTACCACTTATTCTGTGGCCTCTAGCCTTCTACCCCTCTCCTGACGTCGAGCCGCTTCGCCCCTTAGTCCAGAGCAGGAGCAGCGGATTCGCCTACTTCAAAGTCTAAAGTCAATAATCCGGATTTCCCCTCTTTCCTTCAAGCAAGGCTGACTTCATTAGCTATAGGTAGACTTCACACAAATCCAATCGTACAAGCAAGTAGATCAACATCAACGTTGAATAGTTTCATTCCATCTAGGGTTCCCTGCAAACTTCTTATATCTACCGGGGCAACAACCTCTTCCTTGAAGACCCTGTATTGCTTGTCTTTCTTCTCCTAGTTACTTCTTGGATTCGCCGCAAACAGATGACTAAAAGCGCTTACTAAGCATAGTCCCGGAAATTCCAATGCAATTAGCAGCGAATCTTGCACTTGAGGAGCAGATCTCTATCTGTAAGAGCAGATTAGGCGCATGCCATGGATGCGAACTTTAACAAAGAACTTAGTTAATTAAAAACTTTAACTTTAACAAAGAACTTAGTTAATTAAAAGGCTCTGCGCAGCAATTTTCCTCGTAGGCAGAGGTTGGACAGAGACTCAAACATATAAGGCAAAGGTGTGCAGGAAAGGCACCCGGACTTCTTTCCAATCGCATATAGAGTGAGCGAAGCACGGGTAGATCCCATTACAGATTGAGTAGGGGGAACCCCAACTAAAGTAGCAAAGAGAAAGTCAGCAGCAATTGCTAATCTCTTGATCTATGCACTTTCAATAGCACGCAGAGGTGAGGATCGACTAAGCATTTCCAGTAGGAGAACTCGCCCAAAGGGAACATTTAGAGTTGTTCCAGAAAGGTCCGCAGGTGAAAGAAAAGAGACTGGCTCTCTCTATCTATTATACTTATACGCAATATCTTGAAAGGCGAAGAGTGACTACTTCTTTCTGCTTGTATTGTACTTCCTGTTCCTGTAGTGATACAGGACTCGTGCAAGAGCGCTTACGGCAGGAGATGAGGCTTAGAATCCAGATCAGATTCCATATCTGATCTTTCCCAAACCAAAGCCGAATGCTTACTTCGAAAGTGCTCTTAATCACTTCTTTACTTGGCCTTCTCTCTCTCTCCAATCCAATAGCAAGAGAAGGTAGAGGAAGAAAAAACCTTATGAAAAAGCTTAATGCTTACTTAAATACTCTTTTCCGAATCATGCCTTACCCTACTTCCTTCATGCCTGATCTGAATGCCATTGATTACCTCCTTCATGCCCGTGGTCTGCTTTGCTCGTGGCTAGGGGAGCTTTCTTCTCTTCAGACCAAGAATATCGTATGTGATGTTAGAGAGCATGCTCAGGCTAGTTGGCTGAGGATTCTCCGATAACGAATTCTGCTTCTTTACCTGGAGCGGAAAAATGGTTAAGGAATATCTCAGAGCCGATGCGCGATCTCCGTGCTTTCCCACTCCGGGGGAGCGGGGAAGAATCCGCATGGGGGGTGGACCGGTACAACTCAGAAAGAATAAAAAGAGGAAGCCCTATCGCCCGAGAAAAGGGGGTTTAACAAATGTTGGGCCACTGACTTCGAAGCAAGAAGGATTTTGAGTCCCTTGCTCCAGAACCAGGATTTTCAGTCCTGTTGCATCTTCTCTCGGCGAAAAAAAGGTCCTACTTGCATGTGTTAAGCATATAGCTCAACCATAGTGGATGATGAAGAAAGTACTGAACGATGAAAAAGGAAGCATGGGAGGAGCTTGCTTCAATCGATGGCGTATATTATATAATAACATAAACATAGAGTAGAGTGAAAGGGTCCACCCCGAAAGCCGGGTAAGGACAGTTTTCACATGCCACAGTTAGGACTTGCAAGTACGATACTGACTCTTCACTTTATCAAAATTGACTAAGTATAAAGTGAAGTGTGTACCGGCTTTGTTGACCGTTAACTTTAAGCGGGCGAGCTTACTAAGCTAAGTGAAGGCCCTCTCGTGCAGGCAGGGGTTAGCTTTAACACTATACAAAGACCACTACGAAAGAAGGACCAACGACGATGAAGGAGATGTGAGCTCGGTTTGGAATAATGGACTTCCTCTTTCGATGAAAAAAAGGACCTTTTTTCCGGAACTTAAGGTGCGCCCCGCCCGGAGATAGCGAAATCTCCCCAACCTAAAAAGGGGGGACGTGCTTTATCCGAAACGTACTAAATATAGTAAAAATCGTAAAGGCAGATGTAGTAGGGGTTGCAAACCAGACGGTACACAACTTGGTTTTGGAAGATATGGCACTAAAAGTTGTAAAGCTGGTCGTCTTTCATATCGAGCCATTGAAGCAGCGCGTCGGGCTATAATCGGACAATTCCGAAGAAATGGTAAGATATGGGTAAGAGTTCTCGCGGATCTCCCTATTACCGGGAAACCTACAGAAATAAGAATGGGAAGAGGAAAAGGAAATCCTACGGGTTGGATTGCTCGTGTTTCTACGGGACAAATTCTATTTGAAATGGATGGTGTGAGTTTGTCAAATGCTCGGCAAGCCGCTACATTAGCGGCGCATAAACCATGTTCGTCAACCAAGTTTGTTCAGTGGTCGTAACGTAATTGCTTAGTGGGGGGGCCGGGATTATGAGAATTAGGCGAAGTCGTTCTTCCTGAACGACGGAAGTCAAAAAACAGAGAGGGAGAGGAACTCCTTTTGTAAGAGCCGAAATTTTACGATGAACTCTTTCAGACGTACGACCTATAAACTCAAAATTCTCCAGTCTGGCCAACAAGTGAAAAAAAAAAGAAAGAGAAGAGCTTTCTGTCTGGTAGCAAAGTCCAGTCTGGCCCGGCCCTCTCACGAGAGTCGAAAGCAAGGGTCAATGGACGGATCTTTTAGATAAAGATTTTGATCCGAGGTAGGAAACAAAGATGGGCCGGCCCTCCAAGCAACTTCTTTTGAGAGATAAGCGGAGTAAGGGTCTAAAGACTGTTACCAATAGCAAGGGGCAGTCTTAGTCTTAGAGAAAGAAGTTCCTTAACAACTCACTAGCATCCTCCTATCTAATATATGTGTCAAAGATCGTATTCTCTCCATCTTATACTTATATTTCCTGGTATGAAAGAAGTAGCTAGCTCCCTCACAGTGGGATTCCCTCTTGCATTTGATGCCATCTTATTATACGATGCATGCCTCCTCTTCCAACTGAAACTCATTCAAAAGGATGCAGCTTCTTATATTGCCTTTCTACCCGGTCTGAGCTCCTAACTCGTTGACTCACGGATGTCACTGGGGATCCTCCATTGCTTTCGCCTGCTCTTCTCATTTTGCTTGGATTGCACCTTGAGCTGAGCCGGGTGCGGATATGCCGACAATTCTTCTTCTTTTTGCTCCTCTTGTGAAGAGCTTTTTTTGTTTAACTTCCCCGAGGATCACTCGCTTCCTTAACCCATATGCCCGTACCACCAAAAGCAGTTATTCCGACAACAGATGCGGATGAAATGGCTGCTTTTTATCTTCTTGTATCTACGTCAACTTATGATTCAAAGTGTGCTTTTGCTTGAACTGAATCCTGAAATAGGTAAAAACCCGGTGAGACCGTCTTCCCAAACTCCACTTCTTCAACAAGAGAAAAGATCACATCGGCAAGAGCAAGTCTGAAATGCCTCAGAAGCAAGTCTCGGCTTAGCTGCATTACCTTCCTACCGATGTCATACGTCACTCTATTATGACCTGAGGTGAACTATCTTAAGCCTCGAAGTCACTTCTCCACCCTCTCGCCTGGTGAGCAAAAAGGCTTTTAGCTGGCCCAAAATCCATTTTCTTTACCCCCTACTTCTACTTAAGCCGAATCCTCTGATACGGCTACGCTCCTTCAAGTTCAAGCCTTTGAAACTCTTGAAAAGAGCACCCTTCTTTCTTTCTTTGCTAAAGAGTAGGAGTAAAAGAACCCCAGATTCTCGGACTAAACACAAAACTCCTAAATAAAGAAAAATACCCCGTATTAATTGACATGGATTACTAGATCTGTGTAAGACCGGTTTGCGCTTGGTGGAATTTATGTCATTCTTTGAGTCCTAACCAGACTCCGTGTACGGATAGAGAAGGAAACTCGATTTATCCGTTAGTCTAACTAACTCTAACCCAGGATCAATCATGAAGAGGTTTTTCTTCTTCAGTAGCAGATTCGGATAGTGATCAGTAGCCCTCTCGCCCGTCGTATGCTATGGATGTTCACACTAGCCCCTCGATGGCATGGCGGGATTTCCCATTGACTGTTCCTGAGGTTTTTGGGAGATCCTTAATCCCGGAAAGAATAAAAGGCTTGCATTCACCCGTTCGATCAGTTCTACCTCGACTCGAAGCAGACAGTTCAATTGAAGCGCGAACTTAATTCACCAAGGGTTCGCCTAAAGGCAGAAAAAGAGTACTTCGTTACCGGAAAGGCGGGAGCAGGCGCCAGAGAGCCATGTTTCAGATGCCGGGACCTACCAGCCTTCGTATTTAAAGGTAGACGGATGCGTAAAGAAAGAAAAAAGACAGATGACGTAGTAAGCCGAAGGAGCCCAAAGAAAAGAGGTAGCCAAAAGAGTGATTCACTTTATAGAATCATGCCTTTTTACCCCGCTCTGTTCACGAAATCGAATACTAATCAGCCTTGTTGAACCAGGCCAACCTAAGATAGAGCCCAGAGAGAGACTTTTAGGTAATGCAATTGGTGATGAGAGATGCTACTATATATTCGATTTTATATAAGATGGAATAAAATGCTAGTCCACACCTATCGAATCAGAATTCCACGGCGAATCTGGAATGGTTTTCGTGAGTGTAATGATCACCATGGCTTAACGCTCATGAGACTCCCATTGGATCTGGTCTACTCCAATTGGAATCAAAGCTAGCAGCTCACCTGGGACTCAATTCACATTGACCCTTCTCTACTACCTACCCAAAGTCTGCCTTTATTCGCTAGGCGTGGTCTCATATGTAACGATAGCTGGCTGACATCTAGGAAAGGAATCGCTTTCACACTGGTTCGTCTACCTTACATCGGATTGAATTCTCAAGATCCCTTATAAAAAAAAATATGTCTTGATAGCTTAAGACATTAAAATAGGTACTCTAGTAATGGCAGTAAAGGATGCACCTCCCACACTAGTCCATGAAGAAAGACCTAAAAGCTTCTTCTTCCCGCTCTTTCTGCCAATAGGCTTGAAGTAAGTAAATAAAAGAGCTGAGTGAGTCATAGCCCGAGTCCAATTGAACATTACCTTTTTACTGATTAATAGAATCACCCCTGAAAACAGTAGACCAGGATTCAAGATTTTCTCCATTGAGAATCGATCTTAACCTAGCCAATTGCAAATAAAATGACTTATCTATTCCCATGGCTTCGCTTAACGCTCTTAACGTCCACGCTCCGCTTTCACAGCTTATAAAGACTTCCACCTATCGGCTCTAAACTTCGTTACCTTGTTTCAGAAGGAGAGTGAAAGCCTTCTTTAAAGATTCTTTATCATAGAAGATGATTCCCAATTGCAGCCTGTTTGTTCTGTTTGTTGATTTCGGATTCTGCCCCCACGGACCTCACGTGTGTGACTCTTTCCCCCTAAGTTTGCTAGTCCGTCCATCCGGAAGAGTTTCCCCCATCTGGATAAGGGCTTTTCTGCCTCCTGTTACTCGTGTATCGTCTTTTGATGCCTAAGTTCTCCTTGACCTATAGCTAGTGATAGTTTTGTCATAGAGTGTGAATGGGGCTCAGCTCTGTATCGATAGGCGTTCTCATTCTCATATAACTTCCTTCTTGATCTGAGTGAGATCTCCCGGTAGGCCTTTCAGTCTTGAAAATGAAGAGCCGATAGGCGAACCCGTAGTCGGTAATCGTTCGATTTGGTCTCTTTCTGTCCTGTATCGCCTCTCTACGAGTTGACCGCACTGGACACTCGTTTAAAGCGGATTTTGAGCAATATCACAGTCAAAGGCCCCAAACGAAGCCTATTGGCTTTCCGCCCAGATGTTTTCGAATCGAGTAAATGTTAATTGGTAGTGGTCAGTCTGATAGTCAAAAGTCAGTAACAAAGGGCCCCTATTCTGGTTCTATTCCACAGGCAGGATAGAATCCATCCATTTCTAATAAGAAATAGAAAGCTCACGTAGATGCCACTCTTAACGGCTAGGCTAAAAGGTCTGTCTCCCTTAGAGATGCTTACTCTCGAGGTCTTTACATTGACAGCATGCGTACACGTTAACATAGTAGGGGCGGGAAGGTCAGGTCACGACATCTTATCCTCTGCCAACTTCGGCTCTCTATAGAACCGTCGGTTAGAAAGACAAGTCTTTGTCATTCAGACCCACTCCTCGGTCTCGTTTCAAACATCTAATATTCGTGTGAGGAAGAATCTTTCGAGTCACCTTAACTTAGAAAGAAAGGCTTCTTTGATGGACATCTTTATACAAGATTCTAAGCTCCAGATGCTGCTACCGGGTTTGGAATAGACCACCTATCCGATCTTGATTTCCTTCTCCCTTCCATACGTAATTTATTGATGACTAGCCGCATTGAATCGAATAGGGCTTCCCAGGTTGCATTCGAACCTACGCTATGACCGGTCACGTCACTTAAAGTGCACAGCCGATCGCTCCACCACTGATGGGACGAGAGGTAGTTGCCTACGACGTTTTCATCACTACTATTTAGCCTAGCATAGGTGACGGGAGGAGTTATGGAATCCGGGACTTGACATGGATACGAGCTCACGAGGGCACATCTCCTGTTTCAAACATTATGTCTGACGAGAACAAACCGCTGGCTCTCTATTCAGCTTCTTGGCTTAGTCAGCTCTTCTTTCAGGCGCTCCATCAGCAAAGGAGGCGAGGAATGAGTCCGATCGATCTTATTAGCTTATTCCAAAGTCATTGACAAGTCTCCCTCCCTAGCTACTAGAACTATAGGACTAAAGATCATGGTCGTAGGTCAACCTGTATGGAGTTTTACCTGTGCCATCACTAAGGGTGGCCTTCCAACATCAATTGAACCCACCCGAGTTTACTGAAGCTATCTTAGTTGAATTGGACGGTCTAGAGGAGGAAAGGCTGAAGGCCCTAAACACTTGGCTTTCCGAAAAGAGTCATATCATAAGGGATCGTAGGCAAACGGTGACCGGCCACGAAGGCTCTTTGGGCGCTGCTCCTTCTCCTTGTCTCTAGAATAGCTACCTCCCGGACGAGAATACCGGGATTTTCGGAGGATGGCTGCGTGAATGGGGAGAGCTGGAAAGAAGTGGAAGTCCTTACCAGATAGAGGAAAGTCAACTGACGTCAGAGGGAGGCTTACGCACTATATCCACCTTGTCGAAAAAGGAAAAAAGAATGAATGTATAGCTGTAAATACCAAATCCTTAATCAGTAGTGGACTACTAGTTAACACACTACTAAAGCAGAGTAGCCAGCATGCGCACATCATGATTTGCCAGAGGAGCTCAGAGCTCAGCGAATGAAAGAAGGCCGAAAAGAAAAGGCTTTGTCATAACAAAACGGAAGGTGCGGAGCAAGGGGATTCCGAAGAACAAAGAGTTTTCGCCGCTGAGAGATCACTTTTCCCCTCCTCGTGGATGAAAGGAAGCAATGCCAAGTGCCCATGGAGTCTCTTCCCAGACCGGTGAGCGTGAAAGCCATGCTATCAAGAAAGAAAACCAGCCCCTCTTCGACCTTGAAAGCAGCGCTGGAAAGGACGCTTTGCTCCCTGGATCAGTCAGTCCTTAAGTAAGTCAGTAAATAGTCTTCCCGGTAGTGGAAGAGTTCGATTCCCCTTTTTTAAGCTTTAAGCAAATAAGCAATTTACTTTTTTCAAGACTGAAAGTAACGAGCTCTATACTTTGACTATAGGTTTCGAGGATCGATGTAATAATTGACGGACCAACGGGAGAAGAGCTGAAAGCCACTCTTTAGTAGGGTTCGAGTTATTCCATAATAGAAAGAAGTTTTTTTCTTTAGCACAAGGGTAGAAGGAAGCCTAGAGGCAAGGGCGTTAGCCTCTTCCTGAAATTGTGCTTAGTCTCGCTACCTCTTTAGTTGCCGCCCCCTAAAAGTCAGTGCTTGCTGCAGACCGATGAGCATGGATTATCCAGTATTGAGCAGCGGTCTAGCATCCCTACGCCTTCTACTAGTCTAAGCCACGCTGGGACTGAGAGTGGAGTCATTCCCGTGTGAATTAAAAAGGAATAGAATTACCTCGGTGTCGGCTCTGCTTGTTGTCGGAGGATGAAGGGATCTTCGCCTTTCTCCCCCCTGTGATTAGGGCTCGCCCGCCCAGTCTAGTACCAAAGCATCCCGGTTCAATACCCGGGAGTAGAAGAGAGAACTCCTCTTTCTCATAAGTAGTGCTTCTCCTTCTCTACTACCGTAGCTGTCGCAAATAGCTAATTTGACTTCTTTTCCCCTTTCCCTCATCTTCCTAATGGTGTTGGCAAGAATCTCTTCGCGAATAGAACTATTATCCTTCTAAGACTTTTAAGGACGCTACAGGTGATCGTAGAAAGAGAGACTTTTTTTAGTTTTTTCCTCAGTTCGGATTCTTATCTGCTTCTCGGGAAGATGAAGAGGAGAGTCGTCAAAGGGATCAATAGTTTTCTTTGAGTCTTCTTGTCTGCGGTGGGGAAAGCATTCCGGTGCGATGTCTCCGGTTTAGACACCTGGCGCCAACCTTCCTAAAACGCTCTGTCTTTAGGTGAAGGCGAGTAGGTCAGCGCCAAAGACTGGAAGTCTATTTAACAATGAAAGACAGATTCTTGATCTTCTAGCGCTTTGGTGCGCAGGCTTGGCTCCGGATCTTTGAAAAAGTCCTCAGAAAGTCAACTTAGGCATCTTCAAGAGCTATATGCTTAACACATGCAAGTCGTATTAGAAGTGGAATAAAAAAAGACTTTTATAGTACCGAAAAGTATTTGCAAGCAAACCAGTAATGCCACGGGGTTGAGAGTTCTTAGATGAAGCCTATGTTAAACCCACTGGGAAAAAGAAGAGACCTGCCATACTAGAATCTCCCATACCTTAATGCCTACCTTCCGCCTTTTACTATAAGCGAAGATGATTAAGAATATGCGGGCATAGGAAGTTATAAAAATAATGCATGACTTTCAGGGTGAAAATCACATTATTTAATCGCTTTCGGTATTTACTTACTATTGACTTTCAGGATTGGAAAAGTGTTCGTACTACTAATAAGCATTCGGCTTTCGAATCCTCGCTGCGCAATGAAATTCTTGCGTGCTCCTTCGGGTGTGGTTGCAAGATCTCGCTTTCAGGTTGAAAATGTGTATGTAGCTTCCTTGTACAATAGCTCTCTCTCTGAGAGAGTGATCGGGAAGCATTCTCTCTTTCCCTCCGTATCTGACCCACCACCCTTGCTTAGCTTGCTTCGTGGTCTGGCTTGGTCTAAACCTACCTACCTTTAATGGCTTGTTTACGTACTAAACTAAGGGTTCAATTTCTTACTTTGCTTCTCTAGCTTGAAAAGCCCTGTGTTATCACTCTTAACCTTCCGATCGATGGTCAAGAACCTCTTTAGGGAGTGAATGACTCATGGGTATGGCGGAAGAAGAATAAGTAATAAATACGACTAGACTTTTAGCTTGAAGGTGGGCAATTGCCTGTTTAAATGAAAGGAAGAGATGAGCGTGATAGGGCTTTACCGGGCTTCTCTAAGGCTAAGGGTAAGACCTTGGTCAATCAGTTCCTAAGGATATGCCTCTAGAATTGCAATTAGATGGTTCCTGCTTTCAGTAGACAGGGAATTGGATGAAGTAGACATGGGATTGGACAGCGGCAAAGATAGGCCTGATCCAGGAATGGTGATGTCTCGTCCTGACATGGCTTACCCTCCCTAAACCTACTTTAATGGAACATGCCTAGGGCAGAGAAAGGTAAGTTTATCTAGCCCGATAGGCAAAGTTTTTAAGAGAGGGCACTTCGTGGCTCTATTTTCACCGTTAGAGAAGAAAGAAAATACATGCATATAGGCAAACCCCACGAACAACTAAACCATCCGGTTCGGGAGCTCCAAGGAGGAAGAAAAGAAATAGGATTCGGATGAAGAATAAGAAAGAGAGAACGATGCCGAGGCTGAAGTCGAAACCTAAGTCGAAGTTCAAGCTAAAGAAGGTGCCTAAGTTTAATTCGATACCAAAGCCGGTCTTTATGTCTTAATATGTCTTAAATAGGGAAAGACCAAGTGAAAGAAGCTCCCCGAAGAGCTGAAAATAGAGGGCAAGCCACTGTCGATGAACTAGTAGAAGTGAACCTGAGTATAGATCAAGAATCCAGGCTAACTTACTCCTCACCGTCACCTCCTTGTGAAGCGTGCGTCATCGCTCAAAATGAAAAAACTAGTCTTAGCACCCGCACAGTAGAGGGGAAGAAGCAGGACATTCTTCGGAAGATAGTTTCAGCATGAAGCTTGCTTGGCATGAACTACGGTTGAAATAGGAGATTCTAATACGAAAACAAAGGTAGAAAGCGAACCAGGAAACGCGAAACTGCGTGAGTGAGCTTAACTCGGGCAAGAAGGAAAGAAAGGCACCTTCGGGCACACAACCGCTGAAGTGAAGGTTTCAAGTCTCCAAACCGGCCAGGAGAGAATAGATGCGCGAAGCAGCCGGTTTGCATTTTAGATCTGGGAATCAACGAGTGAAGAAGCCAGTTGTTCTGAGCGATCCTGAAACAGGGAAGAAAGAGCTCGGTATAGAGTTGGGTGAAGTGAACTTTCAGCATTTCGAAAAGGGAGATCCTCTATAGGGGAAAAGGCTTGCAAAGAATCTCCTGATTCGACGTCTTGTAGAAGGGTGCCACGGCTTTTTGGCGCTTCAGAAGATTCTTCCCTGAAGTCTGACCCATGCAAGCAAGTCAGTCAATTCAGTAGCAATCTGCTTTCAAGCGGCTTTCCTCACAGCACGGGTTTGTTGGAAAAAGAGATTCTTATTCCCTAGTCGCCCAAGTGTGGGTCACTTATATCTTCTATTCAAGCAAGATATAGATCTTTCCTAGTGAAGAAAGAAGAACCTCGGGAATGATTCATCTAGAAAACTTCGGTAAGTAAGCTCTTTCATTCCATGCTGTCTGCCGGTCACTGAGCTTGCGAGAAAGAAACAACTCTTTCTCTAAAGTAAAGCAAATAACGCTCTCGAGAGAAAGCAGCAAGACGCTGACTGGCTCACGATCTCAGCAATCTGAACCTGTGAATACAGATCTCCTTACGTTAGATAATGCTCTTATCAATGTGAGCGAAGATGACGGGGATACGGCAAAGAAATCGTGGGGCAGTGCCCAAACTCTTCGAGGAGAGATTTTCTTCCTTCCTAACATATTCCCACAAGATAGTTAAAGCCAGCTGAGTCATCCCTGACGTTCACCTTCCGCCGTAGAGGAAGATTTCTATTCATAGAAAGAGTTGCACTAGCGGTAGGCACCTTTGGTTTTGGCATAGCTCTCTTCTGATGATGGCGAGGGGACTCTTAGGGAATTTATATAAATATAAAGAAAGAGAATGGAAAGTCTGAGGCTGTTCTCAATGAGCTTCAAAGAGAGTCTGCTCACTAGGATGCGAAAACCACTGCTCGGTCTATGGCTATGTCGGATTTCGATGCCCACCTTGCAGGAATGAAATCCTTTGACAAGAGCTTCCGAGAATATGAATGATTTGGCAGCTTTCCCAGTAAAGACATGCTTCCGGTCGTCCTCCTTCACCGCTATGATCCCTTTCTTCCAGCCTTCTCTAAGGATTCGGCTTGCTTCCGTGATTGGTTATTGGCTGGACATTGAATGGCATTGACCGGCTCTTGTCAATAGCAATAGGTTGTTTGGCAGCAAGCGACGAAAGATATGGCTTCTGGTTGTTGTGTCCGAGAATATTAATAGTTTCCGCGAATGTAAGTTGTTTGACAGCTTTACGCGAATCCACACTAGCTAACTTTACACAGAAGGACTCCTTAGTTTATTAGAGGAATTGGATTCAGGAACCTCCTATAACCATATTTTCCCCATCCCTGATGATGAAATGGATAGTTTAGCTAATTGATGTGCCACCCTCTTACCATTCTTATGAGTATCCGCATTCAATTAGAATAGAAACTTCAAAATCAAAAGAAGAAATTAGAGCTTTAATATCATCCACAATGTGTCCAATGCTAGGCTCGGGTCTTGTTGGAGCACGGCTCCCACACTGTCTGTCTCCACATCTATTCGGTAAAAGAAAGCTTCCAATGCTAGCTTCATTCCATAGTAGACAGCCCAGGCTTCGACAATTCCAGCATCAGTGGCGTGGAAATGAAACCCACCAACTTGGTGTTTTTCGGTAGCCACGACAATGGAACTACAACTGAAAAGACCTGTTATCCGAGATATAACGTTTTGAGGAGTTAATGCCCTTTTTTCGGCATGACTCAAGGTTATCATAATAAAGGGTCGTATCCAGCTTTTTTTCCTTTCCATTTCAGACTCACTAAAAGTCTTTTTAGAACCTTTATTGCCACTAAAAAGTCGGAAGTTTTAATTCCAAACTCTATAGGTAACCGCATAAAAATGTCTGCTCTTATTTCTCGCCAAAGAACAAAAAGGCGTTGCACTATTTAGTGCGATGTTCATCTCAAGAATAAACATTTTTTGTATTTCTTTTATCGACCGGGCATTTGATTTTCTTTTTAATTTCTTTTTTACTCTTGACCTTGTCCTCTCCCCTTATGCCCTATCACGAGTGATTACTCCCCGACGCAGCCTTTTTTTCCCAATCTATTATATCCATATATAATTCTAATTGGGCGGCCGCATTTTGACCGGAATTTGGTCTTCTTCTGCTGTCATTGGACAATTCTTCCATAATCGACAGCAGTTTTTGAAGCTTCTCGGGCGTGGCCCGTTCCAGGTCGAGGTCCCGCGCGGCATTGTTCAAGAAAGAATCATTGACTTTTCTCTTCCTAAACTGATTCAGGAAGGCTCTCAATGATTCTTTCACTTGGTCTGATGTTGGTGGGGCAGCGTTTGCTGAACCCCCATCCTCGCCAGCAGGACGAGCTTCCTGTGCGCCGAGGCTCGTGTTGGCGGGTTCGGGTTCTTGCGCTGGAACGGGTTGTTCCGCGACGGGATGGGCAGCCGGTTGCCCTACGGGTAGAGTCGCAGCCGGTTGCTGCCCCGGCGTATTTGCGACTCCATGTCTTTCCCCTGCGGAAGAGACTTCCCCGAAGGACGAGTCCGCCCAGCCTACGGAACTGAAGCTCCCTAGGGAGGACAGAGGGGAAGAGTCCGTTTCCGGCAGGGGAAGCCTTGTGCCCGAATCCGACCCAGAGGGCATCATGAGGACCCACTATATCGGATGCTACCCCGGAAATGGTAATGAGGGCCCTTAGCGCCAATCCAGCTAGACCCCCCGAGAGGCCTAGTTTTGAAAGGAGAGAGCGGGCCCCGCTGGAGAGAAGAAGGGCTTTCAGCCTTTCAAGGAAGGCTTATATCTCCAGGTTAAAGACCAGGCTCCCAAAAAAAAGAAGCACCAATCCTCCTCGTAATCGGAGGATTCGAATGAAAATAGGAATGAGGAGGGGCCTCAATCAAGGTATCTAGTTCTCTTTTTTTGGCCCCTTTAATCAAATGAAATTACCTCGGAATGCCATTCATTGGAAAGTGAGAAGGTAACCTTTGGGAGAAATCGTTCGAACTTTCTTTTCCTGCCTAAACCAAGATTGCAATGAGAAAAATCCCGTGGTGTAAAAAAGTGAATTTCACTCATAACCAGGGGGAAGTTTGCTCTATATGGTATGGCATATTTTGTCCAAGGGCAGGGTACCCCTCAATCAAATGACCTTGGGGGGGAAGGTTTTTTTTTCTCTAGCACAGTCTGGTCAGTGCATCACAGACGCGGCGGACCTAGCACCCGAAATCGCTAGCTTTAAAGGCCATTCCAACCCTGCCAAGATAAGCACCGCAGAAAAGGAGGCAAAGTAATGTGATCCGACGACATCTTGATGAGCCTTCTTCTCACGAAAGACATAGGAAAGACAGAGGGGTTGACGTTCCAGCAATTTCCTAATATCTATCGATGGCTAAATCAAAAGCGGACGAAAGCCTCTCTCTATGGGTGGATTGGTCATAGGCCCTTTCCCTTTCTAAGGTTTGGATTCTCCTTTCTCGAGTTACTTTTCCTTCAAGAGAGAATTCCCTTCTTACTATATTAATCTTACTGACCAGGGTGAGGGTGGAAATCAATCCCAAAACTGGGCCTGGGAACTTCACAATCTTATAAGACGAATCTGTCCTAAGTTGAGAACCTTTCCATAGACTTAAGTGGGTCCTTCAATCCACTGCTTGTGGACTTTGCAACTTGGCCTATAGGTTGGGAGCGCGCTGTACACTTGCTATATCCAGCCATGGGCATGGTCAAACCAACTTTACTTGGACTTGGAACCGATAGAAAGCTATCCACCAATTCATTCTATTCTTATTATAACAACAAAACAAGAAAGACGGATTCCCATTTCAGCTAGGCTGACCATATGCAATGATGAAGTGACGAGGTCTTGCTATCTGCTGGTGCCATTGGTCCTAGGCCTTATCTATTATTTTGGTAGATTCCTGTGGCATATCATCAAAAATATGTGGGGCCTATTTCTTATGTTATGATCGAGTTAGTACGTGAGTTGACCAAACGGAAAGCAGAGGGAAAAGCGCCGATGGCATCGTAAATAAGAATAAAAGCCCCATCACGGACGGCCGGGTTCGAATAAAGGCAAAGAGCACCCGGGCCGTTCCCCCACGCGGGCACAGGTAAACCGAACGTCGATATCAGTCGAACGCCGCAAGTTATTCAGGATTACCGCCTTATTGCATTGCATGAGACGGGTTTCCGAATATCCAGGCCCCCCCACAAACAAAGGAGGGATCTCTTATGTTGTACCAATGGATTTTAGCTCTCGCATTGATCTTTCCCGATCTCCTTGAATAAAGTCTTGTACGCCCTTTCTCGGTCCGGTCGAAGGGGCGAGTAGACTGATCGACCCACCATTTAAGAACCAAACAAAGCAATCGCGAAAGCATGCCCAGGCCCAGTTATAGAATAATGTTTCTTTGTTCGGAAAATAAGCCTCTGATTTCAGCTTTTGTTTCCTCATCTTGTAATTGAGAGATTCGAATCATAGAATACATAACGTGGGGAAGGTCAAGTATGAAAGCTTAGCTCTTCAAACCTTTCCAATTCGGTCTCACCTCTTTCATTGACCCGGAGATCACTCCAACTCTGAGCCTTAACGACGACGTCAACCCTGACTGCCTTTACTCCAAGCCGCCTACCGTGCAACGACCTGGCCTGGGATCAACGAACTCAACTCTTACCGGGGTCGAGAAGCTTACTAACCCCTTTCCCCCCCGAATTAACTCAGTAATGGCTTATATGAGAGACTAATTTACCCTTTTAGTTTTCAGCCAAATAGCTCCCCTATCGTCCATTCCGGTTTCTATCTCTACATACTATCTAACCCGAAGACCATTCGGGAAGTCTGATAACCCGGAGGTCTTTTCTGCGCTTCCTTTTTCAATCTTTGGTAAGGTAAAGGTAGGGTACAATATACATTTTTTACCAAGCCCCTATTGAGTAAGGCGGAACCAGTACGCTCTTCTGATGACTCAAAGGCATAAAAAACCCTTGAATACCATAGAGCGCCCCCTTTTGGGTATGCAGATGTAAGATGCACAAATAGCTCTTCATCCATATGGATAAAAAAAAGCGAGTCATTTCCGGTGAGAATGTTGTCGTCAACATATAAAGAATGAGGCAACGACCATGACGTCGACGAACAAACATGGAAAAATCCGCACGGCTACAGTGGAACCCTTTATCAAAAATAAAGCAAAACGAGCTAAATTTCTGAAAGAAGGCACCCTTCGTCAGCTCTTGGTGCCTTCTTTAGTTGTCGGAGGCCATAACGTAAATCGCTTTCTTGAGCTTGCATACCAGAGAAGAGAAGCCTGTAGTTGGAGGAGGCTGAATAGAAACTTATTCTTGCGAATCCCCCCTCCTTATGTTGTTGAAAGGCATTCTTCACGTCAAGTTGAAATAAGGGCCACTTCTTGATTGCAGCCAAAGAAAGAATGCCACGAATGGTGGTAATTTTTTCAACCTGGGGAAAATGTTTTCCCTATCTTTAAAGGGGTTCGACGTGATATTCTTGAAGGAATCCTTGTTCTAATAATCTAGCTTTGTATCTCTCTATCGAGCCATCTGCTTTATGCTTGATCTTGGTAAATCCACTTGCAGCCAATGGCTTGTTTCCCTGCAGGCAATGAGACTGACGTCTTATTCTTTTTTTCCTGGGCATCTTCCTGCATAGCATTTCTCCAGCAAGAATGATTGAAGGCTTCAGCAAATGATTCAGGTTCATGAGAAGATTGAACTGACATGAGGTAAGCTCGATGTTTTGGGGACATAAGATAAGACAAAAAGACTTAAACAATATAAGAAACTCACGAGGGTCGACGAACCTGAGAGAGGGATCTTGAATCTGAGGAAGCGACTGGAAGGGAAGCAACTGGGCTGCTGATCTTCTGGAGTAGTCTTACCTGGGGAAAGAGACTGTAATCGCCGCCGAGAATAAACATGCTGCGCCGGGTGATTGGAATCCTCTTAGGTCAGCTGAACAGGCTGACAATCGGCAGATGGCCTGAAGAGCACGGCTGATCGTAACATCAACTGCAGAAGAATGAGGTTCGAGTTGATGAACAGGAGAAGGCCGCAATAAATCTCCATCACCACCCGGTGCTGATTAATTAGATTAAGGAAAATATGAGGCGACCCGAGAACATTCGGGACATACAAGCCGATGCGATGGTAATCTCGTCCTTAGTTTCCGAATCTAATGGAGGTTTCAATCCGACGGATCGTAATTGGAAGGTAAAACGAGGCCTCGACGGAGATGATGGATGGCCTACTCTGACTATAGTTTCGATCTCTAAGCGGGATTTTCAGTCCCTTTTCTTTCCGTGAAGAAGGAGTGGATGTTTTGAACGAGTGTTGAGCGAGTGAAGTGCCCCAGGCGAGCTATATGTATAAGTGAGCAGCGATTGAACTGAACGTTCAAAGTGCATCCAGCAGGAATCGAACCCACTCTATTATCCATCGCTTTAACCATTCAGCCATGGATGCAAAGAGAGTCAGCGAGTGAACTAGGTTTTGGTATGGATTCTCGAGCTTCTATTTCTTCCGTTAAAGGAGATTCGAGAAAAGATGGAATAGGAAGACGTGTTTCCAGAACAAAGAAGATACGGGTTGAGAGGGGGGAGTTAGCAAAGTTAGACAAGATTGGAATGGGCATAGGAACATGTATTGATGTACCAGATCGGCTAATGCTCCCAGGTTGATGCGATGTATTCCACCAGTTGACTGAAGACTTTATTATTGGTATATCGATCGGTCCAGCACAGATTGAAATAGAAGCCGGTTCGACAGAAAGCTTTTGAAAACGCAGTGCACCCAGGTAAATAAAGAACGAGATGAATACAGAGGTTAAACGAGCATCCCACACCCAAAAGGTGCCCCACATAGGTCTTCCCCGAAACCCTCCAGTAACTAAGGTAAACAACGTAAAAAAAGCACCCATTTCTGTACCGGTTCCGGAAGAGCGAAGAAAAAGGGGGTGTTTTGTTAATAGGAACAAGAAAGTGTTTATAGCCGTAGCGATATAAACAAGAATACTCATCCGAGCCGCAGGAACATGTACATACGGAATACGAGAATTTCCACCTTGTTGAAGATCTAGTGGTGCTACCCGAAGACTTAAATGAATAGCCATCGCTGTTAAGAACAACCGAGATCCAATAAGAATTTGCGAATAGCTTCTGGTCTTTGACATCAAAAAAGAAGGTTGTAATAACGAAATGGACATGTGAGAATTTGGTCCTAGCTAGTGGAACAAGAAAGACATTGATCTATATTCAATACGCAATCAAAGGATTTTCCCCCAACGAAGAATTCCCACTGCTTTGTTTTCGCTCCGCTCGTGCGCGGCACTCCTTGCTCGCGGAGCAGCATACCGAAAAAAGAAAATAGAAAGGTCCTTATACACTCAATTCCAATAGTGATCTTACTTGTTTGAAGGAACAAAGTCTTCATTCTTGTAAAATGAAATCGAGAAGATTGCGTTGAATATCGCGCTTTACTTGAGAGTTTACGGAGCTCTCCTCCTTCTTTAAGTCGGTTAAGAGCCGGGAAAACGATCGATGTTTTGAGCTCAAGCTACATGGATCAAAGGTATAGGCGTGCCGTTGGATAGCCACATAATTGTCCAAGTTGCGGAAATCGAAATCCGAGCGGGAAAAATTCCTTTTTTTGATGCCGACCTCGAGTATAGGGTAGACTATGCTGTCGATGAGCTTTTCAATGATATAGCCATCTAAGTTATCCGCTAAGAACTGTTCAAAGAACTCCCCCTTTTTTTCATAGGCAGCCTCAAAAAAACTGCACAGGACTTGGTGGATGGCTTGGCAGAAGAAGTAGTTTGCCAAGTTTGCGAACCCCTAAAACAACTGACGCAGAATTTGAAGGAACGAGAAGCCAGCAAGAAGAGGTAGTTGATTACGAACCTTCTTCTAATGAGGCTGCAGCTGAGCCAGAAAGCGCTCCATCAATTCCAACAGAAACATGTCTAACATGCCCCCTCAAGCTGAACGTGGGGTTCCAATGTGAAGCTTGCCACGCAAAACAAAAAGGCAAAGCGAGATAGAGATTTGGTGAAGACATCTGCTACCTGGTGCTCAGTAGGAATGTAGCGCACTTTGAGTGAACCCCGAGCGACTTTCTACATTGGAAGCACATCGGGAATCGTTTAGTTGAGTGCTTCGAAACGCGCATGTGCCTGAACAAACTTCCCCCGAAACAATGAGTCAAATGATACCTGGCGCCAAAAATCATCACATTTTCGGATGACGAACTATCCGTCGAAGGGCTAGATCATGGCCGACCTCTCCCCTGTTTGATGCAAGAAATAGTTGGCTGTAAGTCATCCAAACCAATTTCTGGCAGAGTGGCAGAATCTTCTTCATCTCCTTCGAATACTGTCCAGTTTTTGCCATTATCCATGGCTGAAGAAGGCTGGAAACTGGCACTTACACTTTTTTCTAAAACTATATGGCTGGCAATTCTCACTGCAACTGGATGGCTAGAAGAAGGGGGATTAAGTAAGACTTTTTTGAGGCGAAACTAGCAGCTGTAATTAGATCTCATACTAGATCAAACTCGAACTCTTTCGAGGAAGGAAATAACTGTAACCTGATGGTGTTATTGGAAGGGCTTTCAATAGCGAGCAGGGATGAAAGAACGAGAATTGAATGGCAAGAGAGTCTCTCTAGGCTGGCTGGAGATAAACGAACTTGAGAAATCTCCGAGCTTAAGAGCTTATTGGCTTGTCCTAGAACTGGCTATCCAAGACAACAACTGCAACTTTCGCGCCAACTGGATTACTTGAAACTCCTTCTACAATGGCTTACGAGGCTTACCCTATGATTTCAACTGGATATGACTTCAATCGAAGGGACCTTATTCATTCGCCTTCTACTAATCGCTCCTATCCGAATCTCTTTTACCCTGCTCGCTTTTTGGCTGACTTTTAAGAAATTAAGCAAGAAATAGCACTTCCTGTATTGGGAACTCACGATTTTTGAACAGTAGACTACGGAAGGTATGATATTACTCCTACTTCGAAAAGTTAAGCTCGATGGCTAGAGGTTAACCTGGCTGGCAGAGAACTTCCCTTGGCTTGACTTCTCTAGTTTACTTTTTCTTGTTGAACTAGCTTAGTAGGCCCTTACCTTACCTTTTACAGGTAGTACTGCTAGCCCTTAACTCACTCCCAGACCTGAGAGCTCACCCGCTTCCTTACTCACTGGCACTGAAATCTTATCCCTTTCTTACCTTGCTGTTCTAGAAATTGAAGAGGCAGCTACTGGTTTGATAAGGAAACTTATACTATAACATATCTATATTTATTCTGTTTTGATTCCCCTTATAGAGCCTTCTTGGTTGGAAGGAAGGTCCTTCTACGCCCGTCAGAAACGACAATGTATGTGGCACGAAACCCAGAAACACGACGGCAAGGGAATGCCGCTACACTAACAGGAGGTAGCCAGGACTCGCAGACGAATCTCTTAAGCTATAAGCTCTGAAAGTGCAACATCTAGAGTGGGCAGAGGAGATTTGTGCGGGAGCTGGCCTTTGATGGACTCTAGGCGAAGGTGCATGAGGAACTGCAGGTTTTTTAGATAAAAGCTTTTGGGATAGTATGTGGCGGTGAGTCGGTCTCGGCTGCCTCGTTCCTCTATCGACTTCTGCTCACGATGCCAGATCACCACTTGAATGATTGGCACGCACCAGGAAGTCCTCCATTGAATTATTATTCCATCGGCGCAATGAAAGCAATACAGTCCCATTTACTAGGGTCGGCGTAAATACTGGCAGCATTCTTTGTGTCCTAGATCGTCGGTGGAATACCTTCGACGATGCTCGCAAGAGTACAGCCATCTCTGGCAAACGGAGCCGTCTCTTTTGTTGCTTATCCTAATTTCGCTGTGTCCATCATTGATCCTTACATCAGCGAGATTTTGCAACTTAACGTCCGAACGTCAGGGCTTTGAGATTCCCTGTGATGGTGAGCCATTATCTTAGTTAAACAAACCCTGGAGCTCTTCCTTTCTGTATTGCTTGTCTTTCTTCTCCTCCACTTAACTCCGCTATCAGACTAGGGCTATTCTTCGCATCTCGAAAGAGGTTCCCTTAGCAAGTCCAACGAGCTTAGGCTTAGATCCCGTGTTCAGGAAAACCTTCTATGGGTGCCTGAGTTCATAGCAGTTCTTTCTCTGATCCTAATCGTATCGTACGTACAGCTTTCTTTGTCTTGAGGGTGAGGAACGTCTTTCTTTTCGATTTTGGATTCAAATTGATGTGTCAGGGGCGCTGTAAAACCCTTTTCTTATTCTTTTAGTTCTTGTACCTGCTTTACCTGTGTGGGACCATCGCCTAGTGTCTTATGGTTGATTGGTCTGACGGTTGGGAGTACGAGTATAAGGTCTGTCCCCATGCGCCTATCATCTTAGTCAGCGGCAGTGCCTTTCCTCACGTTCTTTGTTAGAGTTCCCCGGTTCGCTCCTGCCCACGGAGCAAGGAATGAGTTTTGTGTTCGAATCAGAGTCAGGTAAGGGCATCGGATCGAGTTTCTCTTCTTGCCGGCCTAGCGCCATTGGCTTTTGCTTGACTTCTTGTAATTGTAAGAGCTGACCCAGCAACAAGTCATTTTGTTCCTTCCTTTCTTAGTGAAGTGACTGACCTTTCTTTGAGGATCGGAACGGAAATCCTTCCGTAAACATTCAAAGTCTTCGATTCGGCTCTTTCCTTGTTGACTTTTTCTAACTCCTCACCCGCACCTGATAGTGTTCGAAATGTTGTAAGTCAGCAGTCCCGAAGCGGCAAAGGCCTATTTTCTTATTGCTTGAAATTTGAAACTCCTCCCTTGAAAGCTCCAGGTGCTGCGACTATCACCGGTAAGTTGCGTCGGATCAACATCGGGATTCGAATCCACTGCAAAAAAAAGCAACTAAGTCAACGCCTATTTGCTCTGGATTTACTGGCCCGGACGCTTGAATCTATTCCACCGCAAACAACCTAATATACTACTGCAGGATCTTTCGCTGCTTCTGTTGTTATTGCTCTCGCCTGTCACTACGCCACCTCAGCAGCTGGGACTGGAACTGCTTCCGCATCTGGCACTCCCCAACCTTTTCTATCTATCCTTAGAAGTAGGGCGAGTGTCTAAAGACCAGGTTATCTCTCTGAATCATGTTATTCTTTGTTCTTGTGATTTCGTAAAGCTTTAAGCTAGAAAATCCAGGGGTTTTAGCAAAAAACCCTCCCCTCGCTCTTCTTATCAGCCCGCGGCCTTTAGGAACATAACTGCATCCGCCTGGGCTAATGGGCTAACCAAACCTCAGGACAACTACCATACTAGTCGGCTAACCGAATCGTTAAGCGACCATAGGTTCCCGAATATCTGACGAAGCGATTTCGAATACTACTTACGAAATTTCGTAATAGGATAGCCTCAAGACTGTGGAATTCTTAAACCTTTCTTTGCATATTCCCGCCGTCTTACAGCTTATTAGAGTCCTCAAGTCAGCAACCTTTTTTGCAAAATGGCCGCTCCTCTAAGAGCTGTCCTACTAGCAACTGGCGGGTGGTACCCAGGTTTTGATTTCCCTACTTTATAATATATAGGCAGACGCGAAGCGAAGGAAGAGGAAAAGGGCAGGCATAAGCAGGAGATGCCACCACTGACTTCCTATATTAGATATGAAATAGGATAGCGGACCCTTTGTACAATAAGAAAGAACTGCGAATCTTGGTCGAAAGATGGGAAGCTACTCCGATAGCTTCCTACTCGCAGCTAGGAGAGTAATGATAACTACAAGCTAAGGAGCTCAGAGGAAATAGGCAGCAGGTTTGAGTCCTCTATTGTTGAAAGAATGAAAGAATGGGAGGTTAAGCTTTTCCCCCTTGAGTAATGGGGGGAAGCAGGCTATTCGAATACAATATTGATATTTCTCTTTTTCGGCCGTTACCCCTTCTATTTACCTCTGGCCTCGGAGAAAGAGCCATTGACGGACCGAATACGGACCTTTATGTGCCGTCACATTTATTTCGTGCACTAACTAAGCCGCTACTCCTACCTTGGGACCAGTATCCAGGGAAGGCAAGGTTTATCTTACTCCCAGACAGGAGAGGGAAGAAGCCTTCCTTTTTGCCTTTGCTTGGCCCAGACCTTCAATCAACTTGAAGGACTTCGTAAACCCCTCTTCTTTCATTCATTTCTTTCTCATATCCGGTGAATTAAGACTATTTTAGCGGATCAGACTATAAAATTCATCTGCACCGGCATCAAATCGTCTGATTGTAGCGTGATTGAACTCTCACAAGCCTGAAATAAGTCAGGCCTCGACCACCTCTTTTAGTGGTTACATAACCAAGGTGAATCAAGTCAGGTTATGAGGCAAATTCCACTAAGAGTTGAGTCCAAAGGTAGCCCCCCCCCGTTGTCAAAGTTGAAAGACTCGTCGCCTTGAATCGGGAGTCGGCGTCGAACGAAGGAAGGTCACATTCCGGTGTCAGAGGTTCAAAAGTCGTCTGCTTCATCATTCCACCTGTCTCCAACCTGAGGCCAGACCTAAGTCGAGAGTCGTGCTTTCTTGGAACGGGAATTCCGAGCCACCTATCCTAGTCAATAAAAGATTCTTTCATCGAAAAGCTAACTGCTAACAGAATTGGTTGCTTTCTTAGAAGGAGACCCGGACCGAAGGATCTGATTTAGCTGGTTTCCGCATAATAATCATCGGGATTGATTGCAAGTCTGGGATCTCCCATAAAGTTTGATTATCTGTACCGCGGCTTCGAATCCTGTCTTTCGCGCTGGGGCTAAGGTTGTCCATTCGATTGAGCTTTCTCCCTTTCTATTAGTTCGTGTGTTGAACGGTCTTCGAGTACCCCATAATAGGGGAGTAGTCGCAATAGATAGATGGATCAAGTAGGTGTATTGGCTTGGTATGAACGCCTTTCTTTGGGGGGCAATCATAGTCATAAGGAGTATCCGAACGAATGTTGAAGAAGGTTGAGTGGGATTTTCCTTCCCTCTTTCCTTTTTTGCTTGTTTTGTTCGGGGGCAGAGCTCGTACCTTCGTTCCAGCTAGAGTATAATCTGTCTGTCCTCCGGCAGCGAGTGGAGTAGATGAACGTAGCTAGTATAGTCTATTAGATGATATGAAAGTCTTATAGATTTGACTCGGGGGGAAACTAGTATAGTGGGGGCTCTTCTCTTAGGGTTTCGAGTTAGAACCTCTAGTCTCGGTCTCGCCACAACACAGTGGTATAATCTAATCTGTCTATACCTCACTCGGTTCAGGAAGTATCTCCCACTGCCTTCCTTCAGATTCAAAGCGGCACTCAACTAAGGGACTTCGGGCCAGAAGAAAGTAATGTTTACTGACGGGACGAGACGAAAGAGATCTTTGGCTTTCGAGTATTCACCTCCTTCCCTTGTCAGGCCTTTTCGTCGAGAGAGTTCGGTCTTATTCGAGTTCCTGCTGTAAGCCTAACCTAATAAGGTTCTTTATTCCTCTTCATTTTCCCTCAAATCTCGTGATCCTAACCCCCCGGGAATCCATTTCCAGTCATTCTTCATTAGATCAAAAGCCTGTTCAGGAAGACCATCTAATTCTCCGGTCCTCGCATTAGTTGGGTTCAGTTCCAACTATACCATCTTCACTATCTTAATTCATCCATCCTCCCCGGTTCAGAAACTCCTCTCAACCCAATTCGATTCTTTTTCGACCCAACCCCAGAGAGGAGGGGCTATATGGGACATCTATCTACGGGGGCCTGCACTTTATTATAGGGAAAGGGGGGAAGGACGAACTTCATTCGGTAGCAGCGGAGTATCGAGTCATTGGTAACACCGCCTCATTTCGGAGCCGGATCGAAACCCGACTCACTTAAATGTCCTAGCGAGGGGTATCGATAAGGGTTGGATGCGAACCCCTCCTATGAGAAAGAAAGGAGCCTAGCAGCCTTTTTTTCTGTCTATTTCTGATCGAACTCCCTTCCTGTCATCGTATCTTGTGTCAGAATCGCTTTCAGGCTTCTTATCGCCTTCCCATCAGTGGCAGTCTCCCGTCCCTACCGAAAGTAACTGATCAACCTACTGTTGGAGAGCATATCTTTTTCCATTATTGGTATCTTTCTATCTCGGAGTGGACTAAGGCATCAATATGAATTCCAAGCCCTATCGCTTGGGAATAAATGCTTCCCTAGCTGCTTGCCGGAGAAAAACGAAGCCTTAAAAATTGGAAATTCATCCCTCCAAGCTTAAACCTATTCATCTATCCTATCTCTCGCTTTACTCTTAAAAGGTTATCGTTCCCATGAATCTTGATCTGCCTCCTGGCATTGATAGCAATTGATCGAATTCCTACTCTGGTTTGAGAAGCTTTTCAGTTTTCCTTATCTTTCGTGCGAACTGCCATGAAAAGAATTCGAAATACGTATATCTGGTACTAAAGAAACCGCCTTCGCTGGCCAACCCCTATGTCTTGGTACTCTCCCATTCATAAGAGAGTGGTAGTTGTCACCGGAAGCAGGTGAAAGCAGTGAGTTGAGTAAGTCTTGTCAACAATGCTTCGCACAACTAAATACTAACACACTGTTCACTTCTGTACTTCTCCACCGCCAAAACACAATGACTTATGCAATTCATACAGGCACGCATGAAACATGAGCGAAAAACGATGAATTTGCCTTAAAAGCTTGCGGGCCCCGACGGGCGTTCCTAGGCCCAGTCAACCACTTATGATGACTTCACCCTTACAAACCAGTGCTGGAGCCTCTCCTGCCGATGTCACCTTCAGGTACTTTCACCAGTACTTGAGCCAGCACCTGAACCGAGACCTAAAGCTGAACCGCTGCTCTCACTCAATTCTAATCTCGAAATCTTTACCCGATCTGGAAATGCTTATCTTATATGCCACCATAGGTCTTAGTTTCGTTTCCTATATGAGCTTCCGTCGACTACACTGAACTCCTCGCGTAAGGGGCCACCCACCCATTCCCCTTAGCCCTCTCACTCGGAATGAAAGGCCACATCTACCTCTAAAAACTAGAATACGAATAAGATCAAAAAGGCCATCATTAGGGCAAAGAGGGCGATTGCTTCCGTTAGAGCAAATCCTAAAATGGCATAACCAAATAATTGTTTAGCCAATGATGGATTTCGTGCGACGGAATGAATCAAAGAACTGAAAACGTTTCCAATACCGACAGCTGCTCCCGCTAAGGCAATTGTAGCTGCTCCCGCACCTATTAATTTAGCACCTTCTAACATTCTCTTTTTTCTTTCTTTTTTACGCTTTTCTTTTACCTCGTCGATTCGAGGTTCATTTTCTTCCTCCTCCTTCCTTCTTTTTCTTCCAATTCGAAGAAATCCAAAAAAACTCTTGATAAATAAATCTCGTCAAGCTCACTTCGCGGTGAACCAGACCGAGCAGGTGAACGAAGAAGGTGAGTATCTCCTTATGAAACAATCCCTGGAAAGCCTTGACCCTCCCTTGTTCTACCCTTCGAACTCGGAGATTGAAAGGTGATTGAATAGGAAGATAACTCTATGCAGCGACAGAGGCGACGATCCCTATTGATAGATACCCGAGAGACCACGTCCTTTCCTTATCCTTAAGGCATGCCCTCTTACTGCTCACGAAGAAGCCCAAGACTGGGAAGCTCTAAACTCGTTAACAGAATCTGTAGCGGGCAAAGGAGTCAGATCGACCTTTCTTATTTCCCACGCCCGAGTGAGTGGTTATGCTTTCATCTGTCTCATTTGAGGATGCCTTTGTTCTACCTCTTGACTTGGTTGCAGATTGACATTGACAAGAGAAGAAGACCTTTCAAGCAAGTTCCTTAATCGGAAAGTCACATTACATTAGGATTGCCTGGGATACAGAGGTGCTTTTAGGACGTGAAGTCACGATCCTTCTCCTGTTGGGCTTTTTTTTTTAAGACAATCGCTCTTGCTTCCCCGGTGCTCTAGCTTTGACGGATGCCCACTCATCCGGACAAGCCTTTCTATTTAGCCGTGCTTAGCTACACGGCTTAGCCGACCGTCACTAATACAGGCTTACCAACACTCTGAGCTCGAGGAGCTCTTCGAACACCCGCCTGAGGAGGCGTCGGGGTAATTACATTTCCTTTAGATATTCGTGCTAAGGTCCAAAGTCAGAGGTTTTTGCCGCTTCCAATAGGATGCATACCGGGCTTACAAATCCAGGGCAGACTCGAATAGAAAGCACATACATATGAAAAAATGTTTGTTTCCAGAGCACCTACTAAACATACATATCGGCACACAAACTATATGTCACGAGCAGGTTGTTATTGACAAATAGAACTGCTGCTGGCACTTTCCTTTTATTCTGACCGAGTGGATTTTGTAAAGCATATTGCTAGTCTTCCTTCTAAGACTCGTCTTTTGAGCATGATCACGCCCTGCAGTGGTAGAACCTAGTGAACCAGGCGTACGACTTCTGAACCCGAAGCTCTTTTCTTTCTTCTCTTATGATATTTCTTTTCACGAACGGTACTTTGATGCCACTGCTGATAGAAGGGAATGCATGATTTTCGACCATAGGGAGAAGAGTCTGACCCAGAAAGCCATCTTGTAGAGAAAGTCGATTTGGGCAACCAGGGACCAGACCACTAGCCTAGATAATCAAAGAGGCACGGGCTGCTATCTTCTTCTTATTATTATACGATAACGAGATTGGAAAATAGGGATTGGCCCCAAGCCGAATCCAAGTAAAGTACCGGTGCTTGCTATCAGTAGAAGTCTCAGCCTCCTGCTCAACACGAGGAGCTTTAACCCTCTGACTCCAAAGAGCCTAAGTCGGCGGTTCACTTACACAATTTTTATTTTAATTTAAGTAAAATAAAGACAAAACAAAAAAACACTTTCTTTAATGGCAAAGCTCGGGTTCCCGACGAGCGGGGCGTGACCCTTCTAAATAAGAAATTCGGGGTTCTATTCTAAGACGCTCAGGGGTCAGGAAAAAAGTCCTACTTCGGGTATGATCCACACGGAGATGCATATACTTATGCCAGAGCGCCTGTGTATGTAACTAGAGTATAAGTTTAGTTAGGTCTTGGATAACCGGTTTGGGGCTTTCTTCAAATGATCACTGGGCTCCTCTCGGCGGATGATTCAATAGCGGATTCACCCCCATTGGGCACAGTTAGTAAGCCATGTCACGGACCCAAGTACGCCACAAAGTCATTGAAGGGCCATTATTGAGTCAAGCAACCGAAACCGAGCAAAGAAGTCACATCTGAGCTAATTATAACTAACTCATCCGCTTATACCAAGCAAGACCCTTTTGCAGTTTACTCGCCAGTGTCATCACTCACTGGACGAGCCTTTCTATTTGTACCAGTTGAGTACGTCTGCCCAAGACCCAGACAAAAAGCTTTGTACCTTACCACGGAAACTCCGCTATCAATGTCGTCTGGCCCAGTTGCCCCAACTGGACTTAACCATTTGACTTCTGACAATAAGAGGAAGAGAAGCCCTCTTGAGTAAGGGCTCTTGAGTTAGAGTTCGAACTCACCTTCTTTCTTCTATTTCATAGCCTCTTCCGTATTCTCAATCGGAATAGCCAGGCCTTATTAAGGAACCGAATCCGAAAGAGACGCAGCAGCAAGAGGTCCTGAATCAAATAGAGCAAGCAAGTCCGTATTCTGTTCGGCTTACGGCTTCATTCCCAGAGTAAGGAGAAAGAAGACAGCGCCGGGGAATAGCTCCGAGAGGGACTTCTCTGAGTAAAGAGATAAGTAAGGGGAAGAGTCATTCCAATTGAGTAGGTGAACCAAGAGTCTCTTTCGAGCGAGATCCTTTACCACGCCTAACTAAATGAAAGAAAGTAAGAGAGAGAGTGGCCGCCGCTGATATGAAGCCCAAAAATTCTTTACTTGGACTCCGTGCACCTCTTATTATATAACAAAGAAGAAAGCCAATCCAGATATGAGTTTAGAGCATAGGAAGTCGTGCATTCCGAAACAAGCGAAGTCGAGACTTCCCTGTCTTATCTCACTTAGATCTCTGTCTCTGCTTACTCGAGCTAGTACCTACTTTCCATAGTTATTGGTCGAGTAATCTGCCTTCCTATCGGTTGTTGAGTTAGCATCCGCTTTCTCTTTCTCCTCTGTTCCGCAGCTGTGAAATTGTCTCCCTGTGCCCTTGAAAGCACTAGAGGAAAGGAGAAGCTATGAGGTGCTCCACGGGACTGCTTGATGAAGTCTTCGTCCTACATCCCTTTCAAGAGGGTCAAGCTATGGCCATGCTAGCCCCACAAGTCCCTGTTCCGATCATGCCACTGCTCGAAGCGGAAGAGCTAAATGGAAAAGCGGCTTCGGAGCGCAAGGTTCTCTTTCACCGCTAAGGGCACTTGACAGTGCAGCAGGCATCGGAAACACAAGCTCAGTAGCATTTTAGCAACTATACAGGCTATAAACAAGTCTATAAGCCCTTTTCATAGCAGGCCTCATCAGCCCGACGAGAAGGATAGAGATACCCCGAGATTCTAACGAATCGTCGGGAATCAGAATCCATTACACCAGCTGCAGCAACCGTTGAAAGATCAGCCTTTGGAGTGACTCCCGAGGCGCGGGAAGCAGTTTCGGATGTAGCAACCTTTGGTACAGCGTGAACGGTCAGGGAAGAGAAATTCCTTTTCATCCTAGTTGTACTTCCTCGTTGTAGAAGGCATAACCACTAGAGCTCGGGAGCTGGGATAGGAGCTGCATGGGCCCTACGTGACATTTTCTTTATTGACGTTACAACATGACTATTCAGTTCAGGTGTGGTATCTGAGTCCCTTAGCTATACCTCTCTTCTTGTGCAACTGAAGGCTCTATTTTATGATAATAGATGGGCTTGGCCGGCATTGAAGCTTGAATAATTTTAAAACTTCAAGGTCTCTAACAGTAACAGAGTTCACCATTGTGCCTTTTTATATTATAGGATTCCGGCTTCCGACACCCACTTCATGATCCTAATCTTGCACCTTGTAGCACTCGGCTTGAAATTCTCAAACCGTACCGAGTTCCTCTCCAACCAGATTGCCCATAAAATGTTGATAAAGCCAGCATTCCAGAGATCTTTTAGCAGAGAAGAAAGTCGCCTAAATTTCATTACCTTACAGTCGAGTGGCTTAAAAGCTCCTCCATGGTTTCAGTCCCCCCCGAAGTGGGACTCTCATGCAGTAAGACAATTCCCCCATTTAGCCCTCAGTTTTGTCAGCATCCTCAGACCCTCCCTCAAAGACGGATTCTAAGGTTTCTCCCAGGTTAGATAACTTTCCCCGCTGTCCTTCTTTCAGCCGGTCCAAACTTCCTTCTCTTCTGTATAAATAGGGAATCGGATCGGCAACAGGCTTTATGTGGGTTCAATACCGATGAAAGAGGGATCTTTAAGAACTTTGTATAGCGAATCAAGAAGAATGAGCTATCTTTGATACGGACCTCCACCAATGAAAAAGAAAGAATAGGCTGATCTAGAGGGGCAGGCGAAAACTCTGCTGCTCCCCCCAAAGGTTCATCATGCAGAAAGATACAACAAGAAAGCAGGAGGGTCCGAAGGAGATCGAGTAAGGGAATCGGAAGCAAGCGACCAGAAAGGGCAGAATACTAGACTCGCCCTTGAACGAAACGCATGGGCGTAAGAAGGAGATCGGTACTCTTTTTCCCCAGACAGATCAGTTGATGGATAGAGGTTCATCTTACGTCGAATATGCCACTCCGGAGTCTCCTTGAACAGGAATCATTACCTTCGATAACATCGACTCATATTGCAACTCATCTCTTCACCGGGAGCGCCGCCCACTCTAGCAAAAACTATACGCATCGAATGAAGGTGACTGGCCCGATCCGAAGAGAGAAGAGAAAGTCATCACTTCTTTGTGCTAGTCTTTCTAATTTCGCAGCTCTTTCTTTTTCGGGGCCTATCCCGGATGAGAAAGATACAAAGCCTGTTGACTCTGATGCTTGCTTGATGGGAGAAATAGGTTGGGATCCTGCCTTGCCTACCTGAGTCCAATCCCTTCTTTGATGGTCGGAGGTCAGCCCCATGGGATAGGATATTTGCCCTCATTGGTCCTTCCTCTCCTTGACTTGTATTAGTAGGGCGTTCTTCATCTAAAGGCTCTTCATATCATGAACTTGCCCAAGTCAAACTCTTCTTGTTGCGAGAGAAGGTTCTGGTAAGCTCGTCAGGTGCTGGCGAGTGACGATTGCCACTCCTACCGTTGCTAAAGCTTTCTCTTTAAGGCTTTTCACTCCGATTATCGTTATTCAAGCGGTATCACAGAGAATCTTTCCTTTCTTTCGTCCTTCTGGCAAGGGTTTGAATGAAGAGGGGCTTGGTAGCTAGGAAAGTCAAGTCAGGGAGGAAGGCGCTTTACTATTTGTATTTGGCAAGTAGCGGGCTTTCTTGTAGCTTTGGGGATTTTTTAATGCGGATTAAAAAAGCTCAAGTGCAAGCTGAGTAAACTTGTTCAGCTTTACTGCAAGTCTAAAGAAAGGGAGGGTCTGAAAGAGTCGCTATTAGCTCGCTTAAATCTCTCCACTCGCATAGTAAACTGCGCTCGCCCTAGTCAAATCCAGATCTTCTTTCTTTGCGAGCGGAAGTCAGAACGAATACCGAGACTCCTTTCTTTTACGCTGTTATGAAAGCGGATCGGTAATGAAAAGGAAAGAGCAGGCGGTAAGTAAGGCAATTCCTTCCGGTAGTGGATGCTGGTGAATCAGAGTGAAATCTATCTTTTCGGAAGCGAAGTCATAACTTATACCGTTCGAAAGGCGCTCCAGCCCTTATGATTATGAATAGATAGAACCGTTCTTTCTTTGCGGTTACGGTAAGCAAGTGTCTATTAGTACACAACACTCGTTTATAAAAGACGAATAACTGACTTTACTGACGAGCGTGAGAGCGATGCGCTTTGTCTTTTGGTTTTTAACTTATAAGAGCCTTTAAGTCGGAACTCAAAGCTAGTGCGTTAAGCAAGCTTGTTTGTTGTAAGGCTATCGAATTTGAGAATTCCCTCTTGAAGTTTTGCTCTTCTAAAGATAGATAGTTTAGGGAAAGCAAGTGCTGTGATGAGATCTGTCTTTCGGACACCATTACCTTGTTGCTCGCATCGTGAGCGATGTAGATTCTTCCTCTCCAGAGCCCCGACCAGTCTTGACTGAAAAGCTTTCAGACCCCTGTGCGAACAAGTTATACTAGCAACTTGCTGTGTCATGTCCGTTTTCGTTACACATATGATATGGTACCTCTTTATCCTGAGATCTCTTTTGCTACTGGTGCAATCACCTCTCATGAGGTTGAAGCTGAGCCAAAATCTGTCCCACTAACCTGGCCAATCTCTTGGGTGAAATGTCTGGGGTGACATGTGCATTCCGAAATTTTTCCATCATTTATTCTCACTCTGAAGTTAAAAGAAGACCTAAGATCGAAATTTTGGCAGGGGCTTTGCTAAACTGTTCAGCCGCATTCTATTCCGACCTCTGGATTTCCTTGAGAAAAGCATCCGTATTTTCCTTCCCTTTTCCTTTCTCTTTGTCTTTTTCTTTATTTCCATCTGTTTTCAGGTTGTCTGGCTTAAAACATCTGCCAGAGCGAGTCATGTTCCCAATCTCATCACAATCTTCCCTTTCTCTCTTCTCTGTATCTTTTCTCCCAAGAGACTTTATCAAGATTGTAGACGGGAGGTGGTTGGTAAGGGGTAATAGTGGTTGTGGTGCAGGCAGGGTGAGGGGTTGAGTCGGGATTTGAATAAAAACTAGATTTTGGGGTAAAGGGAATCGGGCCCCGGCTTCGCCCGAAGCGTGCTACGGAACGAACCTTGTCTACGAAGCAAGTTCAGTCAGCGCATAAAGAGTCCGCTAGTGTAGTTGACTAGTAGTACCATTAGCCTAAACGTTCCGTATCCTTCGCGGCCGCCAATAGTTCTAATTCCTTCGCTATTGGAACTATGACTCCCGGGTCTCGTCTGTGGTATAGACGGAGTTTCCTGCCTCCCGCCACAAATCTAGAAAAGGGTAGCTAGTGTCCCTATGACTTGAAACACTTCTCCGTAAGAAGCACTATTGGCTGCTTACACACCTACTCTTAGTCTAGTCCTTGACCTGGGCTTTCTAGGGATTCCCTGAAACCAGAGCAAGAACCGCTTTCTAGTTGGATTCTTACGCGTAAAAGCTCCTCTCCCAGGAGGTCGAGGCAATAAGCTCCTCGGCTTCAGTTGAAGCTCCTGGCCTATTGGTTGATGATAGGGTTCTTGTTGGTCCTGTTGGTAGAGTTCCTGCCCTTGGCCTTGGTTCCAGTCTTGTCTCGCATGCCAGCAAGTATTCTAGAAAGAATGACTTGGTTTCATGTAGCTACGCTATCCTCTCGCCTTTTGCACCTGCCTTGTGTTGCTAGGAAATGGCTAAGCCTTTTTTTTTTCGAGGCTTTCACCCGCACTAGTATATGGTGTCGAAAGCCCGAACACAAACAAGCTCACCTTATTCTTAGAGAAGGGGGCTAAAACGAGAATAGGAAAGACTTGGTATAGAATCCGTGCCTTCGTTCCGGCTATAATTAGCAAGCGAGTAAGGGAACCGCTCCTTCCGTTCAGTAAGGGAATACAAGCATTACGGGGAGTTTAGGAATATGACTCAAGTCAAGCGAAGCGTAGTGAGGAAGGAGGGGAAGAACTACTAGAGAAAGGCTAAGTGAAGTACTTCTCGGGACTTCTCTTTTCTTCTTTCAAATTCTTCTCCTCTTGTTTATCACCGACTTTCCGAGCGTAGTCTGTAGTAGGGAGGGCCATTCTCGCAGGAGTTAGAGTAGGAACATGACAAACCATTAGAATGCATTCTCGCAGGAAGTAGCATACTCATGTTGCCTGCTTTCGTTCCTTTCGTCTCGAAGGCCGGTTCAGTAATAGTTCAAATCCTTCTAACTGTCTAGTGCATTAAGGCGGCATGTCTTACTCCACGCCAGCAGTGAACGAAGTGTCACACCTTGGCCGTCTCTCAGGCCTCCTCTTCGAGAAAGAAATTCACATTATTAGGCAAGTTTAGAACTGAACTCCAAGGAAAAGGGCATAGATGCAGAAAAAGAATTTGGCGGGCCGGACAAAGAGAAAAAGAACCACCAGCGGTTACACCGAGTTTGCTCGGTAGCCTACCAAACTACTAGGCGAGAAGGGATCTAATCGAATAAAGCAGCATAAGACAAGAGATCTTTGGAATCAAGCTTGTTACGCATAAAGTAAAGCACCGGTACCTGCGGGTAGCGCCTACGTTAGATAGCCTTATGGCACGGAATGAAGGATCGAGAAAGCTGCGCCCAATAGAGCTTAGCCAAGAAAGGGAGTCAGAGGCGACACCGGGTGGGAAGAGAGCACCCTAGTTTGCTCCATACAGGAGCGAGGGATTCTTCTAGAAAAGCAAATCAAATTCCAAAGAACTATAAGTCTCTTCTCAATTTCACCTTGAGAAGCTTCGTCCTTTTCTTCTTCACGTGCAAAAGCCCTTTCAGGGCTGGTAAAGACTGAACGACTTGGGTTCTGGAATGCCAATGAAGATGAAACTTCATCTAGCACCTGTCTCGGCATTTGCTTTATAGAGGAATCTCCCCTTCCCCCGTCCTTGCTTCAGCTTGAATTCTTGCACTTCCTTTGAGCTTTCTTGGCCTACGCATTCTTTTCACATGAGGAAGTTCTTATTCTTGTTCTTGAGAGTCAACCTCAGACCTTTATCCAATCCTCGAAACGAGGTACTCCAGGGGTATCATACATACTAGAGATTATACCTCAGCCGTTGACCAGATCATTACCAACATAGACTCGGGCAGAGCTCGTTTGACTTTACTGTGATTCGACTCCGAAGGAGATTGATCGTATAAGAGGAGCCAAACCAGTCTTAGGCCGAAGACCCCCCTCATCTATAATTTAATAAGTGGTGCTTCACACGGACCGTGGGAGCAGAAAGGGAAAGAAAAAGAAAATGTGGTTCAAAAGGCTTGGCTTATTCTCATTTACTTATTAGTTTTGTCTGTTCATTTGCTCTGATCGCAGAGCGACATACCGAATAAAAAAGGATCAGATTTTAAGCAATGACTTAAGCCAACAGAGTAAGAAATGCTTAGGTCAGGGGAAGTCCCTCTTCCTACAATCCCTCTTTTTACTTTTTTTCCATTGAATGGCAGGTCTTAAGTTTGAGTTTACTTTGCCTTCGAGCCTCTTTGAGTGAAAATCTATTAGCCAGCTAGCCCTAAGACTCTCAGTCCTTATTTTGATAAGGCAAAAGAGAACAAAGGGAGGGAAAGCGAGATTTTTTTGAGTTCTTTCTTTTACGCAAGTCAAGCTCTTGTCGCTAATCTTTCATTATGGTAGGTCAGTAAAGTAAAGCGAACAAGTCTCTTAGTTATCCCAAGGAGTTAAGGTAGGTCAAGGGCTAAAGCAGGCCAATTCTTGAGCAAGTGGTGAGTTATCGTGCTTAGGAAAGTAGGGCATTTTTTCAATCTAGCCCATCTACTTATAGTACGAGTTATCTTAATCGAGGGCAGGGCAAGCAAGTAACAAAGGTGAATTTTGGCTCTATTTTTGTATGAGCCCTAAGAAAATCACGCAGTTCCTCTTTGACTTCCGCCTGTATTACATGAATGTTTGGAGCAGGCGGCGCAGCCTCTGGTTGGGGGGCGGGCTCTCTCCTGGGCTGTTCCAAGTCCCTAAAGAGAGACTCCCCGCTTATGCCCGGGGAAGAGATTTCGAGCGAACCAGGAATCCGCTGCTTTTTCCCCTCGTCATGCTGATAGTCGATGAGGCTCTTGAAAAAGTTCCTGTAGCCCTATAAGCAAAACGCCTGCCGTGTCTACCCCGCCGCAGGTCTCTTTTGTGCTCTTGTTCCTCAAAGCATATGATTTCCATTCCACTCAATTCCTCTACCCTATCCTTTCAGTCGAGTTACTACGTTCCTTGTAATGGTTTACTTGGACTTCCCCTTCAAAAAGAATAAGAGTTGGTATGTCGAATTGGATCTCGCCATGGCCTCAACCCTCGAATCGGGCTTTTTGCATCCAGGACTGTTAAGATTTAGGGCTTGCTTTCTTTTTTTCATTAATCTCTCTTCACGCCCTCGCCTTTGTACAAGTACAATAAGAATCCTAGCACACGTCTTTTTGAACTAGGAGAGCTGTTTGTATACTTGCGTAAGAGGCTTTTTCCGTGATTCCAGTTAGGGACTCGGGTGCCCTTAATTTCATATCTTTTTTGGTACTGCCCCATAAGAAGAATCAGTAGGCTGGTCAAGTAGCCTTTTTGATGCATAAGATAAGCTGGAGGGCTTCTGCGCCCCAATCATTCTATTTTCGTTTGTGGCCTTTGAAAGCTTCTTTCATTGAATTCAAAGATCGATGGCTGTGAAGCATGCTGTCTTATTACGATGAGGCAGGTTATCTTCCCCGCCTTGAATCAATATATATAGAAAGAGAGACCGATGCCAAGAAGTCTTCCCATCCCAAGTCGCTTGCTTAAGGTGGTTCGTCTGACCAAGAAAGAAAGTCCAAGAGGAATTGGATATTTATTTTGCCAGTAGATCTTCTTTCGCGAGACGCGATCCAAAATAGGAAACTGGATGCCGAAGCCTTTCTAATAAGAATGTCGAATAGAAGACCCTTGAAGTAATAAAAAGAGAAAGGATCCCGCGCACTCGATGCTTTTCTCCTGGAGATGAAGGCCCGTACTCCCTGTGCCGAGGAGTCCCAGGAGCGTAAGGATCTAGTTTCTTGTTTTTTTTTTAGTGTGCTCAGCAGGCCAATGCAAACAACACTAAAAACCAGAAGCACTTTGACTGTCTCTATTCTCCCTTACCCTAATGGAATGTCTACCTCTTATCTTTATAAGGTATTCAAGATCCTATAGCCTAAAGGGAAGATAAGAAGGGGGTATTCCCCCTAGGAGAACTTAAGAGATCTCAATCCACCTTAGCTACTAAGTTAAGTTCTTCCTTTCCCTCGGTCCCAACAGTATGTTCCATACCGGATTCTTCTTAATTATTGGACTGAAACCGGGCAAGAAAGGTTCTTCCTTTTTTCTATCTAATGAAAAGGAAGTCTTTTAATCAGCAAAGGGGAAAGGCAAAGGCTACACATACAATTACAATTGAAGTCCAAGCATGGATTGCTTCCTAGCCCTAGGAATGCTTTCTTTCTTCTTTTATTGATATGGATTGCCCGGAAAGTAGGTAGGAAGAAAGACCTTTACTTTACCGCTTCTCTCTATCCTACTCGTACGGATAGAAAGCCATTAAAGGAAACAGACTCCCTAGTTGTCTTAAGTTAAGAACCGAAACCTAAGGTGAAGGATAATACTGAGACCAAGCAGTACTTCTTATGATTGGGAGACCTCCTATTTATTATAATAAAGTTAATAGGAAAGAGTAGAATGCAAGTCGTCTATTATTATTATAAGTGCCTAAGACATGCTAATTGCAGAAGCCAGAAGGACTAGAAGGAAGGACGTATCTGCCCTTTACTTGTGTCTAGGACTTCCGAAAGGTGTAAAAATCCCTAGGGGAAAGTCTTTAGCGAAGATCGAAGCTTCTGCGAGCATCTCTTAAACCTCTGGTGGCTTCATTCATTGATCAAACCTTTCTATTTCTTATTTCTTTTTTTCCTCTTCAGGCTTTAACACTAGAGGTTCCCGAAAACCTTGGGCTTGGAGTGAAATCCATAGCAAAAAGGGAGCGAGTAAAAGGAAGAGTAAAGCTATAGATAATTTTTAGAACCTTGGCATAATAGAGTAAATTAGGATCTTAGTTACCTCTTACAGCGTCCGGCTTTGCTTTCTCATTGGTACATTGTTAGGGAATTTTAACCGGAAGATGCATCTAGGGTTTAACAAGGCTTTCTAAAAAGGCCTTCTCGTTTGCTCACTAGCCGATGTCATCTGCTTTAGCCTTTCGTTATCATACACCCACTCTCCGTATTGCAAGCTTTCGAAGTCTTGCATTCATTTCTGTCTCATTTTCATTTCAGGTAGAGTGTACCCGGCCCCTATAGGAACCCCCTGATCTGCTGGGGGGAATTCCTATTCAAGAGGCTCACTTTGAAGGAGCGATATCTAGCAAGTCTTCCGTGAGTGAATGGTCTCATCCAGTCCGCGAGTCAATCCTATCAGCCGATCAGCCTAATACTTAAGGACTGAGTTTCCTTTCAAACTCTCAATTGAATAAGAAAAGAAAGCGTAGAAAGAAGCCTCTTCATATTCTTCATAGAGTCGATCTAGAAAGCAACGCCCAATAGAGCTTCGCCTTGTGTAGACCTATCTTTTTGGGTCTCGCTTAGCCGGTCACCGTATGCCTAAGATCCTATTCTGAGATTGGAAGAGAGCCCTTTGATCCTCTTTCTTTTTTCAATTGTGCAGAATCCGAGGTTAAGCTATATGCGTAACACACCTTGCTTTTCGATGATGACATCACCTTTCCAAAAGAGCTTGACTCCGGGCCCGACATGATCGAGAGGTTGGATGAAAGTCAAGGGTGACTGCTGTCAAAGTAAAGTAGATCGTGATCCGCGAAGGGAACGAATAGAAGCATCTTATGAAGATCTGACTTTCCTATTGAAACTAAGAGTTCAGTTTCAGACCGACAGGTTCTATCTAATTGCAGAACGTAGATAAAGAGAGAGAGAGAAGTTTGTCTTTTGGTCAACATGGAGAGTTTACTTTACACATTGGACCGGGAAGAGAGATGGGAAAAAGACAGCACTGCAAGGGCATATGGCACGCAAAGGAAATCCGATTTCGGTCAGACTCTATCTTAATCGTAGTTCAGATTCAAGTCGGTTCAGTGAGGGCGACCGCCAAAGTCACCGAATGGGTCAGTCTTTTCCTTCAGTTTGTCCTCTATTTTAAATAAAGCGTGGGAGGACGTTGCAGATGTCCGTCCCGGACACGACTTCTTCTAAGGCTAGAAGACCACTGGAAAACACCCGGGACCAGAGCATGTCGTGAAAGAAGCACGCTGGGCGGGCGTGCTTCGACCGTGTCTCCGGGGCACAGTTGAAAAATCATAAACGCGAGGTGCAGGATACCAGGCCGAGAAACCCGGGCAACCACCCCCTATGTGCCGATCGCTAGCACATTCAGGGCCCCGGCGCCCAGCTCCGCTGGAGAGGCCTAGCCTGCTCTGATAAATGCTAATTCGGTTCGGATAGACTTCATTCAAAAACGCCGCCGCCCGAAAACAAGTGCTAAGTTTCAGATCAGTGAATAAACCGAAACGAAAGAAGAGACGTTTCTCGCTCGGCGCCTAAAGCGCACTATGCTCCGCTTCAACAAATGAGAGTTTTCGGTGGAACCGGTGAACCACGCGAGCTGGTTAGATGCGTGGGACAGAGGGCTTATAGTACCTGCTAGCGCGGCTATGCAGTGGAAGGGAAGGAGCCTAAATCTACCCCCTTCTCTCTTTTTTTTTATCAGGGTGTGCAGTTTTGGATTGGAAACCTATGGGCCTTTCCTTTCAAATGACAACTGCCTCTTCCTGCTGCGAAGGCGTTGCACGAAACCGCCCCCCGCCCGATCAAGTACCAGTTGCTGGTAGGCCCACTTAGGTTAGGTTAGGGGGGGCATTGTCCCTCAGTTCTTACCAACCTCCGGTGTGTAATCGACATCTTGCTAGCTTCAACTCGGTTGAATAAGAATCATGCCTGCGGCACCCTCTGCTGTCCATTTCTTATTCATTCAGGGTGCTCCTTTCTCAAACCAGAACAACTCTGAACGTTAGGGAAGATAAGGGAAGACCATCTGAGCGAACCGACCGAAGGGACTTGACTTATCCAAACCGAACGATAGCGGCTTAAAGCTAAGCCTAGAGCAGCGTCGCTGCTTGATCGGCGGTGAGGAGCATCTCCAATATGGGGCAAAGGATCAAGCGCTTTGACTTTGTCCCCCGGGATCCACCACAGGTTGGGTTTGAGTGAGAGCCGTGTGATAGGTGACTATCCAGCACGGTTCGGAGAGCACTTTTTTTGTAGTCTGCGCTGGTGAATGGAAGCCCCCCCTATCAAGCAAGAAAGAAGCGGCTCTTTCCACGGCGGAGTCACCATTGACTCTATTTATTATTATGGTAAATTAGTGTATCAAAATGTCAATCTGAGATCTTATTTAGGTTCGCCACCTACGACAAAGGTGAGTCTCGGTAGGTGTATTATTCTACATTTTTCCAAAAGAATATTCATTCATTTTTTTCTTCCCCATGGACGACGACGACTGAAACGACGCAAAAAAACCAGACCCGGAAAGGGGAAGGGATTCGGGAAAGTGGGGCCGATCAGGTGTCTTCATTCAAGCAACAATACAGAAGAAGAACGAAACAAAGTGAGAGGCCGGGGGGCAGGGAAAAGAGTCGAGTCGATCAGGCTCGACGACCGGGAGAAGGAAAACGAAATCAGGATTTGGCCGAAAAAGAAGGAAGGCTATGGATACCATGACCGATCACCATCGAGAAAGAAGAATCTTTCTAAATTACTTCTGGTCAGCGGGGCCTTCAAGCATCCGAAAGACGCCGGGGTTGTAAATGACATATCCTTCCTGATAGAAAATGACGACTCCTTCAGAAAAACGAAGTTATTCCATTTCTTTTTCCCAAAGAAGTACCGCTCCGACGGCCCGACGAGTCATCTACTTAAAAGTAAAAGGACCCTCCCCGCAGTGCGCCTCTCCTTGAATTATTTGGTCATGCAATATTTTTTGAATACAAAGAACCAAATTCATTTCGACCCCGTCGTAGTTCTCAATCATTTCGTGTCACCGGGCGTGGCTGAACCATTTACGATGGGGGGAGCGAATGCACAGGGAAGAAGCTTAGATAAGAGAATACGTTCTCGCATCGCCTTTTTTGTAGAAAGCTTGACCAGCGAGAAAAAGTGTTTGGCCGAAGCCAAAAAGAGGTTGACTCACTTCATTCGCCAAGCGAATGATCTTCGCTTCGCGGGAACAACAAAAACCACCATCTCGCTCTTTCCTTTCTTCGGTGCTACCTTTTTCTTTCTAAGGGATGGGGTTGGGGTGTATAATAACCTTTTTTTAAAAAATGCCCGGGAACAACTCCTAGGTCAATTAAGGAGAAAATGCTTTTACCTCTTGGGTAAGGATAAGGTAATGGAATTGAGAGATAAATTCATAAACCTAGGTGGGATAGGAGAATTGATAAAGGGAATAGAGATGATGATTTCTATCATACTGAGAAACATAAGAATTCCGTACGGGTACAACTCTTATTTGAACGAAATGAAAAAAATGCGATCTTTGTTGTCTAATAGAACAAACACTAATACCTTAATCACGTCGGTCAAGATTCAATCTGTTTATCAAAGTGCTTCTCTGATTGCTCAAGACATCTCTTTTCAACTGAGCAACAAAAGAAGATCATTTAGTTCCATTTTTAGTAAAATAGTGAAGGATCTTTCATTATTAATGAATAAATGGGTAGAGGGGATCCGTATATGTTGTTCAGGTCGATTAAAAGGCGCAGAAATAGCTGGAACTGAATGCGGAAAGTATGGAAAAACATCTTGTAATCTATTTAACCAGAAAATAGATTATGCTCCTGCGGAAGTATCTACTCCTTACGGAATCTCAGGTGTCAAAGTGTGGATTTCATATAGTAAAAAAAAGGGGGGATAAAGTAAAATAGTCTTCTTAAAAAAATAGTAAATATAAATGGATAAATAAATAGTGGGTTCCATCGTTTCTATGGTTATTTCTTAAACGGGGAGGTCCTCTCTATACACCGGAGCCCCTTACTTGATCGAATCAATGCTATTGTTAACTTGTAAAGTTTAAACTTTTTGGCTCTACCCTCCCCAGTAGTAGGTTTTTCACAACGAGATCCGTTTTTACAGTAACGGTATTTAATTATGCGGATTAGTTGACCTTGTTAGTCCGTTCTTGCAAGAGTAGAGGCATCCATTTTCGGCTTTTTATTTTAATTTAAATAAGATTTGCCCTGCTTAACAGATAATCATTTGCTACCAATGGGGAATTCTTTCGCATTTTCAATTGAAAAAAAACCACAATCTGAACGAGTCGCACATACACCCTAGTACATGTCCCTCGGCGCTGAGGGCATCCCCCGAGAGCGGGGGATTTGGTGACATTTCTGATTGGCTGTCTTGTGTTTCTAATAAGTTGTTTAATAGTTGGCATGTTGAATCGTATGCATAATGGGCTGGTTTAGATCGATCCTAACCGGATGATTATGAATTCTTTCTATATTCATATTCTATTTTATTAAAATTAATAAAATTCAAATTAATAATTAATATTAATAGAATACGGTAAAAAACTCAAATCTCAAATCGCGATTTGTGTGAAATTCCTGCTATTTTTTATGCAACTGCTACAAGATCAACAATTCCATGAACTTGGGCTTCTGCTGCTGACATAAAAACATCCCTTTCCATGTCTTCGGATACAACCCATAACATAAGGGTTTGCCTGTTCTTTGTGCATAAACCCTTGTGAGGATTTCGCGCAGTTTCAGTAGTTCTTCCGCTTCCAGGACAAATTATCCTATTTGTGTTTCATAAAAAGCAGCAATAGGTTGATGGATCATTACCCTGATGATATAAGATAATAAAGGGTTACTTTATCTCGCATAAGAAGGTCACGAGAAGAGATAAAGAATAAAAAAAAGACCAGGGAATCCATAAATTGAAAGGATAGGGGGGGCACAGCCCCCAACCAAGGGAATGGATCCAGTATGTCCCCCCTTATTCCCGGCATACTGCCCCGGGGCCGGAATGCGGTAGGGTCTTCAAGCCCCACGCTCGATTCTCGAGATTCATGGGCCGTCTCGCGAAGATCTTCGATCCGAACCTTCGCATCTACGAGGATGAACCACGCCTTCGCTATCGCCCCTCGCTACTGCTCAACCTCGCTATCGCATTGATTCTTGCCGGCCCAACAGCAGACCGGAGAGGAACCAATCGTCATGCTTAACTTAACATACACGTTTTGTAGAACTTATGCCCCTGTTCTATCCCATGCCCATGAATGTCATCATACCAAAGACCCTTCCATTCTTGTCCTGGTTTTTCCTCTTTCTTCTTCTTCTAATTGAAGCCTGTGTATGGAAGAAACTTTCGATCTCCTTCTTTGAGGAAACTTTTTCTTCTGCTTCCACATCACCTCTTCTGATGCCAGCAACTGATCAATCTCCTTATTCATGTTGTTGATTTCCTGCTTAGAGAAAGGATCCAAGGTACTTTGCTTCAATCGGGTTCTCTTTCTACTGTCGAGCAAGATTGCCAAGAGTCTATCTACTCCATCTAAACAATCCCACCCTACAAGCTCTGATCTTCTTTAGCTTTACCCTGAGCAGCACCTTGATTCTTTCTTTATTCCCACACTGATGTGAGAACTTCTTCGCAGCCTGAATCTTTGCACCAAACAGCCTCCAATTGGAAAGGTTTGTTGGTTTTTTCTTTTCCGTGCTAGGTTTTAAAGAAAAGGGGCAAATGTTCAGAGTAGTGGGAATCTCAATGGCTTACACTCGAACATTTGAAAATGTCCAGCCATTCTTTGGAAGCCCATACTCTAAACAGTCTGTCTCGCATATAGAGAGTAAGGGGAAGGCTGGGGATGACCATTGCTCCAGGTAAACGGGTAGCCTTCAAAGCCCAGATCAATGAGGGCACAGTCAGAAATTGCCTCATCAACCAATTAGGAAAAAGCCTTCTTCCCTCTTTATCTGTATTCGATATTCTCTCGTTGAAATCACCTCCAAAAACAAACCCATGGTATGTCTGACTTGTTCTTAAAAAACCTTAGACAATTTCATGTGCTGCTTCTATTGATTGTATCAGGGTGGCCATAGAACCCTAATCTTCTCCCACTGTTCTTCATCAATCACTGCCTCTCCTCTATATGAGGCCTGTAGTCACTTGGAAAATTCGAAGTTTTGGGGACCTACGCCACTTCCAAAGGAGCATTCGTATTCGTGTTGAAGCGATTCCACTTTTTCAAGCAGAAGGCGGCCCCACGGAAGCTTCATCGATTCTTAAAGGTTCGACGTACTTAGTGTACGTCTTTTCTCCAACCCAGTTTGTTCTACCAGTTCTAAATAGACTTCTTAGTTAATCGTCCACACGGGAACGAAGAGACTCCAGTGCTTTCATATCATCCGGGAGTTTCAAAGCCTTTGCCCCAGGATTTCCGCATGGTCAACAAAGGCTCGGGCAAGGATCTGGGTTGGGAAGAAGAGGCTTCCGAACAATCGGACACGAATAAGACGAGTTGCTCTTCCTTGAGTTGTTCGCCGAGTAGCAAACGTATGAGAATAACACAACAGGTGGTCAGCCCCACCGGTAGACCCAGTTTTATTAATCAGAGGCCTAGGGTAGGGCGATTTATGTCTTCGAAAGAAGAAGACCACACATAGCTCCGGGGCTTCGACGACACCCCTTCCCTTGCTAATAGATGCTAAATTGCGCATCCTTGGTCCCTTTTGAGAAAGGCCGAATCTTACAATTTCACAATTCCTGGATCTTTTTCCGTTGGTCCCCTTTTTTAATGGGGTAGCTCCTCCCCCCTTTGAATAGCTTTGTTTATCTATGCTTTTTCGTTATTTGGCCGCAGCCTACTTATACCCCGGGGGGTGATTCCATTCAGTGAATCAGATCTTAAGCTCCTTACTAGGATTGGAACAAGCAAGGATTCAATCCAGTCCCAGGCGTACCTGGGTCTACCTTATTTGCATTTGCCGGATCATTAGAGGTCATTTCGATTGCTTCCCTCGAAAGAGCTCAATTGCATATACCCCGGTCATTTAGTTTTTTTTTCACTATTTGCCTACTCTATTCGCACGGCCTCCCACTGGTTATTCAAACGACAGTCCAGTAGTATTACGACGCTTGTATGGTTTGTTACTTCTGGGACACGTGGTTGGATTTTGTTTGATCCATGGGTTTCGGGGTTTTTAAATTGAGCTGTCAGGTGAGCGTTTTAAGCCTAAGCGCACCTGAAACGTGCTCAAGTAACAAAACTAACGACACAGGAGGTCATCGTTTTGCTTTCATGACAGTTCAAAAACGAAGCTGATTGTCTTAGCTACGCGGCCACTGTTGATTGGTTGGGTTTCCTTAGTTTTGTAATAGGCGCTGTGAAGTGAGCATTGTCTGGCGTGATGAGCCATTTTCTCACTGGGGATATGTTAAGATCACAGCTACTGGTAACTCGCATTAGAGGAATATTTCACATCTGTGATATAAGGGTTTACTGTTTGCGGACGTGGCATTGAGTGATTGGGTTGTTAGGAGGTTTACTAAGGAAAGGAGGGGGTGTGCCCTTGTGAGGGAATTGTTTTTGTGCGGAGAATTCTGTTGACGGGAAACATACGTGCATGCAAGGCTCTCCAAGGCGATGGGACACGTAATAGAATCAAAGGAAGGTGGAGCCAAATAGTTAAGATTTTCATTGACCTCGAATCCATTGAGATTGAAGGATTAAACGGTTGCAGAAGTTAGTTTGAGCTAGCGCATGGAAGGGAATATTTATTGAATTAGGGCCACACATGTTAGTAAACTAAACACACCTTTAATCTACCACTCCGACCTAAACTTAAACTCTACCTTCCTTGTCGCTTCAATACCCACAGCCACAAAATTTTACACTACAAATTAACAAAACTATCATTTTTTGCATCCCATCCTAAAAACATTTTATTCAAAATTCACCAAACAACTTGGGCCTTTATGTTGTAATGCACCATTACTATCCAACAACCCTTTCAGTTATGCTACCTTTACAGGATCAATCCAGTTGTTTTCTTTGTCGGTAATTGGCTTTCTTTTTTTTTTTTTCTTTAACTTTAAATTAAAAAGAAAAAAAAGTATTCTGAAGCCAAATGCTCTTGGACGGGCAACGGGCAGTTGAATAGAGAGAGAAATCTTTCTCTTTGGTTGGGAAAGAGTAGGAAAGATAGGACCAGGACGGCTGTGATTGAGAAAAGCAGGCTGAATTCCTATTCGATTGCTCCGCACCTGTGCCTGTCTTGTATTGAGGAAATAACATTCAGTGTGGTGGGGGGCCTTACCGACTGCTACTGCCCCAACAGTTCTTCAAGCTATTTGGGGGTAGAGTCTGACAAGGTGTAGCGACCAGGTACCCACATTGAAGAAAGATAGTCTAGTCATCAACGTCGAATCAGATGAATGAGATTTGATGATGTCCGATAATAAATAAGAGTTCAATCGGCGCCCTTTCAAGAGCTTTTTCCCTTCATAATGACAATTGAAATCGGGGCAAGTTCACCGGGAAGGCTTCGGGTAAAGGTAAAGTCGGGCAAGGAGTTTGCAAAGAGTCATAGCAGAGCCAGCGCGAAGGATCAAAGGCTGAGTAAGTGACGGGCTTTTCTCTCTCTCTCCCCCCTCCGCGATTTGACTGAAAGCCTTACGATGGGGTCCTTCAAACTATCGGAGATGCCTTGTCATCACATCCACTACTTCGTCCCTTTCTATACCGAGCCGTACCGTAACAAGCCATACCGTACGGGGGTCACGTCCTCTCTCATTTTTGAAAGGGATGATGGGCAGCTACGTGACTCTTAAAGATGCCCAAACATCCGCGTGATGTAGCTTCTACTCTGATAGCATGCGATGAGCAAACCGGTAAGAGGTACTCGAATCCGACGGCGTGATCAATCCTCTATTTTGAAAGGGTTAGAGCCCGGTGATTAGCTTTAGCTTCTAGATCAGCATCCGGTAAAAGGAGGACGGGCAGTGAGTTTAACAATCCACTCTTTCTATTCGCTCTAGCCAGGCTTTCATCCGCTTCTACTTCAACTGGGGAGGAGAGGAAAAGCAGTTTTTTCGATACGATCTCCCTGTCTCGCTGCACCGGCATAGAGGGAAACTTCTTATGCGTTTTGTCTAGGATAACGAAAAACGGCTTTTGATCGGTCCGCGTGGCTCCCTATCGTCGCAGCCCTTTGCGCGAGCATTTTAGACTTTCTCGCGCAGCAGGAAATCGAAAGCACGAGCTTCGATCAACCAATGAAGCAAGCTTTTTTGGTAGGGCCCTGGAACAGAAGAAAATGCGATTCCAGAAGTGTGAAATGTTGGCAATGCTTACCAGCCTAAGTGGCAATCTGCTCCGCGTCTCAGATGCACCGCAAACAGCCAAGATTTAATTGACACCGATCGCGAAGCGGTCACTCGTATAATAAATGTAGGATCGCTATAATGAATACATAAGAGAGAAAGATTACTCATGCCTTCACCACTAGCTATATCTCGATTCAAGTGTAAGTTCGAATCCCGGCAGTTCGAGACTGGTTACGGGTTTCGAATAGGCGTGATCGATAGGGTGACGGGACTGACGGGAAGAGCTAGCTCGGACTGCCTTTCAAAAGGGCTCAAACAGCGACCTCCCCCTCATGGCAGGAAAGGCTATTAGACAAGGTTTTCACACTTCTCTATGATATATGTCTAGCGAAATGTCTTGAGATCACGAGGCTTAGTCGCGTGTTTGTGCGAAAGTCCGGAAGCTCATGATGCTGCTAAGTTGAAAGTGAGAGAGAGGCTCTTTTGGTAGAATTCGTGGATAAGCCCTAATTTCACTCAGTTTAGCCCTCCATTTCCCTGCCTAAGTCGATCGGGATGAAAGGGTGCCATCGACCATGAGGATAGGCTTTCCAGGCTCATTCATAAGGACAAGGCCGGAGACTCTTTAGAGAGAGAGGTGTGATCCGAGACTGATTAGAATTCATTTTTCTTCTAAGTTGCAGAGATTGTCTCATTTAGTAGAATTAGGTCGATGCTTTGAGCCTTCTTACTCGACCAGAAGTCTTTGATTTGCAGAGCGATATTTATAGCTTTTATTCACGTATGCCGCTAAGGGGGTTTACTTTTTCTCCAAACAATCTAAAAATATAGATCCTCCGGCTAAGATCTTTATTTCTTCTCATGAAAGGCCTGGTTGAAGTTGGTGAGCCCGTCCACTAGCCTCATCTCCATAGTCAAGTCTTTCCTTTTCTTTCTATTCTAATGAAAGGTACGGGTTCGTTAAGGGCCTCTCTTAGACTTCTTTCCTTCCATTTCTTGCTTATTTAGATCGTGTTTTGAAATGAAATCCGTCTTTCTTTCAGGTTGTCTTTCTGTTCCTGGAATAATGGTATACAAGAATAGATTGCCTTTTAGGAGTGGAATTGGGTACCTGTCCCAAGGTTTTCCGCGAAAGACCTACCTTACCTTAGATCTCGACTGTGATCCCTGCCTCGAGGAGAGGGTGGGGAATGTAGTTACGGGAGTCGGAGTGCGATTAGCCCGTTCGTTAGAGCAAGGAGAGGCGGGTTGGCTCTTGTCTTGAGGTCACGGGTTGCATTGGTAGCCAGAGCCAGAGACAGGTGGTTACGAGTTTCATCCCTTAGTGCTTAGAGAGAGGGTGAAGAATGGAGCCCCAAGGGATGAGAAGCTCGTTGTGACCGATATTTGTCTTTGTTTTGGCTGCCTGTATCGCTAGTTAGAAAGGTCTAGTAAGGTAATGTCGGAATCCTTAGGCACTTAGACTGATTCGAAACATTATGAATTTCAACAGGTCGAGAATTTGCTGATTGACGAAGCCTTTTCTTGAATGATTTCACTTCCCTTTCTCGGACTACTTGAAGCGCACTTCCAACTCTCAGCTTTCCTTTGATCCCTTCCCTCACGAATCTTACAAGCTCGGATCTCGGTTTTCCTTTCTCTCGAGCTGCTTCTCCGATCCCTTATCCGTTAAGTAAGATAAGCTCTTTACCCTTCCTTTTCCCGCCCTAGGACATGAACTGCCCGCCCTGCCTGCCTTCAAAGGCGAGTTTGAAGATAGAGTAGACCTTTGCTCTATGTAACAAGAAATTGAAGATTCCATATCATCCCTGGAACTCCTCAAAGAAAGCAGGCGAAAAAGGTATGGAGGATAGGAACGAGCTCTATCTTATGGACATGGCATCGTGAGAGCAAACAGCACAGCCGCATCGAGGTCAGCCGGAGCAAAGGAGATTAGATGAGTGATTCTCGTAGCTAAATGCTAAAATCAGGATGGGATAGAAAAAGAAAGAGAAGAAGCTAGTGACGAGTCTTGCTATTGGCGGTTTTTCTTATTAAAATAAAACAGTCCCAATGCCGATTTCTACTTATAAAACGAGTACGAACTCGCGTCGGAGAAGGCCTCCGTCGTCTAAGTCGGGCTGGCATCTCTCTCTCTTTCCTCACTACAGAAAGTTAAAGGTCCATGATCCATGGTATTTGGTCCCCTCAGCTTTGGTCGGAAAAGCTTAGGGGTCCGATCTCTGTAAACTGGTCTAAAACCGTATTTCTTCCAGAGCCTTCACCTGGAACACATTCTTCATCTGTTGATGAACGAAGGCTTTTGGTCTCTCGTATCGTCAGCTCGTAGGTTTCCTGATCTGAAACTCCGCACTTGCCTTGGGCTTTCCTTTCCTTATGGCGAATAGACTTTTCGTAATAATCGACTAAAGTAGTTGAGCGTCTCAGTACATCCAGTCGATGAGAACCATAATCATTCGAAGTGCCCCGGGCTACCAAAAAAGGGAATCTAGATTAGGGCATGGTCGGCTGAGAGGAAGTTTCATTGAATGCTACTTTCCTCGATGAGGGACCATCTAGATCGGATTATAGAGCAGGGGACTACTCCCAGTTATCGACTTCAAACAGGGAAAGCTAATTCAGTAGTTGATTTGGGAACGAGTCGAGCATTTGAAACAGGAGAATAGAATAAAGGCTATTGAAAAATATCATCTATCGGTTGCAAGAACAATCTTCGTTGCAGATGAAATATTCAAAATAAAAAAAGTTCCTTACCTTAAAAGGATGTAACTTACCAGGGGGTTACTAGCGGTCTTTAGAACCATATCTGTCTGATAATTTTCATGGAGGCATCACTTTCACTTTAGCTGCTAGGGCCATTAACCTTCCCACGTATGTTGCAAATGATTCATTGGGTAACTGACGGTCTACTCGTCAAGTAAAGCCTCCAACAATTCATTCTATAGGGCGAGTGGGCACGACATCGATGTTGTAGCAGAACTGCTTGATGAACTTGTCGGCCAACTCAGCGAATGTTGGCCACTTTCATAGCATAGCTGGTGTGTTACTGGAATAACTGCTGTATTACTTTGTATTGTCTCTTACCTTATCAAGTAGTTGTTCTTTTAAGTTTTCCTTTGTGTTGTGACTTCTTTCTTCTCTAAAAATGGTAGAGCCACAGGTCAGTAGAGCAGGTGTATCGTTTTCATAGCAGGTTCATTGCAGGCATAGCAGTTGTATGGCTTTTCTAGCTGCTTTCTATATAATTATGTAATTTCATTACCTGTTGGCGAATCATCCTCAGTTGAATCTTTTTTAGTTTCCCTCCCCGGTGGAATTGAAAAAGAAACTAGACTCCCCTCCTTGCGAAGAGGCCCCACCCGAACCACCCTCATCAAGTGCTACCTCAAAGCAGGAGCTTTCTTCTCCATCTTATTCATATCGAAATGGGTTTCGTGCTCCGTTTTCGCTCTCCATTTGCTCTTGCAAAATTCCTGGCATGCTGATATGCTACGAAAAAATTGTTGTTCTAAGCCATGTGAGACCCTACTCGTAAGTTTGAGTTAATAGAGTCTATCATACGGTGTATCGAAATGTATTGGATGGATGTCCTCGAAAATAAGATATCTAAATAGAGCTTCCCGAAACCATTGGTTTGGACGTTTCTAGTGATCAAGGCCTTGTTTTGACCTTCAACTCCGCTATGCGCAAAGGAAGCCTTTCTCTGCATATGTATGATATTTCATCCGTGAGTGTATTAACACGAGAAGGCTGGTGGGTTAGGCCGAGCCTGGTTCGGTTAGGACAGCAAGGGAAAGGTTGGGTATACAACTATCAATAGATAGGGAAAACCGGCCCTGAAGGTGTATCAAAAAGGACAACATCAGGTGAGCCTAATTTGCACTTCTTTAGTAGTGAACTCCTCTTCCGAAGCTCACGCCGAGCCGGAACCTATTGAAGTCGAAAGATCAATTCCCCGACTCAACGGCTTATTATGCCCCTGAAATAACTGATTTTGGAGCCTTTGTTTCGGCGTCTGCTTCAAAGGAGACTCCTGGGAATTCATTCCTGTGATTCTTGTCCCATCGATTATCAAATAGGGGTCGACACAGGCTGAAATATTCCCCGATAAAGCCAATCTCCAAGTGGAGGATTCACGCTCTAGCCTCATTTCTAGATCCGGGATCATATGGGTCATACGTTCCATTTCTGGTCACCTTCCAAGCTACGACTTAGGAATTGTAGCGAAGACTCGTGATTGATCTCATTATGGCTGGGCCAAAGCCTCTCTTTCTGATGCGAATTCGGTAGAATCGAAGAGAATTTTCGAAATAAGAAAGAGTCTATTTTCATATTTAAGAGAATTGTCTTCCATTTAAAATATCGTTTTGAAAGTTGGTGGGTGGAGTAAGAATATTAGGTAAAGCATTTCCTTCGTCAAAAAGCCTCCGGAACGGAAGGCGTTCGTTTCGGTCTCAGTTGGCGTCCATTTCGCAGCCCTAATGGTGCCATCTTGGACTAGGTGTCGAAGAGTTCCCAAGGAGTGAATTCGGTGAAGTGGATGACTCGTTTCTTTGTCCGGTTGGAAGACTCGGTCAGTTGGTTTCCAGTGCCAATAATTGGTAGAAACCAAGTCTGACTGTCAACGGAGAGATTTTTTCTCAAAAAATTCTTATTGTAAGTGCCCCAGCTTCTCCTTGGCTCTTGACAATCTTATCGATGAGGTTCCTTGAATTGATTCGAGGTGAAACCCTCAGACAACCCTTTAGAGGGAACTTGATGAGCGGGCATCGAGGAATTTCTCGGCTGTTCCCGGCTCTCATAAATGGTAGAAATGACTCCTCAAACTCCACATTATCCATATGCCTAAATTCTTTCATTTATATAACTGGGAATGGGAAGAGGAATAAAAACCGGCAGTCCTTCTCTTATCCTTAACTGGAACAGGGAAGGAAAGTCCTTCAAAGAGCAAAGAGCAATAAAGGCCGGCGCGGTGCCATCCATTTTCCTATTGAAAAGGAAGGCGGGAAAGAATCCTAGGAAAGAACACGCTTGTGAAAGCAATCAAGCCCAGCGACATACGCGCTTACTTTTTATTTCATTTTAATCAAATTTCGGCTCTTCTGCTTCCCCTTCTCTAGTCTATCTACTCTAGAAACTCGTCTCAAGCCTTGAAAGAAAATCAGTCTTTTGTGTGGCTGGTAATTTCTTTTCATAAGATATAGCTGTTCCTGCTTCCCTTTCTCGAGGCCGCCCTTTTCTACCTGTCGTTCGGGAGTTCGCTCGCAAGAACGTCGCGTACCAAGGGAGATCTTTCGATCACTCTCTTAGCCCCGACGCCCAAGGCACGCCTTCATCTCTACCCACCTTTTTGAATTCTAACCGTGACCAGCCATGACAAGGCTGAATGGATTAGAACCCTAGACTCGCTCTACTTACCGAAAACAAAACTCTTCTTCCTAACAGCTGATCTGCGACATCTTCTCTCTCTTCTTATTCATGCTACCGGTAAAGAGAAGGTTTGGATGTCAGGATCAAGAAAAAAAAGACCACTTTCGTACATAGGTGGAATGAACTTTCTTCTTTTCCGAGTGACTTGCTTAGTGGAAATGCTTGAGTGTCACCCGGGTAAAACGCGAGAAGTCTCTTCCCTTCGGTCAGCCAAATATCCGAATCATTGACTTCCTTCAATCTTCCGAATTCGGAAGAAAAGAATTTCTACCCTCCTAAAAGCAAAGCAAGTAGCCTCCCTCACTTTTATGTTCTAGAAGTAGTCTCCTTTGGGGTTAAGGGTCTAGCATTACCTCCTTTTTTTCCTTAAAACCTTAAGTAACTTAGTGCAACATGGCAAATTTCATTGAGAGGAATCAGAAATGAAAAACAACTCGAAAAGAATCTGGAGCATCCTCAGGTTTAGGTATTGTTCGTCCACTGATTGTAGTACCAAGCACTTCTTGGCGAGCTATAATATGATCAGATTTATAAGTAAGCATCTCTTGTAAGAGAAACACCAAATCCCTCTAGAGCCCAAACCTCCATTTCTCCTACCCGTTGTCCCCCTTGTTTGGCCCTTCCTCTAAGGGGTTGTTGTGTAACAAGTGCATAATGCCCGCTGGAACGTCCATGTATTTTATCATATCAGCAACTTGATGAATTAATTTCAAGATAGAAGGCTTTCCTATTATAACAGGCTGCTCAAAAGGATCTCCCGTTCTTCCATATTCTACTTTTTTACCGGGTTCAAATACCCACGGATTTGCTGTTTGCTTACCGGCTTCATATAATTCAGAAAATACTAGTTTTCTCGATGTTCATATCTCTCATCAAAAGGTGCTACGTCCTTGGTCAATCCAAACAAAGCAAAGATAGGGAGGCTCCTCACATGTAATCAGTTGCAAGGAAAGATGCTTTGTTTAAACAATAAGTCCGCGAGTGCTGTTCCTGGAGGGAGGGAAGTCAGAAGTGGCTGTTAGAAAGTGCTGCTCCAGCTCTTGGTAAGCATCATCCGTGACGGTTGGGTTAGGCTTTCCACTTTGGCCGAAAGAGCTTCTTTGCCCGGGCTTCTAGCTTTGTTCGAAATAGGGTGCTGTAGCGCTTTCTTTCTAAAAGCTCTAAAAGCTATAGGCGATCTGAAGCGTAGGCAGAGGACCCGGGTCTAGCAGGAGAAGCGGTAGCTTGAAGCAACCTTTCAGAAAGAGACCGCAGTCGTGTCCTAAATACGATGATTTTTTCTCGCTAGGTTTAGTGTGAGTTCTTTCTCCGCTACTTCTCCTTTACTTCTGGCATTTCATCCATGCTATTTATCTGTGAATTGAATAAGGAAGAAGCCCGAGACTGTTAAGCTATCGTATTGTCTCCAGGAAGCATAGGTAGTTTCAAAGACGTAGCGTGGGCGTATACCATATAAGAGTCAATCCCCGGGAAATTTCCGTAAAAAGGAGAGCCCTCCTTCTAAACAAGACGATTTACCGCAATCGCCTCAGGACTCCACCTCTTTCTTCGGCGGGGGAACGAACTTCTGCTACACGAGGACTCGGTGGCTCTCCTATTCCTATCTCTTGGATGACCTCTCTTTTTTCAGACTAGCTTTCAGACCTAGGGACGGTTGAAGCCTATTCAATCAAGAAAGGCCTGACTTGCTTGCTTGCCTTTCCAAATGAGAGGACGAAGAACCTAGGCGCGGATTGGGCTCCCGAACCAAAGGTAAGCTCCTACAGCGCCTTAGGACTAGGACTGATCGGATATGCCTTCCCTTCTGACTTTCCTGAGCGAGTAGGTGATGCAGTCTAGGGTTACATGCCTGCTTCTCATAACCTACTTCTTATTACGTTACGACTTTTTTCCGCCCCCTCACGCTATAAAGTGGATTTCCTTTCTTATGGTCTATCCCCTCGTACCCGTCAGTCTAAGCCGGCTCGTAGGCTATTGGTTCTGGGGGAGGCAAATCCAGATAAATTGCTGGAGGATTTCCTTCTGCGAAGGGTCGGCTGTCATCAATATCAGGTTATTTAGCCTGAGGTTGAGCGGAAAGCTGAGTTGAAAGCTACTCCAATTCCGTTCCCCAGTGATTGCCAATTCTCTTTCCACTGAAGCAAAGGTGCGCCTTGAAGGTACGAGTCTATTCCTTCCTCCCGGTTGATTCGTCAACGAGAAAGATCATCTTTACTTGAAAGGCGTCACTCTTTATATTATCCGTATTGCAACGTGACGTATACTTCAACCTTCTCTCTCCCCATTCATTTCGAACCTCCGACAGTCGAATAGCAAACCTGTCTGTCCTGTTGGGAAGGCAGGACGAGAACTATAGTATAGGACGGGAACTAGAGTGCTCTAATTGCTCCTTCTCCGGTTGAAACCACTGTTGCCTGATCCGGAACCAGCTCTAGCTACTGTTCCATCTCCTGCACCGTTCTGCGCCTTTTTGAATGAAACGCCTAGCTTTGATGCTTTCTTCTTACCCACGCGAGATTGTTACCTAGGTGAGAGCTCTGCGTCCGTCTTGGACTGAGGGGCGCGAAGTCGGGCCTACTTTTTTTTTAAGTGCAAGTCCTGCCCTGCCTATCCCCTAAAAACCTAAGCGGCCCACTTGAGCCTTGAAAGCAAGAACTGTACGAGCCGAACGGACGAAACAAGCGAGTCCTACTTTGACTGCCTTGTCTACCCACCCACTACACAGGCCTGAGTTAGGTACAAAGGCACTCACTTTTAAGCATATCGAGGCTAATGTAAATTAGTATGCCAAAGGGATAAGTCGATCCAAGCGAACCGAGCAAGTCATTTCGTCTTTTCGGGATGAACTTATCGTGCGCTACGCCAGGCTAAAGACAAGAAAGAAGAAAGAGCGCACCCCTCTCGTGGTTGGGAGCTTCACTCTGCTAGTTTCCGCTGTGGTCTTCCCTTCGTGAGCTCCTTGGCTTGACAATAGAAAGCGGAACTGCTCTTTCGTGCAAGAACGCTAGAGGTAGAGACACATTTACAAGACAAGGCCGGAAAAATGAACATTTTTTGAGTAGTAGCTCTTCCCGAGCTGCTTTCTGACGCTAAGCTAAGGCCATCTGAGAAGGAAGAAGACGCATCTTCCAATAATAAGTACCACAGCCGTCAAAGTTTTTAGAGTCGGGTTTAGGGTTTTTATTTTATTATCAGAATCCATACCAGGAGTTTTGGAGAAAGGCCAACTTGGCTTTCCAGTCTAGTTGTCGAGCGGCAGTGTCGTAAAGTATCCCTTACTTATTTCTGTTCCCCCGTGACCCTCTATTTAGTAGTACTCTCCGTCTGTCTTCCTCTCTTTTTTTTTAAGTATGAGTCACGAGTCAAGTCAAAGGAAGGGATACAGAAGGCGCATTCCTGCCCTGCCTGTCCGCTTAGTGAATGGATCTCTTGTTTAGGAATAAAAAGCCTAGGTCTCTTTCCTTTAAATGCTTTACCCCGGCACCCAGCTCAAGAGTCAGATTCTGGGGTTCAGGAATAGGGGAAGAGGGAGTCTATTGGTATGGGTCCTAATCGCTCGTAACGATCCTTGCGGATCCCTTCTGTCGTCTCGGTCTACTTGCCTCGTCGGCGTGCTCCTACCTTTCCTTTCCCTATCGAGGACTGGAAGGATTTTCCGTCCTTTGCTCTAACCACGGGATTAGTTCTGTTCTAATCACTTCGATTCCCGTACACGAATACCTTCCTTCAATCAAATAGATTGATTCCCTACCCGGAGAGAGTACTCTGGATTCCCTTTCTTAAATTTCTGTAAGCGAATCCCTTCGATTACTTTTCTAACTAATAAGGCTAGGAATCGCTACTTTTTCTTCTCTGCACGAGGGGTGGCTAATCCCCCTTCCTTCTCTTATGATTGAATCTATATGCCTTCTTTCTTAGGACTATTTAGGGGCAAGAAGATTCTATTCTAAATGGCAAGATTGCCTCTATCAATTCTACGGGTTTTCTTAACTAATCGAATTACGACGAATAAGACCGAATCACGTGCTATCAATAAAAAAGACGACTTATCTGAGATTGACCGCTATTCCCACATTGATTTTTGCGATTATCCTCTTCTCCGGTGTTCCCACGGGGCGGTAACTCTAAGGGAGGAGTGAAAACCCGGAATTCTTTATTAATAGCCGAGTAATTGATTTGAGGAATAAGGCTACGCTCCTGAAGGCCGATGAAAGTATCTTAACTGTCTGAATCCATTAGGTTCTTCGATTTGTTCAGAAAAGAAACGAAAGACAAGAAAACATCTTTGATTACGA